ATGATTAGTGATAGTCAAATTTTTATTGCATTGTTATTTGCTTTAGTTTCGGCTGTTTTAGCAATTCGTTTAGGTACAGATTTATATCAATAGATATTAATTAATATTGTGAAATTTATAAGTACTACAGATGTGATATTATATAGATGTATCTCATCTTTATCTTTATTGTCTTATTATTCATATATGAGGCAATATATATGTTGTTTTTGTATTATTTGAATATATCTGTTTAATTACTATATTTGTATGATTTTGAAATTATTATCGTGAGTATTTTAAAAGACAAAGTACGTCCTGTTTTTCCTTTTACGGCTATTGTAGGGCAAGAAGAAATGAAATTAGCATTACTTCTTAATGTTATTGATCCTAAAATAGGCGGTGTTATGATTATGGGAGATCGTGGTACAGGTAAATCTACGACTATTAGAGCTATTGCGGCTTTGCTACCAAAGATTGAAGTAGTACAAGATGATCTATTTAATTCCCATCCTTGTGATTATGATTTAATGTCTGACGTAGTCAAAAATCAAGTAGAAAAGGGTGATCATTTACTCACTCGATTTATTGATGTACCTATGGTAGATTTGCCTTTAGGAGCAACAGAAGATAGAGTTTGTGGTACAATAGATATTGAAAAAGCTCTAACAGAAGGAATTAAAACCTTTGAACCAGGGCTATTGGCTAAGGCAAATAGAGGTATTCTATATGTTGATGAAGTCAATTTATTAGATGATCATTTAGTAGATATTTTGTTAGATGCAGCAGCTTCTGGTTGGAATACAGTTGAGCGCGAAGGTATATCTGTAAGACATCCAGCTAGGTTTGTTTTAGTAGGTTCTGGCAATCCTGAAGAAGGAGAGTTAAGACCTCAGTTATTAGATCGTTTTGGCATGCATGCAGAGATTCGTACAGTTAAAGAACCATCATTAAGGGTTAAGATAGTAGAGCAAAGAAGCAAATTTGATAGTAATCCTTATATATGTTTACAAGAATTTCAAGAAAAACAAGATAAATTAAAAGCTTCGATTGTAGCAGCTCAAGACAGATTATCAAAAGTAACGATTGATTATGATTTAAGAGTAAAAATATCAGAAGTCTGTGGCACTTTAGATGTAGATGGCTTGAGAGGAGATATAGTAACTAATAGAGCTGCAAAAGCTTTTGCAGCTTATAATGATAGAACAAAGGTTGATATTAATGATGTTAAAACTGTTATTACATTATGTTTAAGACATAGGTTGAGAAAAGATCCTTTAGAAACAATTGATTCAGGTAATAGAGTTCAGCAAGTTGTAGATAATATACTAAAATAGGCTCAGTAGGATTCGAACCTACATTAGAGACTTAGAAGGTCCCTGTCCTAATCCATTAGACGATGAGCCCAATTATAATTGATTATTTTTATAGTGATGGGCAGTACTGGATTTGAACCAGTGACCACCTGCTTGTAAGGCAGGCGCTCTACCGCTGAGCTAACCGCCCCTTTAAGATCATACTAATATAATACATTTTTCAGCAAAATGCAACTGATAAAACGAAAACAAATAAAATATTTGAGTATTTCTAATAACAAATGCTTATTTTGTTTATATTTTTATTACAGTCAAAACCATAATTACTTTTTAGAACTTCAATTAAGTTATGTTGAATCATGTGAAGAGATATTTATATTATATAATGAGTAAAGTATTGAAAGTTCAATTATCAAAGAGTATTTACTTTAATATTTTAGAACAAATTAAAATAGTTGGCCCTGATTCTTTAAATATAGTTATAATTACAGCATTTTTTATAGGTATGGTCTTTACCATACAAATAGTGAAAGAATTCTTATATATAAATGCTATTAGCTTGGTAGGTTCTATTTTAACTATTTCATTTATTCGTGAATTATCACCTGTTTTAACGTCGGTTATTATAGTTGGTCGTATAGCATCATATTTTACAGCTGAGTTAGCCACCATGAGTGTGACAGATCAATTAAATGCACTTTATATGTTAGAAGCACATCCATTAAGTTATTTAGTATTTCCGAGATTCATAGCTTGTCTTTTAATGCTACCATGTCTAAATATGATTTCGTTTATTACAAGTTTATTTAGTAGCTCTTTTGTGTGTTTTACTATATACAATATACATCCTCAAATCTTCTTTACATCTTCTTTGTCATCTTTATGTATTCAAGATATATTTAAATCTTTCGTGAAAACTTTACTATTTGCTTCTCTGATTTCTTTAATTAGCTGTTTTTGGGGTTTGAAAGCTAATGGAGGTGCAAAAGGGGTTGGGCGGTCGACTACTTTATCAGTTGTTACATCTTTATTAAGTGTTTTCATTTTTGATTTTTTATTATCTTATATTATGTTTAATAAGCTAGGAAGTTCAATTAAGGCTTTATAAAATTCTTATGTATCGTAAAATACTTCAAATATATTCTAGGCTTCATTTAAATATTAATTTCAATCGTTTTATTGTTTTTATTACTTTGATGATTTCTGTTATTATGAGCAGTTTAACTTTTTGGTCCCTCACTATTTTTCAACAAGACTCCAGAATTGCCGATAGACGTTTTTGTAAAGATTTAGCTCTTTTATTAGCTTCTAATATTATAGATTCAACTGATCTTAGTAATCAAAAAGATATCGCTGATTTTCTTGAAAAGATCTATATCAGTACATCTAGTATTAGATATATTTTGTTTTTTGATCAATATGGTAGTTTATTATTAGGATTACCTATATATAATACAAAAATTTATAATGTATTACAAGTGCATCAAAGTTTATTACAGTTGGAGAATAAAGAATTTTTGTTTAATATACCTCTTATTAATTCGAATAAACTATTGAATCATGATATTATAGATATTCTTATTCCTTTAACTAAATCGGGGCATACTTTAGGTAGTCTGGATTTAGGTATAGATTTAAATACAACACTTTCTCAATCTAGATTAATAACAGATTTTAGTGTTTTTGTTTTTGTATTAGTTTGGTTAATGTTATTTATTGGTGTTGCATTTAATACATTAGCAATGACAGTACCCCAAAAGCAGTTGTTATTAGGCATCCAGAATATTGCTTCGGGTAACTTCCATCAAAGGTTGAATTTACCTATTAATAATGAAATGGGAGTCTTATTGACTAGTTTTAATGAGATGGCTGAGAAATTACAGTCCTATGAAAAGAAAAACGTAGATAAAATCATATCAGAAAAAAATAAATTAGAGACAATTGTCTCTGTAATAGCGGATGGTACGATTTTAGTTGATGCTGAACTTAGAATATTATTTGTTAATAAAACAGCACAAGAAATTTTTAACTGGTTTAATATTGATTTAAAAGGTGTATCGATTTGTAATTATTTACCCATTCATGTTAGTGAAGCTCTTTTACCAATATTAAATAAGTTAGTTGAATCAAGTTATATTAGTACTCATAAATCACAAACACAAGAAGTGTATATTAATTTGGATTATGAGTCAAAAAGAATTTGCCGTTTTTTGTTAACAACTTTATTAGATAGAATATTAAAGGTTTTAACTGGTGTTGTGATAATAATACAAGATATAAGTAAGGAAGCAAAATTAAATGAAGCTAAAAATCAGTTTGTAGGTAATATCTCACATGAATTAAGAACACCCTTGTGTAATATAGGTTCTTTTCTTGAAACTTTGATTGATTATAATGATACATTAAATGAGCAAGAGAAAATGAACTTTTTGACTATAGCTAATAACGAAACTAGACGCTTATCGTCATTAGTTAATGATATTTTAGATTTATCTCTTTTAGAATCTGAGTATGATTATAAATTAGATTACATAGATTTGGCCCAAACTTTATATAAAGTTGTTAATACTTCGCAAATTGTAGCACATAAAAATAATATTCAGTTGATTGTTGAATTAGATCAAGAAATTAAATGTGTTTTAGCACATGAAAGTTCTATTTTACAAGTGATTTCTAATCTATTAAATAATGCTCTAAAATTCTCTGCTTGTAATAGTAAAATTGTTATCAGAGTTTATAAAGTACCATATTGTTATGATTGTTTTTTAAAAATAGATGGTCAAAATATAGTGAGAATTGAAATTATTGATGAGGGAATTGGTATTGCTGAAGAGGATCAAAAAGCTATTTTTGATAGATTTGTAAGAGTAGAAAATAATGTTCATACTTTAGAAGGAACTGGTTTAGGGTTATCTATAGTTAAAAATATACTATGTAAATATAATATTGATGTAGTTGTTCAAAGCCAGCTAAATGTTGGTACTAGTATTTGGTTTAACTTACAATATCTGCGCTAAAAAATATATACTATTTTTATTTGGTGAATATTAAATCTTTTGTTTGGATTTGTTTACTGAGATAGTATAATATATATATATTTATAAAGATAAAAATATAAAGTGTATTATAAAATAAAATTCTACGTGTATACATGTACTATTTTTATCTATCTTTTTTATCTCATTTAATTTACATTAGTAAATTACGATATTCTTTTTATGTATTTATATTATTAATATGAATATGTTTAGTATTGATTTTATATTATTATAGTGTTTGTATCTATATTTATAGGAGGTGTCGATTATGTCAGGAGGATCAACTGGAGAGCGTCCTTTTTCTGATATTATTACTAGTATTCGTTATTGGGTTATTCATAGTATAACTATACCTTCATTATTTGTTGCTGGTTGGTTATTTGTTAGTACTGGTTTAGCATATGATGTTTTTGGTACTCCAAGACCAAATGAATATTTTACTCAAGATCGTCAACAAGTTCCATTAGTTAACGATCGTTTTAGCGCGAAGCAAGAACTTGAAGATTTAACTAAAGGTATTTAATTGAAACATAAGGATTTAAGATAATATATGACACGAGGTAATTCAAATCAACCAATATCGTATCCAATTTTTACTTTTAGGTGGTTAGCTATACACGGATTAGCTATACCAACAGTCTTTTTTTTAGGTGCGATTACATCTATGCAATTTATTCAAAGATAACAGTAGGAGATTATGATATGAGTGGTCCTAATCCAAATAAAGAGCCTGTAGAATTAAATCGTACATCTCTGTTTTGGGGTTTATTATTAATTTTTGTGCTTGCAGTATTGTTTTCAAGTTACTTTTTTAATTAACCAATATATTTTTATATTTAATTTTTATTATAATTAGGGAGCAAATAAATGGCAGGTACAGGTAGGGTTCCTTTGTGGTTAGTTGCTACAGTAGGTGGTATTGCAGTAATTACAGTTTTAGGAATTTTTATTTACGGTTCCTATTCTGGTATTGGTTCTTCATTGTAGATATTAGATACATAAAGTTTATAAGTTTATGTATTCATTATAAAATGTTGGTATTTTAAATGTAGTGAAGCCACCTTTCAATATTTAATACAAAGGTGGCTTATAAATTTATTACTTCAGCTTAAATATATATCTAAGCTATATTTTCTTGTTCGATATATAGAAATAGTAATGCCATGCTTATGCCTGGAAATATAATGCCTACTAAAGGTACTAATATAGATGGTAAGTAAGATGCTGTCATATGGATATAATAATAAACAAAAATATAAATTATTTGACTTTTTAATTCCTCATTAAACAATAATATAATATTTTCTTCCTAGATTAATATATTAGTTCAATTATTATTGTTATTAATTTAATCATAATAGTTTTACTATATTTTATAGTATAAATATTGCAAAATTTAATATTTGTTTTTTATTACTATGTTCAATATTGACGTAATAATATAATTAGAATAGGTTGCTATAGTTATAATATAGTAAAAAGTTATAAATTGTTATCTATATAATTATTATTTATGAGAAATATGGATTATAAATCTTTTACTGATAACTTAGAAGCCATGCGTAAGTTTTCAGAAATATATGCTAAAAGAACAGGTACATTTTTTTGCTCAGATGTCAGTGTAACAGCTGTAGTTATAGAAGGTTTGGCTAGGCATAAGGAATCTTACGGTTCTCCCTTATGTCCATGTCGTCATTATGAAGATAAGTCTAAAGAGGTGTTAAGTTCATATTGGAATTGTCCATGTGTACCTATGAGAGAAAGAAAAGAGTGCCATTGTATGTTATTTTTATCTCCAGATAGTGAATTTGCAGGGACTAATCAGGAAATTGATAATAATGTTTTATTAGATTACATCAATTAGTTAACGAATTTTAAATTTACATGCAGACTAACTCTCTAGTTTATCTGCATATTATTACATGAATATTTAGTTATTGTTAATAAAACATTTTTATAAGTTACCTTTACGTAATGACAATAAAACAATTACAGCTGGCCCTACTAATACAATCATAGCTAGTGAAGTTAGTTGGCCTATAACTTGCCAATTAATCATGATCTGCTTATCCTTATAAATTTATATTATATATAAAACTATATGTTATATTTATTATACTATTCTTTTCTTTTTAAAAGAATTATATTTGTTAATAAATAAATGTAATTAAAATTATTAAGATTTGTTTTAATGAATATAAGAAAATTATTGAATGTAAATCCAGCTTTTATGTATATTGATTTTTAACTTTTCCCATATCATAATTATTTTTTTTTCATTTTTCGCTTGTATATATGTAATTAATTGGTTAAAAGTATTGCTATTTAAATATTGATTAAAGTTATAATAAAAAAATAAATAAAGTATCCTTCTTTTTAAAGTTAGGTGTTGGTCTTGTATAATTTTATAATTAATTGCTATATAAGATGAATGTCGACTACTCATATATAATTTTATAGCATTTTGTTTGATATATTCGTTTTCTATAGATGATAGGTTTAAAAAATTAATAATATTTTGTTCTATTTTAGGACAAAAATATTCTTTCAAATATGGCAACAATTCGTATCTTATACGATTTCGGTCACTTGAGTAATAAAAATTTGTTTTATCAGACCATATAGGCAGGTTGAATTTATGACAAAACCATAATATATCTCCGGTACTCATTTCTAGTAAAGGTCTTATTATTTGTATGCGATTTTTTATTTGTCTTATTAATGGTAAGCTGCTTAGCCCTTCTAGTCCTGTGCCTCTGATTAAATTTAGTAAAAATGTTTCTAGTTGGTCTGTTTGATTATGTCCTGTCAATATAAGTTGTATTTTATATTTTATAGCATGTTGAAGTATAATTTGGTATCTTATTCTTCTTATAGTTGATTCTGACATATGTATTGTATGTATTTGATAAACGTACATATTATTTTTTGTTAAATTTGTATAATTGAGTAAATGTTTAATATTGTTTTGTGAATCTGCTCTCCATTGATGATCTATATAAATATAGTCTATGTTATTAAAATAACTATAGACATTATTAAAATCTTCTACTAATTTTATTAAGCATACAGAATCTTTTCCACCAGATATAGCAATTAATATTGATGTAGGTTTGCTTAAATTTTGACATTTCAGTATAATACTTAGAAATTTATTATGCAAATAAGTAATAGCCATAAATATTTACTTGTTTATTAATTTATATAAATAATTATAAAAACTTGATATTATAGCAAGACTATGTTATTTATTTTGTATGTAGTGTAAAGGGTTGCTAACTCAATGGTAGAGTACTCGGCTTTTAACCGATTAGTTCCGGGTTCGAATCCCGGGCAACCCAGTTAATTAATGTTAATGTTTTTTACTCAAAATCAGAATATGAATGTAATAACAAATTTTTTACGTAATAAAAGTTCTGCTTGTGCTTTAGTTCCATTCATTACGGCAGGTTATCCTAATATTAATATATGTATACAAGTTTTAAAGGTTCTAGATAAGAAGGGAGCAGATATCATTGAGCTAGGTATACCTTATTCTGATGCTTTAGCAGATGGACCTGTTATTCAAGAGGCATCTCAAGTTGCTTTACAGCAGGGTGTATATATTGATCAAGTATTATGTATCTTGGAAACAGTAATACCTGAGTTAAATGCTCCTATAATTATATTTACTTATTATAATCCTATTTTGGTTAGAGGGATTGATAAATTTATTAGTGAAATTTCTGCAGTTGGTGTGAAAGGATTAATTATTCCGGATTTGCCATTGGAAGAAGTCGATTATATTATAGAATTATGTAATTTATGTGATATAGAGCTAATATTGTTTATTGCTCCAACTAGTTCAGAATCTAGAATTCAACTAATATTATCCAAATCACCAGGATGTATTTACTTGGTGAGTAGTTGTGGGGTTACAGGTCTTAGAGATAATATTAATTCGAAAATTAAGCATATAGCTGACAAAATCAAAAGTACAACAAGTAAGTTGATTATGTTAGGCTTTGGTATTAATACTTGTAATCAAGTGGCTCAAATTGTTAATTGGAATATAGATGGCGTAGTTGTTGGTAGTGCTATGATTAATCAAATGATGGGTAAATTGCCGCAAGAAACATTAGATTCAATTGGAGAATTTTGTCAAGAATTAAAGCTTTCTATGAATAAAAAGAATACATATAAATGATGTATATAAATACTTAAATCTTATCTTTCATATGTTTATGTTTAAATGAGTATTAAAATTAATACCCCCAGGGGAATTCGAATCCCCGTTACCTCCGTGAAAGGGAGATGTCCTAGGCCTCTAGACGATGGGGGCTTTATTAATTTACTTACAGGTTATTATTATCATGTTATGATTCATTTTCCCTATGACCATACATTAATAAATTTTACCTGTTATGTCAAGTTCTAGAGTGTGATGTAATATAAAAGCAAAATATAATTAATTGTTAATATTTATAATTAAACGTGAACGCATAGTTAAATATGTAACAGTTTGTCTTATATATGTAACCATATTAATAAATAAAGAAAATGCTTCATTCTTGTATTCTATTAAAGGGTCTTGTTGGCCATAGCTTCTCCATCCAATAGATTCTCTTAGTAAAGCCATTTTATCTAAGTGATCTTGCCATGCTTTATCTATTTGTTGCAATAAGTAATATTTTTCTAATTTTCTAATTAATCCAGGTCTTAGTTGTTCTAAATAACTTTCTCTAAGATCGTAACTGATTCGTAGTTGCTCATACAAAAATTCTTGGATTTGTTTATAATTCATACTATTCCAAGTGTCTAAATTAAAATTTTCGGTTAGGTTTAATAGTTGATATATTTTTTTTATAATGTAGTTTTTATTGTGTAAATTATCTTCTTGATAAAATTGAATTAAGATTTCGTCTATGGTTCTTTCAGCATATTCTATTATGCAGTCTCTGGTAAAGTTAGATTCGAGTATTCTTTTTCTTTCTGTATATATTGCTTTTCTTTGGTTGTTTATTACTTCATCATATTCAAATAATTGCTTTCTTATGTCATAAAAATAAGATTCTACTTTTTTTTGTGCAGAATCTAAGCTTTTGCTTAAGATAATGGATTCTATAGGAGTATTATCATCAATATTTAAGTTCTCCATAAGTTGGTATATTTTATCTCCACCAAAAATTCTTAAAAGGTTATCTTGTAAGCTTAGAAAAAAACGTGATGCACCTATATCTCCTTGTCTTCCTGCTCTACCTCTTAGTTGATTATCTATCCTTCTTGATTCATGTCTCTCTGTTCCAATCACATAAAGTCCTCCTAATTTTAACACTTCTTGTTTTTCTTGATCACAGATTATTTTATATTCGTTTAGTATACGTAAATATATCTTGTGCAAATTATCTTCTTCACTGTTTCGTATCTGTTTTTTATTAATTACTGTCTCAATATAACTTTGTACTTTTGTGGAAGTTACAGGTTTATCTTTATTAATATCTAATTGGTGTATGTTTATTATATTCTTATTAATTATAGTATAAATTTTGTGATCGATTTGATTGAGTGTATATTTAACTGTTAGCCCCAATTGATTATGTAAATACTGATTCAGTATCAGTTTTGACAAGGCTTCCGGGTTGCCACCTAATATAATATCTGTTCCCCTACCAGCCATATTTGTTGATATAGTTATGGTTTTTTTTCTGCCGGCTTGTGTTATAATTTCGGCTTCTCTTGCTACATTTTCAGGTTTTGCATTTAATAAGTTAAAAGGTATTTTTAGTGCTGTTAATATTTTTGCTAGTAATTCAGATTTTTCTACATTAGTTGTTCCAATAAGTGTTGGTCGACCTATATGATACATATCAAAACATTCGTTTGCTATAGATTCCCATTTGTTATATTCTGTTTTATATACTAAGTCTGGTAAATCTTGTCTTCTACATGGTTTATTCGTAGGTATTTCTATAACTTCAAGATTATATATTTTATCTAGTTCGGTTTCTTCTGTTTTAGCAGTGCCTGTCATTCCAGATAATTTGGTATATAGTAAAAACAAATTTTGGTATGTAATTGATGCTAAAGTTCTATTTTCTTGTTGAATGGGAATATTTTCTTTTGATTCAATTGCTTGATGTAACCCATCACTCCACCGTCTACCTTGCATAATTCTTCCTGTAAATTCATCAACAATAATAATTTCATTATTTTTAACAATATAATGTTGGTTTTTTAAAAATAGTTCTTTAGCTTTTAAAGCATTCAGTATGTATTGTATCCAAGAATTATTAATATTATATAAATTGTCAATATTTAAAACATTTTCACATTTATTAATACCTTTCTCTGTTAGAGTAATATTTTTTGTTTTTTCATCTATTTGGTAATCTATATTACTTTTAAGTAGATTAGCTATAGATGTACATTTTTTATATTTGTTTGTTTCTACATCAAAAGGGCCAGATATAATGAGTGGTGTTCTTGCTTCATCAATTAGTATAGAGTCTACTTCATCAATAATTGCAAAATTAAAACCTCTTTGTACTATTTGGTTTAAATCTATAGCCATATTATCTCTGAGATAATCAAATCCTAATTCACTGTTCGTGATATATGTAATATCACAATTATATGCTTGTTTTTTTTCTTCGTAACTCATTGAATGTGTTACTAATCCTACTGTTATATCAAGGTATTCACAAATTGTTTGAGCTAAGTCTGAGTCTCTCTTAGCTAGATATTCGTTAACTGTAATTATATGCACACCTTTGTTAGTTAAAGCATTAAGATATGCTGTAGTAATAGCAACAATAGTTTTTCCTTCTCCTGTTTTCATTTCAGCTATTTTTCCTTGATGTAGTACGATACTACCTATTAGTTGTACATCAAATAAAGTCATGCCGGTAGATCTTTTAATAGCTTCTTTAACTATTGCAAGAGATTCAGGTAATATTTGTGTTAAATCATAATTTTGACGCAGCTTGTTCTTAAGTTTTAAGGTTTGTTGTTGGAGTTTTATTTTTGAGTAATTTTGGACTGTGTGTTCTATTTGATTAATTTCATTAATTGTGCTTTGAAATTTATTTAATTTATTTTTTTTTAAAAAATTTAGCATATCAATAATTCAGATAAAATTAAAAAAGGATATTATATAAGGAGAAAAAAATTCTTGTATTGTTGTAATAGGTTGGTATTCATGATATATAGTATATTTTCTGCCCCAAATAGGTTCCCTGCTTTTGAATATATGTTCTAGGTATACAGAATATACATAGTATATTTCATGTATGTCTTTATAAATATCTATTTGATGTTTGATTAATGATTTACCTATAGGTTGATTGTTATTTAAAGTTTCATATATTTTATTATTTATTTGTAATATCCAGTTGGATTGAGCAAATGCCAAATTTCTTTTTGTAGTATCTTGTAAATAAACTTTCCTGATCTTTGTTTTGGGGCTTATATATTGGTGTTTTATATATGTTGGACAAGTTATAATTTGTTGCCCTGTTAATGAATTTAAGTTTTGAGTAAATGATCCATCACTCATAAGTATAAATTTCCATTCAGGAGGAATTAAATGATAAGTCTGTTCATTAAATGAGTGCAAGTTATTAAGTGACATATTAATAATATAAGTAAATGAATTAGATAAGTTCATATTTATGTATTTTATTTTACTACTGTAATTTTAAAAATCTAAAATATAATAATTTTTTTACTATCTGTTTATAAAAAATTAATTATGTGTGATGATTGTTTTGGTTGTTAATAAAGATTCACCATTCATCTCAGAAGGAATATCTAGATTTAATAAGTCTAAAATGGTCGGTGCAATATCTGCTAAACTACCATTCTTTCGTAAATTATTTTTGTAAATATTTGGCGAATTAGATGGATCTGCTAATATAAATGGAACCGGGTTATTACTATGAGATGTACATGGTTGATTAAATTCATCTAGCATACAATCTGCATTGCCATGATCTGCTGTGATAATAAGTGTGTTATTCATACTTTGACATGTCATCCAAATTTTTTTAATACATTGATCAATTTTATTAATGGCTTTTATTGTGGCTTGTAGATCTCCTGTGTGTCCTACCATATCTGGATTAGCGTAGTTTATTACGATTAATGTATATATATTTTTGGTTATGGCATTAATTGTACTTGTAGTTAATTCTTCAGCTGACATTTCAGGAGATAAGTTATATGTTTCAACCTGTGGACTAGCTATTAGTTGTCTATCTTCACCGGGAAAAGGCTCTTCAATACCTCCATTAAAAAAATAGGTAACGTGTGCATACTTTTCCGTTTCAGCTAATCTTAATTGTTTTAAACCATAGTTAGAAATTATTTGTCCAATAAAGTTTACACTTCTCTGTGCAGGAAATGCAATTTTCATATTTAAACTAGGATCGTACTGTGTGAATGTAACAACTTCTAAATTTTGAAATTTTTTTGTATTAAATCCTTTAAATGTTGATTTAGTAAATGCATGTAATAATTGTCTCATTCTATCTGGCCGAAAATTAAAAAATATGATACCATCATTATTTTCAATGTTTCCTTCTTGCAGTCTAGTAGGTGGTATAAATTCGTCTGATATATTTTGTTGATAATATTCATTAATCTTTGATACAGCATCTGTTGCATATTCTAATTGATTACTAAGTAACACTTGATAACTTTTTTCTGTTCTTGACCAACGGCAGTCCCTGTCCATGCTATAGTATCTTCCACTAATTGTACAAATCTTGATGTGAGTTAATTCTTTAATATAATTATGAATTTGTTCAACGAATATTTTGGATTTGTATTGTGAAGTATCTCGACCATCTGTAATAGCGTGTATACAAACTTTAATGTTATATTTCTTGACTATATCAATTAATGCAAATAAATGTTTAATATGAGAATGTACTCCTCCATTAGAGCAAAGTCCAACTAAGTGTAGTTTAGTATGCTTATTTTTTATTTGCTGGCATATATTTTTAAGAGTTTTGTTATTAAAAAATGATTTATTTTCAATAGCTTTGCTGATACTTACTAGATCTTGGTTAATAATTCTTCCAGCTCCAATAGTTGTATGTCCTACTTCTGAATTTCCCATTTGCCCTTGAGGTAATCCTACATCTTCTCCTGAAGCATTTAATAACGTATGTGGGTAATTTGCCCATAGTGTATCTATTGTGTGGGTGTTTGCTAATTGAATGGCGTTTCCTTCTATTGTATCTGAATATCCCCAACCGTCAAGAATAGCTAAAATAATAGGTTTCATAGTATAAAATAAGAATGAAAATTGATAGAAATACTTTATGTTGAAAACAAAAATATTTTAATTGTATTTATTGAGTAAATGTAGATTTATGTTATTCACAATATACGTCTTTTTAATATATAATACATACTATTTTGCTTTTGTATACTGGTTACACAATAATGAAATTTTATATAAATAATATGCATATATTATTATATATGCATATTTTTTTATTTTTAATAGCAATTTTTATTAAATTATAAATATATTTAGCTTAATGCATTTATAGCATAGTCTAAATATGTATTTGCTTCATTAGCAGCTTGTCCTGAGAGACCATGACTATTTTTTATGTATTGTAGTGCTTCTATATACCAACTAGGTGAAAGCTCAAAGCTGCGGTTAATTTCTTCTAATCCTGCTATTAAATACTCATCCATAGGTCCAGTTGCTCCTACAACAAGACAGTATGTTGTCATTCTTAAGTAATATCCGATATCACGTGCACATTTTGCCTTTCCTATTGCACTAGATGCATAAGTTGGTCCTGGCATTTGAGTAGTAAATGGAAATTTTGTATAAACGGATTGAGCAGCTCCTGTAATTAATCTTTGAGCATTACTTGTTAATGATTTTGCAGCTTCTAGGCTTGATGATGCTCTTTGGTAACGTCCATTAATTGATTGTAGTTCACCATTGCTTAAAAATCTACCTTGGCTATCTGCTGATGCAATTGCTTCTGTTATAGGTGTTTTCATGATTTTGATTTCCTTGTTTTATTTAATGATTCTAATTTTAGTTGTAGATTTTATTTATTAATATATAATTCTAAACCACTGCAACAGCTGCTCTATCAAAGTATACACCTAATTCAGCTATTAAAGAACTACAGTCGCCTGTAGTTATTCCATTTGAATCATTTGCTAAACTGACTGATGCTTCTTTCATTTTTTGTATAGCAACAGCAACAGATGTTCCGGGTGTTCCTAAAGCTTGATAGGTTTCACGTAAACCATTTAAACATCTATCATCTAATACACTTGAATCACCAGCTATCATAGCATAGCTGACATATCTTAAAACAATTTCCATGTCTCTTAAACAAGCTGCCATTCTACGATTAGTATATGCATTACCTCCAGGCTGTACAAGTTGTGGTTGTTCTGCAAACAAAGCGCGTGCAGAATTAGTTACAATAGAAGAAGCATTTGAGTTGATTCTATTAACAATATCAAGTCTTTTATTACCTTCAGCAACAATATTTGCTAGAGCATCTAATTGTGTATTGCTTAAAAATTCTCCTCTAGCATCAGCTTGTGCTACAACTTTAGCAAATGCGTCTAACATATTAATATTCTCCTTGAAATACAAGTATGTGTAATAATTTAATTATTTAATTATAAAGAACTAATCTAAGATTTGTATTAATAATAGTATTTAATCTAAATTCTAGTTTATATTGATCAGTACTTATTAAGTTATTATACTGATATATCATAATTTTTCTTTTACAAAATATTACAATTATATTCTTCTGTAATAGTTAAAAAATTTAGTCACCTATAATTTCTGGTTGTTTTATCTCATCGACCATTTCTAATATAGAACGAATAATGGGTTTAATTGTTGGGTCATCTATAATATCTAGGTCTTCGTATTTTTTCCTTTTGGCACGATTTGCTATTTGAATAGTTATTTTATAACGATTGTCAGAAGTATGTAATAATTCTTCTGTTCTATAAATCACTTCATGTAATTTTATTTGATTATGCATACTAATATTTTATATTTATTAAGTAATGAATAAATGAATCAGTATTAATAAATAAGTTGTTTACAAATTATTGATAGATTATAATTCAGTCTTGGATATGCATCTTTTATTTTAATATATGTAATACTATAGCAATAGTCATATTTTATTTTTAATGAAATACAATAAAAATTTTTTATTTCTACTGTATTGTTGTTAAAAGTTTGGATATTTTAATTTTAGACTTGTATAAGTATTAAAAAATTCAGACCAATTTTAATAATATATGAACAATATATAATCTTAAAATAAAATAAAAAATAAGAATTACATATGCAAGCATCAAAATATTATAACTATCAATTGAATAACTTATATAAATATCCTTTTATATTTTCTGAAAGGGATGCCTGTGGTGTTGGTTTCATAACTCGTATTGAACATGCACCATCTCATAATATTGTTAAACAAGCTTTGAACTCACTTAATTGTATGGAACATAGAGGTGGTTGTAGTGCTGATAGAGTTTCTGGAGATGGTGCTGGAATTATGACTCAAATTCCATGGAAAATATTATCAGATTATGTAATAGATGGGGCAATTAGTCAAATTGGTGTTGCCATGTTATTTATGCCACAAGACAACAAAGAATCTATTCAAAGTATAGTAGAATGGGTTATAGGTTTAAATGGTTTTAACTTTTTGAAATGGCGTGTTGTTCCTGTAAATGATGATGTATTAGGTATTCAAGCTAAAGCTAATCAACCTCTAGTAATGCAATTTTTTGTACATTCTGAAAATTTATCTGGTGATGCATTAGAAAAATCCTTATTTGTTACAAGGAAAAAAATAGAAAAATTGGTTTCTCAGTCTCATACAAATCTTAATAAACAGTTTTATTTTTGCTCTTTTTCTTCTCGCATTATTGTTTATAAAGGAATGGTTCAATCGGAAGTTTTATCTAAATATTATTTGGATTTATGTAATGTCAATTATGAAAGTAATTTTGCAATGTATCATAGAAGGTTTAGTACAAACACTATGCCGAAATGGCCTTTAGCTCAGCCGATGAGGTTTATGGCTCATAATGGAGAAATTAATACTTTACTAGGTAATTTGAACTGGATGCAATCAAAAGAGTCGTTATTTCAGCAAAGTTACATTACAGAAGATTTTGATTCTTTAAGACCAATTACTAACTTTAATAATAGTGATTCAGCAAATTTAGATGCTGTATTAGAATTATTAATACAGTCAGGTAAAAGTCCTCAAGAGTCTCTAATGATTCTAATTCCTGAAGCTTATAAAAATCAACCAGCTTTGGAAAATTTTCCAGAAATTGTAGATTTTTATGAATATCATAATAGTCTTCAGGAACCATGGGATGGACCCGCTTTAGTTGTTTTTAGTGATGGTAAAGTGGTTGGAGCAACTTTAGATAGGAATGGACTACGCCCTGCTCGTTATGTAATTACTAATAATGGATTTATTAGTCTATCTTCAGAAGTTGGAGTTTTAGATAAAAATTTGGGCAAAATTACCCAAAAGGGAAGATTGGGGCCGGGTCAAATGATATGTGTTGATATGGTTAATAATTTAATTTTAGATAATTGGACTGTTAAACAAGCTATTGCTAATAAATTTCCGTATAAAAAATGGCTTGATAAATATCAAAAATATCTACAGCCGGAAAATTATCTTCAAGACTCTATTCTTGATTTTTCTATAATGATGTGTTTACATACAGCATTTGGTTACACTAATGAAGATGTTGAATTAGTAATAGAACATATGGCTAGTTCAGCTAAGGAACCTACTTTTTGCATGGGAGATGATATTCCTTTAGCTATATTATCAGAAAAACCTCATCTATTATATGATTTTTTTAAACAACGTTTTGCTCAAGTAACGAATCCAGCCATTGATCCTTTGAGAGAAAGTTTAGTAATGTCATTAACAACTTATTTGGGATCCAAAGGCAATTTTCTAGAACCAAATGACTATATGGCTAAATCGATTAAATTAGATTCTCCTATTTTAAATGAAATCGAGCTTAAACAATTAAGTCAGTATGGTCTAGCTGTTTCTCTTATTAATACGTTTTTCGTTCAAGACTCTGATAATATGAATTTTGTTAACAAAATTCAAGAGATTTGTGAAAAAACAGTTGAATTAATATACAAAGGTTCTGAGATTATTATACTAAGTGATCGTGTAGATATAATAGATGAAACAAAAGCTTTTCTGCCACCATTACTAATAGTTGGTGCTGTTCATCATTATTTAATATCCCAAAATTTGAGACATAAGGTATCTATAGTTGTTGAGACCGCTCAATGTTGGAGTACTCATCACTTTGCTTGTCTTATAGGGTATGGAGCAAGTGCTATATGTCCATATATGGCTTTTTTAACAGTTAGACAATGGTGGCATAGTCCTAGAACTCAAAAATTAATGTCCACTAACAAACTCTCTAAAATTACTTTAACGGAAGCACAACATAATTATCGTTGTGCTATAGAAACAGGTTTGTTGAAAATTTTATCTAAAATGGGAATTTCTTTATTATCCAGTTATCATGGAGCCCAAATATTTGAAATATTAGGTTTAGGTAAAGATGTAGTTAATTTAGCTTTTAAAGGTACAACTTCATCGTTAGATGGTATTACTTTAAAAGAATTAGCTATAAATACCGTTGAGTCTTATAAGAATGTAACAAATTTGAAGAAATCTAGAAAATTACCTAATTTAGGATACGTACAATATAGGCCAAGTGCTGAATATCATGTAAATAATCCAGAAATGTCTAAAACACTACATAAAGCTGTTCGTAATCAAGATTTTAATCTTTATGATAGATATAAGAATTTATTACAGGATCGTCCACCTACTAATTTAAGAGATCTATTGGATTTTGCAAGTCATAATAAGTCAATAGTAATTGATAAGGTGGAATCAATTGAATCTATTGTAAAACGATTTTGTACAGGTGGTATGTCTTTAGGGGCATTATCTCGTGAAACCCATGAGACTTTAGCTATAGCTATGAATAGAATTGGTGGTAAATCTAATTCTGGTGAAGGGGGAGAAGATCATACGCGCTTTTCACCTATTATGGATATAGATTCTTCAGGTATTTCTCGTAGTTTTTCCCATTTGAAAGGTTTAAAAAGTAATGATATTGCTAGTTCAGCTATTAAACAAATTGCATCTGGACGGTTTGGTGTTACACCTGAATATTTGATGAACGCTAAACAGTTAGAAATTAAGATAGCTCAAGGAGCAAAACCGGGAGAAGGTGGACAACTGCCAGGTAAAAAAGTTAGTCCCTATATTGCTAAACTGCGTAATTGTAAGCCAGGTGTTACGTTAATTTCTCCTCCTCCTCATCATGATATTTATTCTATTGAAGATTTGGCACAGCTAATTTTCGATTTGCATCAAATTAACCCAGATGCACAAGTCTCTGTTAAATTAGTAGCAGAAATAGGTATTGGTACCATTGCTGCAGGTGTGGCAAAAGCTAATGCTGATATTATTCAAATTTCTGGACATGATGGTGGAACAGGTGCTTCTCCTTTAAGTTCAATTAAGCATGCAGGATCTCCTTGGGAGTTAGGTTTATCAGAAGTTCATAAAACTTTAGTTGAAAATCAATTAAGGGATAGAGTAATTTTAAGAGTAGATGGAGGTTTAAGAACAGGAAGAGATATAGTGTTAGCTGCTTTGATGGGTGCAGAAGAATTTGGCTTTGGAACAGTTGCTATGATAGCTACTGGTTGTGTTATGGCACGTATATGTCATACTAATAATTGCCCTGTAGGTGTTGCAACTCAGCGAGAGGATTTACGTAAACGCTATCCAGGCGTACCAGCTGATTTAGTTAATTTTTTTATTTATATTGCTCAAGAGGTTAGAGGCATTTTATCGAATTTAGGTTATTTGTCTTTATCAGATATTATAGGGCATACTGAGTTAGTTCGATATAAATATCGAAGTTTATATAAAACAAGTCATTTAAGTTTAGCTCCGTTATTGAACTCTCCTATGTATAATTATAATCTTGGTGCACATACTTCAACACATAATAATGGTCATGTATTAGATGATATATTATTGACTGATCCAGCTATATTGCAAGCTATTGATAAACAAGAAGATGTAACTAAAAAAGTCAATATTTTTAATACTGATAGAACTGTAGGGGCCAGAATATCTGGGTTTATAGCTAAGAAATATGGTAACAATAATTTTCAAGGCAATTTGCAATTAGATTTTACAGGTGTTGCAGGACAGAGTTTTGGTGCTTTTATTTTAAAAGGTATGCATTTAAGTTTGATAGGTGAAGCAAATGATTATGTGGGTAAAGGTATGAATGGTGGAGAAATAATTATTATTCCAGAATTTAATACACTACTTGATCAAAAACCACCTGTTATTATTGGAAATACATGTTTGTATGGAGCTACAGGAGGTTACTTATTTGTTAGTGGTCAAGCAGGAGAAAGATTTGCTGTTAGAAATTCACTAGCTCATGCTGTAGTTGAAGGAGTGGGTGACCATGCTTGTGAATATATGACAGGCGGGACAGTAATTGTATTAGGAGCAGCTGGGAGAAATATCGGTGCTGGTATGACAGGTGGTTTAGCTTACTTTTTAGACGAGCATAATGATTTATTATCTAAGATTAACAGTCAAATTGTTAAGTATCAGAGAATCAAAACTTATGAAGGAGAAAAGCAATTAAAGAATTTTATAGAGCTTTATGAAATAAAAACTAAAAGTTTAAAGGCTAAATATATTTTGCAAAATTGGTCAAAATTTTTGCCTATGTTTTGGCAAATTGTTCCACCTTCAGAATCTAATACAGCTTTAACTAATAGTTCTTATTCATCTTATCATGCAATTATTGATTTTAAAATTTAATACCCAATTAATTACTATAACTTTTGACGTTTTATGAAGTTTTGAATTTTTTGATATATATTGATGCATACTATATATTAATAGTAATGTAGTTAATAACTATTTTTAAAACTATTAACTGCATATAACACTTATATTATTAGAATTAGATTTGTAATTAGTAAATTAATTAAGGTAAAGTTAATCCCTATGGCACATAATGTAAAAGTTTATGATACTTGTATTGGTTGTACTCAATGTGTACGTGCATGTCCTTGTGATGTATTAGAAATGGTTCCCTGGGATGGTTGTAAAGCTGGTCAAATTGCATCTGCTCCTAGAACGGAAGACTGTATAGGATGCAAACGTTGTGAAACAGCATGTCCAACAGATTTCTTAAGTGTTCGTGTATATTTAGGTGCTGAAACTACACGTAGCATGGGGTTAGCATACTAAATTTTATAGTATGAGATAATTATATTATATTAGTTGGTGAAATAAATTTATTACTTATTATAAAGACTAATAAGTTAATAGATTTATTTAGTAAATATTTTAATATAAATTATAAATTTATGAGTTTGTCATTAAAAGCTGAAATAACTATTTTTTTTAATTATGAAAAATTGACTAAAACTTGAATTATAACAAAGAATTTCGAAATAACAAAAATAACAATTAAATAACATTATAATTGGAGTAAATAGTTTTTTATTTATTCTATATTTTATATTTTTAAAGGAGCAGAAATCAATTAGATTGATTCTATTAATATGGCTATAAATATTAAAATAATATCTGTAGTGGGATCTGTAACTAACTTTTTATTATGTGTTACTATATTGTATAATTTTCTATTATTAGCACACATTTATTTGGTAGCTTTTCCTACAATCATTAGATCATCTATGATATATATATATAGGATATAATACAATTTTTTATCTACTTTTATAATGTTTGCATATAGCATGTCTATTGTTTATATAATGTTTGTCCCATATAATTCATGATATGGTAGTATATATTTATGAAACAGTACGCTAAATTCTGTTTTCCTCTAATAAATGTAAAGTAAACCTTCAGGTATTTTATATAAGTTTTATTAAATATATGGTTTATTTATTTATATCATTAATAAATATTTTATTGTTTATGTTTACGAGGTATTATTAGTATTGTTATGATTAAAACAAAATTAAATCAAACATGGAAATATTTGAGTAATGTAATTATATTTTATGTTTTTGTATTTGTTTTGCTGATTATATTTTTCATTCTAAATATAAAAAAAAACCTGGCTACTCTTTTTTTATTTTATTTTATAATGGGTATGGTTTAAAAGAAGGATCTGAAGTTTTAATGAGAGGTATTAAAATTGGTTATGTTCATAAAATTCAGGTTAAATATAATTATGTACTTATTAAGGTAAATATTAATTCATCTTCTATACTAATTCCAAAAAATTCTTTAGTTGAAACAACACAAACAGGACTGTTAAACGATACAGTTATTGATATAACTCCTTTACAGAATATAAGTAGTAAAGATATAGAAAACTCAAATGTATTTACTAAATCATGTGTAAAGTCTTTATTTTTATGTAATTATGATTATATAAAAGGAGAGAGAGGATTAAATTATGATGATTTAGTAAGAGCTGCAACAAGAATTTCTCAACGTTTTGATGACCCTATCTTATTTAATTTAGTCAGTATATTTTTGTATAATACTATTGACATTTCAAATGAATTTATAGAACTTACAGATAGTATGGTTGATATAATTATTTTAATTCATGATTACTTATACCAACTTTTTTTTAGTCAGTTATAGGCTGACATATATAATTTATAAATCAGTATTTTAAATTTATTTATTATGACAACTCGTAAAGCTTTATCTTTAGACTTTTTAAGACCTATAATAGAATTAGAATACCAAATACAGCAGCTAAGTAAAATATCTATTTATCAAAAAGTTTCTTTAAATCAAGAGTTAGTTTTTTTTAAAGAGCAACTATCTCTTTTAAAATATGATGTATTTCAGTCTTTGACTCCTTTACAGAGATTACATTTAGTACGTCAAGCAGATAGACCAACAACTTTAGATTATATACCTTATATTATGAATGAATGGCTTGAATTACATGGAGATAGAGGTGGAACAAATGATCCTGCTTTAGTTGGTGGTATAGGTAAATTAAATAATTATACAGTTATTTTTATTGGTCATCAAAGAGGTAAAGATACTAAAGATAATGTATTAAGAAACTTTGGTATGGCATCTCCAGGAGGATACCGCAAAGCGTTACGTTTAATGCAACATGCCAATCAATTCAATTTTCCTATCTTGACCTTTATTGATACTCCTGGTGCTTGGGCAGGCATAGAAGCAGAAAAATTAGGTCAAGGTGAAGCTATTGCTATTAATCTTAGAGAGATGTTTTCTTTAGATGTTCCTATTATTTGTACAATTCTAGGAGAAGGGGGTTCAGGGGGTGCTTTAGGCATAGGTATAGGTGATAAAATCTTAATGCTTGAGTATGCAGTATATACCGTTGCAACCCCTGAAGCTTGTGCAGCTATTTTGTGGAAAGATAGTAAGCGTTCTTTAGATGCAGCAGAAGCATTGAAAATAACTTCTACTGATTTAAAGATATTGGGTATTATTGATTCAATAGTGAAAGAGCCTATAGGGGGGTCTCAAGCTAATCCTTCTCAAGCAGCATATATTTTAAAAGAGTCTTTAATAACTGAGTTGACGACTTTATCTAAACTATCAACATCTAGTAGAAGAAAACTCAGATATGATAAGTTTCGAAAAATAGGGACTTTTTATGAGGGATCTTAGTACAATTATAATTGTGAAAAATAAAATAAGCTTAATTTATTATTCTTATACTACTTAAACCAATAATTGCCCCTGCTCCAATAATATGCCCTAAACTTGTTGTTGCTAATAATTCAGGAAGACCAAATCCTTGTAAGCCCAAAGTAGGTATAGAGGGACCTAATCCTCTGACTTTTATAGCGTATCTTCCTAGCCCTATACACAATAAATTACAAGTAATCATAATAATCGAGTTCGATACAGACCAAGAAGATGTATGTGGAATAACACTAATTAAAGTTTGTATATTCATTTTCGTCTTAAATATCAGTTTAATAAATAGTATATTTTATATTATATGTTGAATTTATTATACTTCTGTAAAAATTAGACAAGAATTAACATAATATATTATATTTTTTTTATAAAAACCAACCATAACTGTGTAAACCTTGGCCTAGAAAATTAACTCCTAAATAACATATCCATACAACTACAAATCCAACAGATGCTAAAATAGCAGGCTTTTCACCTTGCCACGCTTTATTTAATCTGGAATGTAAATATGCTGCAAATACTAGCCAGGTTATTAAAGCCCATGTTTCTTTAGGATCCCAACTCCAATAAGAACCCCAAGCTTCATTTGCCCATACAGCTCCAGCTATAATTCCAATAGTTAGTAGAGGAAAGCCAAGTCCAATAATTCGGTAACTTAAATTGTCTATACTTTGTAAAAGAGTTATTCTACTTAAGTGATGTATTGTATAATTTGACTCTATATTAGAGTTTATTCTATTTTTTATTTTATGCAAGATAAGAAATAAAATTGATAATAAAGAGCCTATTATCAATGTTGCATAGCTTATCATCATGATACTAACATGCATCATCAACCAATTAGACCTCAGTGCTGGTACTAGTGGAGCAGCTTCTTTCATATTTTCCGGCAATGAAAGGCTTGCAAAGCCTATAGTAAATAAACCTATAGGTGTAGTAATAGAGCCTATAAATGGACTTTTATTTTGTTGTTCTAGTATTAATTGTAGGAAACTTAATCCCCATGTTAAAAACACTAATGATTCATACAAATTGCTTAAAGGAAAATAGCCATTATATATCCATCTTAAAAGTAAAGAGGTACTAATTAGTAAATTGATACTAATATTGATAGTAGTGCCCACTGTATATAAGATTCTTGATCTTTTAATTGCTATATTAATCCAATATATCATTAAGTTAACAAGAAATAGTGCGAAAGATATATTAATACAATTGTTTTCCATTAATATCCTGTTTATATATTTATTCAAGTTGATCATAAATATATCATACATCAATTTAATATTGTTCTAATTAGCTAGATATTGATTTGCGTAAACTTTTATAAAAAAAACCAAAATTAAATGTTTTAATTTTGGTTTTTTTAAAGTATGAAAAAAATCATCCATATGGTTTAAATAGTTTCATAACCCATATTAATTTATGATAGAGAGTTAATAATATAATCTAATGCAGCTGTGTATTCTACTCCTGCTTGCGCAGACATATCTCTAGGTACACATAATCTATCACGAGTAAATACAAAAGATGCTACATAAGCAGCAGTTGGAAGATTTAATGTACGATATACTTCACGGGCTCCAGCTATTGCCCACTCGTCAAGAGGACCTGTACCACCCACAACTAATGAATAATTGACTAATCTCATATAATGATCTAAGTCTCTATAACATTTGTTGACTTTTTCTTGATCTTCTCCTGCTTCACCTGCGTTTTTTAAGTAAGAATATTTACCAAAACAAGCATCACCTGCTTCTTTTACAACAGCTGCATGGTTATCAGCTAGTTTTTCTGCTGCTTCTAGTCTTGCAGAAGCACGTTGAATATTACCTTGAACAGACTCTAAATCTGAACTAGATGGAAAACGTCCAGCAGCATCAGCTGCACTAATTACCGTAGTAATAACTGATTTCATGATTAATCTCCTATAGGTTAAGATATACGTAGGTTATGTTTACTTTTTTGTATATTTTATACACTCGATAATATTTAGCTAATAGCAGAAGCTACTCTATCACAATAACTAGAAACTTCTGAAGATAGTGCAGAACAATCTCCACTAGGTGTATCAATTTTTCTTTTAGAAGCTGTATTAGTAATAAATGCAACAGCTGCAGCTTTCATAATATTAACAGCTCTTACAGAAGAATTAGTAGGTACTCCAAGAGCAATATAAGTTTCTTTTAAGCCATTTAGACAGCGATCTTCTAAAACAGAAGCGTCTCCTGCAAGAAGAGCGTAAGAAATATATCTCAAAATAATTTCTCCATCGCGTAAACAAGCTGCCATTCTACGGTTAGTATAGCAATTACCTCCAGGTGCTATAAGTCCTGGATTTTCACAAATCATTCCGGATACTGCATCTGAAACGATACAACTAGCGTTAGAAACAATGGCGTTAACAGCGTCTAGTCGTTTGTTACCTTCTGAAATAAAATTTTTAAGGGCTTGTAGATCACTGCCACCAACGTAAGCAGCTTTAGCGTCTGAATTCATTACAACTCTAGAAAATGCATCAAGCATAGAGCTCTCCTTAAATTTTGATATAAAGGACCTAGCTGTTTCAGCTGTTCTTTTTTCAGCTGATGTATTAGTATCGTGAATACAATATAAAATATTGAAGTAACTATGCTTGATAACAAATTAATATTATTTAATATTATTAGATTACACTTCATGAGGCAAAATGAGAGAAATTAAGATAGAGAATTTTTAATAAAATATTTAATTATATTATCTTTGATAATCATTTGTTTCAAAGTTAATAATAAATGCTTTCTAACTTGCTTATCATTTAGTTTATATACTTTTTGACTATAAATAGTTAGCTTAAATTCTTGTTCAAGAGTTAATGGGTTTTTAATATCCATATTATTATTATTTGTTACTTTTTCCCTATAATATTTGAAATAGTTGAAAATATAGAGTATAAATTTTAAATACTTATTATAACGTATAAGAATCTAGTTAACTAGCAAATATAAGATTTCCCAAAATATTGACTATTTTTTATAGTTATAATCCCGTAACTATAATAGATTTTTTGCATATATGTTGTATTTTGTCTTACATTAATAGTTAACAAAATTATAATTTTATCAATTTATTATGATTATTGAAACCATAAAGAAAAATAAGTGATTTAAGTCTTTATAAATAGATGTAAGTTTTAATATTAATTAGTTGATAATCATTTGTTTTATTAATTCTAGTATAATATTTTATAATAAATATATAGCATATTATTATGGTTACAAAAATTTGTTATGAGTATCAAATTGCTATAATATTTACATATCTTAATATAAGTTTAAGGTAATATTTTATATGTAATATCAACTAGGAGGTTTTTATGTCTATACCTTTGCTTAATTACTCATTGTCTACTCAAAATCAAAGAGTAGATGGTTTTGAATATTTACCAGGTGAAGAACAGCCTAAAATATATACTACAGATGATGTTCCTGCAGCAGTAGAAATGGATGAAATTATTTGGGCTGCTTATCGCCAAATATTTAGTGAACATCAAATTTTAAGTAGCACAGCTCAACCTTTTTTAGAATCACAATTAAGGTTTAACCAAATTAAAGTCAAAGATTTTATAAGGGGATTATTATTATCTGAATCCTTCCTTAATTTTAACTATAATTTTAACAACAATTATCGTTTTGTAGAAATGTGTATTCAGAGAGTCTTAGGAAGAGATATTTATAATGAAAGAGAAAAATTAGCTTTTTCAATTGTAATTGCTTCCAAAGGGCTGAAAACTTTTTTTAACACTTTATTAGAGAGTGATGAGTATATAGAAAATTTTGGTGATAATACGGTTCCATACCAGAGGAGAAGAGTAATTGCACAAAGAAGTAAAGGTGAAATACCTTTTAATTTAAAAACCCCTCGTATGGGCAAAGATTTTGCTGCTAAACAAGGTATGCCGCAATTATTATGGGCTGGACCAGTAAGAAAATTTAGACCTCAAGAACAAAAACCAAAAGCAGGAGACCCAGCTCTATTTTTAAATATGGTTAATGATATTCAACCATTATTAATATCTTGAGAAAAATTATTGTAAATGTATCTTAAAAAATTAAGATAATAGTAGCTCTTTAGTATTTAGACAATTCTGGGTTAATAGATTTTAGGATTGTCTTGAAAATTATATATTGAAATGTATATTCATCTTATTCTTAGTAATTGCATAAGTATCACCTATTTGATGTTAACTTCCTAATTTAAAAGCATCTACAAATAATCCATAAATAATACCTATTCGAATATAATTAAATGTGTATAAGCTTAAAAACTTATAATTTTTTTTGAGTTTATATATATGTTTACTTATGATTTCATTAAATGTGACTACTATCGATCCTGCTATTATTCCCCAATCACCTGTTTGTGAGGGAAGAGTTGATAAGACTGTAGACAAAAAAAACCTAAAAATAAGCCTATTAGTTGGATTATTAGTATATTAAAATTTTTTTTTAGCATTTTATAATTTCTTCTTAATGATGTTTGATCTGTATAATAATAAAATAATATAAAATTGCATTATTATATATACAGATTAAAGATTTGTATTAATTGATTATTTGAAATACTTTTTATAATTAAGTTAATTTATAGATCTTGTTCACTTAAATTTCTAATCATGTATTGAAATGGTTCAATAATACACTTTATTGCATCGATATTTTGTAATTTTATTTCTTCTTCTGTAACTTCTTGCAAAAGTTTAATACTTCTCACAGTTGGTGCAATAGGTACACTTAATGAATTATACACATCTCGTAATCCATCTAATACCCGTTCTTGTAAAATATTAGTATTTGCAGCAACTATTGCATAACTTGCGTACCTTAAATAATATTCAATATCGCGTAAGCAAGCAGCATATCTTCTAGTGGTATAAGAATTGCCACCAGGCCTTAAAAGTTCCGGTTGTTCTTCATATAATCGTGTAGCAGCTTCTTTAACTATTTTGGCAGCTTTACAATTAATAATTTCTGTGGCTTTAATTCTATTGGAAGCTGTTATGAAATAATCATTTAATTCTTCTATCGCTACTTTATCTAAATATTTTCCTGTTAAATCATATCGATTTAAAATTGTAGTAATAGCATCTTGCATTACTTGTATCTCCTATCAAGTTGAACTAACATAGATATTATAATTGATTTTAATCATTTTTATGTATACTGTTATATAGTAAAATATAAATTTAATAAATATAAAAATAATTATATATTTGATGGATTCTTCTTATTGTCTTATTCAAATTGTAGACCATTATAAAATTGTCTGTTGTTTTTTTCAAAAGACTAATTGTTACTGCTGTGATTATCCTATTTGTTTTACAGCATATAATTATGGTTCAATTAATAAATTAATGACCCAGCATAACTATATATATTTATTGTCTATACAACATATACAATATATATCTAAAGAATTATATAAAGCAAATTTATGTTTGCTGTTATCTCAAAATTATATTCAGAATTAATTTATATAATTATATAAACGGAAGTGTACTGTTAAGATATTATATCAGTAGTATATTTATGATATAATCTATTATTAATTTGTAAAAAAGCTTATATATATTTATTCATATCTTCAATTAATAAATATACGGAGCGTGTAACTCAGAGGATAGAGTGTCAGATTCCGATTCTGAAAGTCGAGGGTTCAAATCCTTCCATGCTCATCGAAGTTGATATAAATTAATTCTATATTTAAAATATATAAAGTTATTGATAGAATGTAGTGCATGTAATGAAATTGAATTTCATAATTCATTAAGAATTCACAAAGCTGTTTAAGTATATAACTATTTATATTAAGTATAAAAAAATTTACTTTAATATTATATAATATAGAATATTAAAATTTATCCATATTTGTTTAGAATAGCGCACAAGGGGCTGCAAGGTTTCTACATATAATGTATTATATATGGTTTTGTTTTATAAATATAAGCTTTATTAACATTAATAAATGCTAAAAATAATATATTGACTTTATCTAGACAATTAGTTTGTGCTTAAATTTTTGATATTGATTTTGTTAAATAGAAACTTTATAATCACATACTTTTACTAGAATTCAAATAATGTAAACCTTTACATTAATTTGATATATTAAAATTGGTTGCTCTTAAGCTAATCTTAAATTCATATCTTGGGATAAGTAATTTTGATAAGATCAACTCACTTTTTGACTGAAATTATATTACCTATTTGATAGTTAGTAATATAGAAACATCATATATAATATATTATTATGAACGTGGGTTCAATTCCCACCAGTTCCATAATTATTTTTATCATATTTTTAATTAAATATAAAACGATTTATTAAATTTACTTAAATAAAGAAATATGATGTTAACTTTAATTTTATAATTTTTATATTTTAGTTTAATTTTCAATTATGTACCATATTAATAACTATTTATATTCTTTTTTATTTGCGAAAAGTGTCTTCTCAAGTAGTTACGATTTTAATATTTCTCCAATGAGTCAATCGTTACTTGCTCGTCCATTTATGACGAAATTAATTAATAAATACTGGCAGGAAACAATTTTTTTGTCTATTTCCAACTCACATTCAGAAAAATACATGAATCAGTTAAAGTTAGAAGGTATTTTGATCCATAAAAATGAACAAAAAAAATTTTTGCTTGATTTTAGTAGAGCTTTACTATCAGGTAGAATCGAAGCATCATTGAATTCCAGACGCATAAATTCAAGTAATAATCAGTATATTTCTTATGTTTGGAACAAAGGTTTTAATTTTCCGGTAAATTCTAAATGGATTTTTTCATTATTTCATGAAAAGGTTATGTCTTTAAATAAAGATGAATTGTTATTTATCAATCAATTACAAAATCAACCTTTACCTTTGTTTACAGTAACAAACACTTTAAATCAAATGATATTAGCTGATTCTTCAGAGAAGAATATAGGTAATCTTAATTCTATAGATAAAATTTATAAATGGTATCGTAGTAAAATGATACCTGACTCAAAATCACTTCCTGTGTACTATGGATTATTTTTTGTACATCCAACAGATGCTATAGAATACGCTAATTATATAAAAAATAAATATGATACTTCAAATAAGACAAATCAATTAAAAATTTTTTCAAGTCATCTGGCTACTTACCATAAATTAAATCGAATAGATGTAAACAATTTACAATTTAAGTTAATACCTGATCTTGAAGAAATAGCTAGACTTTTATATGAATATAAATATCACCGAAACTTAAAGTTTCATAGAAATCAGAAGTATAGTAAAAATTTTTTTCAAGGACAACCTATATATATCATTGAACCCTTCTATGCATATAATAGAAAAACAAATAAAATACAATTATTAAACTATTGTTATAACCATAAATCTAATATAAATAATAATATGATTGAATATAAAGCTGTGTTTACTAATTATACAACTCTATTAAGAGCTTGGTACAAATTTAAGTCTACACAAACAGATTATAAAATACCAAGCAAGCCTAATGTGTTTGTATATAATCTGGAAGATTTTCTTAAAATGTATAAATATAATAGTCAAATAAAAAGAAGAAATATTTTATTTATTCCTTCTCAGGAATCTTATGAATTTATAAAGAATTACAGATTCATTAAGAATAAAAATAAAATAAGACGAATATTCTCTAATAAGTTTTTAAATTTTAAAATGCTTAGTCAGAGAATTATTTGGTCATTAACAAGTAGACAACCTATACATTGGTAAACATTTATTATAGCTGTTTTTCTAATATATAGAAAAGTTTAGTTAATTACTGTAATTGCTATTTGAAACTTAATTATAAATATTACTTTCTTGAATAGAATTCCACAACTAACAATTCATTCATTTGTAAAGCAACCCATTCTCGTTCAATTATAGCATTAACTTTTGCGCTTAGCATTTTTGTATCTAATTGTAAATGATTAGGTATGCTTGCTAAAGTAGGAAAACTTAGATAATTTTTTACTAAATTTTGTGATGAATTCTTGGCTTGTATTTCAATAGTATCACCTGGTTTACACTGATAGCTACATATAGATACTGTTTTGTTATTAACCAATACATGACCATGATTAACAAGTTGTCTTGCAGCTGGAATAGTCGGTGAAAGTCCTAAACGAAATATTATATTGTCTAACCTCATTTCTAAAATTTGTAGCAATATTAAACCAGTTGAACCAGGAACTTTTTTAGCTATTTTAATATATTTTGACAGCTGTTTTTCACTTAATCCGTAATTAAATCTTAACTTTTGTTTTTCTTCTAGTCTTAAAGAATATTCTGAAGGTTTACGTGATTGCTGACCATGCTCACCTGAAGGTGCAAGTTTTTTTGAAGTTTTTCGTGTCAATCCAGGTAAATCACCGAGTCTTCTAGATATTCTTAGTTTAGGCCCTCTATAACGAGACATTTGTGTATCCTTATTATTATACAATATACGAATATTTTTATCTAATGGAATATATCAATATAAAATCAATTGTTAAAAAATACCAGCTCTATTATTATTCTCACAGTTTTTTAGGCGATAAAATCATAATCATATTTTTTCCATCTTTTGTAGGAGGCTGCTGAATATCTGCTATATCATTTAAATCTTGTGCCATTTTATCTAATAATTCAATAGCTAATTTAGAATGTTGAATTTCTCTACCTCTGAATATAACATTAGCTTTCACTTTATCGCCAGCTTGTAAAAAACGCAATGCTTGATTAATCCGTACATTATAGTCATGTATATCTATTTTGTACCTCATCTTTACTTCTTTTATTGTAACATTATGTTGCTTTTTCTTAGCTTCTTTAGCTTTCTTTTCTTGAGCAAATTTATACTTTCCATAATCTATTATACGACAGACAGGAGGATTAGATTTTGCGCTAATTAATACTAAATCTAAGCCGGCATTTAATGCCATATTCAAAGCTTCATCAGATGAGTATATACCCAACTGAGATCCAGAAACATCAATTAAACGTACTTGACTATATTGAATTTGTGCATTTATTAATGGTTCTACATCATTTCTTTTTCTTTCTTTTTTCGATTTATCTAACACAGATAGCTAGTTGCCTGTTTTTAGGTTTATAAATAATGTTGTGAAATATATGCAAATTATTATAACATTACATAGGTAATTAGAAATAATCATAAATTTGGGTTTAATAAAAACTTATTACAAATTAGGGAGATCCTTTATGAAACATACTTTATCTGTTCTTGTAGAAGATGAAGCAGGCGTTTTATCTAGAATTGCTGGTTTATTTGCTAGACGTGGCTTTAATATTGAAAGTCTTGCTGTTGGCCCAGCAGAGAAAGCTGGTATTTCGAGAATCACTATGATAGTACATGGTGATAATAGAACAATAGAACAATTAACTAAGCAACTGTATAAATTAATCAATATATTACAAGTTCAAAATATTACAGATATACCGTCTGTAGAAAGAGAATTAGTTTTGATAAAAATTCATGCTCTCTTAGAATATAGATCATCTATATTAGAAATTGCTCATATATTCAGAGCAAAAGTTGTTGATATGGCTCACGAATATTTAATTTTGGAAGTTACAGGTGACCCAGGCAAAATGGTCGCTATTGAGAATTTATTACAACAATATGGTATTATTGAAATTGCTCGTACAGGTAGAATTGCATTAATTAGGACATCAAATGTAAATACAGAAGTATTAAAAACAAAATTAAAGAAGTATTCATTATCATAATTATAGCAATTCAATAAGTAAAATATATTATTTAGATTGTCCAATAACCGGGAATTTCAATAAATGATAAACATTCTATTAAGTCCCAATCAAATAATATAGTTTGATCAGTATAATAAATATTAATATTAATCAGTGTTTCCTGTGGTATAAAATAATTGCTAATAATTTTTTTGTTACATTTATTATTATGCTGTTGTTGGATTAGATTATAAGTTATACAATTTTGAACATGTCTACAGTTTACACATATACACATAATAAATATTATAAGCTTATTTAAATATTATACACTAATAATAAGATTTTATTGGGGATGGAGGGACTTGAACCCTCACGATTACTGAAAATCAACAGATTTTAAGTCTGTTATGTCTACCATTCCACCACATCCCCAGTTATATTTTTAGTAGGCGATACCCAGATTTGAACTGGGGATAAAGGATTTGCAATCCCCTGCCTTACCACTTGGCTATATCGCCACAATGTTTACTAAGATTCATATTATATGAAAAATTATACTTTGTCAATCAATTATATTGTCTATACAAGTATAGTTTATTGAGTAAACAAGCGGCTTTTCAGTATATCTTCTGCTTTAATTGTAACTAAATCATTTTTAGTTAAAACTTTATCTCCACTAATAAAGATTCTATTTGCCTGTCTCATTCTAGCTCTATCAATTGCATTGCGTATACTACGAGCATTAGCAAAATGAGGTTGTTTCATACGTCTTCCAGCATATTCTAATAGAACTTCATCTGCTTCCGGGGCAAAACGATATTGTTGTTCTTCTAGCATGAGCTTAGCTATAGCTAATAGTTCTTCTGCTGTATAATCCGGAAAATCTACATGATTAGTTACTCTTGATGATAAGCCTGGATTAGATTCATAAAATTTATCCATTCTATCTTTATAACCAGCAAAAATAACTACTAAGTCATCTCGTTGATTTTCCATAACTTGTAATAAAATTTCTATAGCTTCCGCCCCATAATCTCTTTCATTATCTGGTTTATAAAGATAGTAAGCTTCATCAATAAATAAAACTCCCCCCATAGCTTGCTTGAGAACTTCTTTAGTTTTTGGAGCTGTATGGCCAATATACTGACCTACAAGATCATCTCTAGTTACAGTCATTAAATGACCCCTCCGAATATAACCTAATCTATGTAAAATGTCAGCCATTTTCATGGCTACAGTTGTTTTACCAGTACCAGGACTACCAGTGAAAGACATATGTAATCCAGGGCTTCCAGATACTAGTCCTAAATTATTTCTTAATCTATCAACTAATAATAAAGCGGCTATTTCTTTAATTCTTGTTTTTACTGGTTGAAGACCTACTAATTCTTGTTGTAACTCATCTAATACTTCTTGTATTTGAGTTTTATTGTATGCTTCTTGTAAATTTACTAAAGTATTGTCAATCATATTTTTATTTTTTTGTCAATCATTTCATAAGTTGATAAAATAATATAAAAAGAGATTAACATCGTTAATCTCTTTTTATATTATTAATTATGCTATTAAATTAATATCTAGAACCTTCTGGTTTAGCTGTTGCATAACTACGGAAGCTATATCTTTGATTTCTACTATCATCTTCTGTTCTGACTAGTTCAAAACCTGGTTCATACGCTGGTCTATTGACTATGAATGATAGTACGCAACTTTCTGTTCCCCTAGTATTATCAAATGCATTAAGTTTTATATACAAATTTGGATATTGTTTACGACAGCTATTAATCTCAAATAGTACAGTTGCTGCATCTTTAATATCGAATAATGGTAATCCCCATAACTCCCAATAGTTATTACGTGGATGTGGATCTTCAGTGTATTCAACACTTACAGACCAATTTTGCGAAATTGCATATTCAATCTGTTTTGTAATTTGATCATCTGTCAAGTCTGGAATAAAAGAAAAAGTTCCTTGTGTCAATCTCACTACTAAACACTCCTTATAATATTTTTGTATTTTTTAATAAAGATTAACTTTTTATTTATCATGCTATTCTATAATTTGCTGACAATAAATCTAAGCATAAAATAAAGAATAGATATACATTATACATTAGCCGTTGGAGTTTCAACAAAGTCAGCTGTATCTGTAGAAGTATAATTAAAAGTAATATCTTTCCATAAATCTAAAGCTGTTTGTAAAGGTCCGCATGTTTTAGCAGCATCACGCAAAATTTGTGGACCTTCTGCAACATAATCACGACCTTCATTACGAGCTAAAACCATAGCTTCTAAAGCTACGCGATTAGCTGTTGCTCCAGCTTGTATACCATCTGGATGTCCAATTGTTCCTCCTCCAAATTGAAGAACAACATCATTACCTAAATAATCTAATAATTGATGCATTTGTCCACAGTGTATACCTCCTGAAGCAACAGGTGTAACCTTACGTAAGGAAGCCCAATCTTGTTCAAAGAAAATACCCTGAGGTAAATTGACGTCTAAATGTGTTAGTAGTAAAGTATTATAGAAACCTCGGATCATTAATGGATCACCTTCAAGCTTACCAACTACAGTACCTGCATGAATATGATCTACACCAGCCATACGCATCCACTTGCAAATAACGCGAAAATTCATACCATGAATCTTTTGACGAGAATATGTTGAATTACCAGCACGATGTAAATGTAAAATCATATCATTTTTACGTGCCCATATAGCCATAGTTTGAATTGCTGTATAACCAATAACAAGATCAATCATAATAATGACAGTTCCTAATTGTTTAGCAAATTCAGCTCTTTCATACATATTTTCCATTGTAGCAGCTGTGACATTCATGTAATGTCCTTTAACTTCACCAGTTGCTGCAATTGCTCTATTTACACCTTCCATTGAATACAAAAATCTTTCCTTCCAACGCATGAAAGGCTGAGAGTTAATATTCTCATCATCTTTTAGAAAATCTAAACCACCTTTAAGACCTTCATATACAACTCTACCATAATTTTTACCAGAAAGACCTAATTTAGGTTTAACTGTTGCACCTAAAAAAGGACGACCAAATTTATCCATACGTTCACGTTCTACCACTAACCCAGTAGCAGGACCCTGGAAAGTTTTTAAATATGCAACAGGTATGCGCATATCTTCTAGTCGTAAAGCTTTTACTGCTTTAAAACCAAATACGTTACCAATAATTGAAGCTGTTAAGTTAGCAATAGAACCTTCTTCAAATAAATCTATATCATATGCAATAAACGCAAAATACTGATCTGTAGTATTCGGAACAGCATCTACTTTATATGCTTTAGCTCTATATAGATCACAAGCTGTTAATAAATCTGTCCATACAACTGTCCAAGTAGCTGTAGATGATTCACCTGCAACAGCAGCAGAAGCTTCTACTGGATCTACTCCTGGTTGTGGACTTACACGAAATAAAGCTAGTACATCCGTATCTTTTACTACATAGTTCGGGTCCCAATAACCCATTTTTGCATATGGGATTACACCAGACTCATAACGGTCGTTTTTAATTCTTGTCCGTTCTTCTACAGATTGCGACATTTATTCCTCCTTGAATATAAGGCAGTATCATTAGGTTTTTGGTTGACTAATCAATATTAGAACAAAAAATAAATTCAGTTTTTTAATATTAACCTCATTGCATAATATGAGTATACTTATCATATTATGTTTGATTAACCTTATCTATAAATTTACCATTATATATGAATCAAATAATTGCAAAATTATTTATAGTAATGATAATTTTTGTTAATATCAAAAATATATAATATAAAGAATCTATATAATCAAATAGCAATATTAGTAAATGCAGTATTTTTTATGCTAATATTTTTCCAGTAAGAAATAAAGGAGATAAATACATTGTCTGTACCACAAGTTATTGATGCTTCATTTCATGAAGAAGTAATAAAATCAAGTTGTCCAGTATTAGTAGATTTTTGGGCTCCTTGGTGTGGTCCATGTCGTATGGTTGCACCAGTTATAGATCAAATAGCTAATGAGTATAAAAATAAACTTAAAGTTGTTACACTTAATACAGATGAAAATCCCAGTACAGCCACTGAATATGGTATAAGAAGTATACCTACTTTGATGATCTTTGTAGAAGGTCAAAGAGTTCATACTGTGATTGGAGCTGTTCCTAAATCTACTCTTGCAACTACTTTAGAAAAGTATATTAATACTAATCAATAGTAAATACTTAATAACAATTGACAATAGATTAAGGAGTTAAAAATAATAAAATGATCAAGAAATGTATCTTAACATATAAAAAATCAAATAATGGTTATAAAATTTCACATTCTCATGTAAGAACTAAAAAAGTACAAAATATTAATCTACAACCTAAAAAGGTATGGTCATATCAGCAAAAACGATGGATTAAGATCAAAATATGTACAAAAGCAATAAAATCTTTACATAAATTAAAAATATAAGTCTATATTTTTTATAAAAAATCAAATATAGATAGTGACAATTAAAATAAATTGTGATAATATTTATAATATATAAAGCTATTAAATAAGAGAGTAAAGGGAGAAATAAATATGGAATCACTACAATACATAAATAGTATAAATGATCATTTAGATGTAGATGATTTATTACTAGAGACACCTATCGGTTGGTCATCTACTTGTTTTGATGAAACAATTCATTACTATATAGATTGCAATTCGAACTCTATAGAAATTAAAAATCAAGCTAACACTGAAAGTAACTAATTAATAATTAAGAATAAGATGGTATGACTATAAACTTTAGTGATACCATCTGAAAACATACCATTGCTAGTATAGCTCAATTGGTAGAGCAGCTGATTTGTAATCAGCAGGTTATGGGTTCAAGTCCCTTTACTAGCTTAAATTATGAATAGTTATACTATCTTACTTTTATAATTCTTATTCTATTTTCTTCAATGTATTAGCTCAATCCAAGATTTTGTACAATAGGTATATTTGCTAGAAGTAGATAAGCAAAACCCGATCCTCCTACAGCGCCTACTAAGAAACCTGCAGTAAATTGACCCCATCCTTCCGATGTTTGCAATATATCTTTTGAATCACTTTTATCAAATGAAACATTACCATACATTGATAAGCAAACGGTTAAAATAATAATTAAACCTACAGCAGATAAAAAACCTGATAACAAGGCAACATCTGTATTTCTTAAAGGACCTAATTTATCAAAAGGTCCAACCAAAAAATATCCATGAGCCATACCTATTTCTAAACCTCTTAATAAAGGAGATAGACCTCTTCTATAAGCAGGTAAATTGCTTAATAAACCTCTTGTAAATGTTGAAGTGCTTATAGGGGTTGATAAATTACCTACAAAAGGATCTTTATTATATGATTGAATAAAATCTGACATAATTCTATATCTCCAGAAGAAGTAAATAATGTATAAATATGATCTATTAAACTTATACAATCAATTATAGACGTAATGATACCAAATTTGATATATTTACATATATATGAATAATTAATATTATTTTAGTCTCTAATAATCATTAATTATATTTTATAATAGTCTTATTACCATATACGGTTTTAATTATATTAATAAATCTATATATCTTAGCTTATTAATCCAACAAGGAGTTTTAATGATATTATGAATATCCTGATTAGTTATATATTATTTACAACTATATTTACCTCATTAGCACTAAGCTTATATTTTGGTTTACAATCAATTAAACTAATATAAACAATTATAATACAGTAAATATGTATCAAAAGGTTTACTTTTGATACTTAACATAATGATTAATTAAAGTTTTATATTTAATGTATATTTAATGGACTACATTTTGATATTATGCCTCAAATTAAAATAGACAAGATATTAGGATCTAGACGAATTAGTAATTATTGTTGGGCTACAATAATTTTTTTAGGAGGATTAAGTTTTTTTTTAGTTGGTTTATCTAGCTACTTGAAAATAGAATTATTACCTTTTACAAGATCTACAGATTTATTATTTTTACCTCAAGGTATCATTATGATATTTTACGGTACAACAGCCATATTCATCAGTTTATTTTTATGGTTAACCATTATATGGAATGTAGGTTCTGGTTACAACGAATTTAATCGTGATCTTGGTCTAATTACTATATTTCGCTTAGGTTTTCCAGGTAAAAATCGTATTTTAGAATTAAAATATAACATCAATGAAATCTATTCTATTAAAATAAGTATACAAGAAGGTTTAACACCAAAGCGAGAGATTTATTTAAAAACAAAGGATAAAAGAGAAATACCTTTAACGCAGGTAGGACAACCTATGTTATTATCAGAAATAGAAGAACAAGCTGCGTCTTTAGCAAAATTTTTGGGAGTTGTACTTGAAGGAATAAATTAAATAAAATATATAAAAAACCTTTCACTAAAACAAAATAATATATGATACTATTAATTTAGTAGCGGGTATAGTTTAGTGGTAAAACCTTAGCCTTCCAAGCTAATGATGCGGGTTCGATTCCCGCTACCCGCTTTGTATATATTAGATAATAAGTGCATCTGGCTGGATTCGAACCAGCGGCGTCTTTAAATAAGATGGCGGATTATTAGAGTCGATCTCTTTAAAAATCTCTCTTACAAAACCGTACTTGAAATTTTCACTTCATACGGCTACTATCTATTAATTTGTTCCAAAAATATTATATATAATAAACTAAACCTGATACTAACAATGAAGTTGATAAACAATTTATTATTCCAGTAATTATGTAATTTGACAATTTTTCTGTATTTTTTTTTATACCAAGAGTACAAAATATAAGAAAATAATTTATATGTTTTTTGAACTGTCTTAAAAGACATGAGTGTATTATGATACTGAAAAAAGATGTTAAATAGACTAAACAATTTCTGTATAATTTGTTTTAATTGTACGTGATTATTTAAACGTGAACGTTTTAATAGATCTTTGCTATATAAAAAGTTTTTGCATTCATATATTAAGCAATTATACATTTTTTTATTTAATTCTAGATTCCAATATATATCATAAAGTAGTAATAATTTACACCTTCTTTTAAATATCCAATAAAAATTGGAAGTTTTATCTTTTAAATATTTCTTATTTGAATTGATATATAAACTTATATGAACTTGTATAGATATAGATACAACATATAAATTTTTTATGAAATTACTAGAGTATAAATTACTCGAATTACATATGTCATAATTATAATTAGTCAACATATTGAAAATATAATTGTCAAACATGTCTTTTGTATATTGATGATATGTTATTTTTGTTATAGATACAAATTTAAAATTAAACCATTCAATTCCATGTAAACATATATTGCATATTAGTATATATATACTATAATTGATAGATATAAATTCGTGTGTTTTCGGAAACGATGAAACATTAGATACTGAACAACGTTCATTAAAATTTTGTATCTTTAACCATTTTATGATATTAAATAAAAAATATGGACACGTTTGTACTTTTTTTTTATATACTCAATATTAATGTACTGACTTGGTATATAATATGTCAAATTAATCAAATTAGTACTTTGATTAGTATAAATATAGTCGTAAGAAATTATCTTTTTTTGTTCTATTTTATATGATATATGATTGTTTATACTTGTATCAAAAAAAGAAATAAATTTTGCTTTCCATTCTGATTCTAAACATAGATAGATAATATATTGTTCAACCTGTTGTATTATAGATTGAAAACATGAATATATTCTATTTAACTTTTGGTAACTAAATAAAAGATTAAAAATATGTGCTTTATGTAGATCTAATATATCATAATTTTCTTTATTGCAATTTCTATATAAATCTTTTATGGATTTGCATATATATTGAATTGCCATAAGTTTGGCTTCATTAGAATTAACCAAATTATTTTGTGCTTTATATATTAAATTTTTATCACAAATTTTCGAAGCCTGGTATATTTTGTATTTTAATACAGAAACTCTTTGCTTTATTTGATACCACGGTAAACATTTCCATTTAGTTTTTTTATCAAGTACATAACTAGTCATAATTATATATAAATTTCGTATAACTAAACGTTATTTCAATTAATAGACGTAATAAGTTTGTTATAAATTTAGTTTGAACTACTAAATCAAGAACTTTACTATTACTTCTTGCTAATAAGTATTTTATTTTTGCCTTAAATTTAACGAATAATTTATTATATATTAATTTATACTTACTAGTTTCTCCGTTCCGTACTTTTCATAACCTTTGTTAACTTAGGTTCCTCTCTATATACTAAATGCCACTACTAAAAATCATACTTATATTAACTCATAGTAATAAAGCTTAAGGGCAAAACGTGTATTAAAATAAAACATCATTATTTAACAATATTTTAATAATTAGTATTTTTTCCAAGGGTTTGTTTTCCTAACCGTATTAACTTTTTAATAAGTTTGCTTTATTTATCTGTTATTAAGGCTTGTATACAAATAAATTAACTTATTAAGTATATTCATGATTTAGAATAGATGGATTCGAACCAACAAAAAAAGTACAGTTTACTCAAATTCTGTTAAGATTTGGTATTTAGTTAGCTAACCTAAGATTATTTTTTATTAATAGACCGGTTAACACCTAAAAACGGGTCACACATGAGTCCGCTGCCTTCGGCCTCTCGGCCACAGATGCTTAGAAATAATGATAAACTGAAACATATAAAAAAGCAAGTTTTTTACTCATTCATATTATGATAAGTTGCAACAGCAGAAGGAGAAATTTTATTTAAATATCTAAAAATCCAATATTTAAATATAGTATCTAAAACAACAGGAAATGTAGAAATAAAAACAAAAATAAAATCTCTGCTTTCAGGTAAGCCTAAATGTCTTAGAATGATTTCGATAATTACTTCCCAACCATGAGGAGAATGAAACCCTACAAACATATCAGTAAACAAGATTATCAGAAAAGCTTTAGCTGTATCACTTAAGCTATATATCAACTCATTGAGAAATGATCTTAATATAGAAAACTGTCTTTTACTAGATATAATAATAGAAATAAAAATAGCTGTTGATAATAAATCTGCTAAGATATTTTTAATAGCACAAGAACTTTCATTTGCATAATCTATAGCAAGCTCTAAAGCTTTTTCTGTCATTTTATAATTAATTAAGTTTGAAGAAGGATGATCTACTTTACCAATGAGAATTTCAAAATGTAGTTTTTCTTCAAATCTTTGTAAATCTGCAAATGCTCTTTCTTCTTGTGAGTGATTGAGAAAAATAATATGCTCATCTTTATTCCATAAATAGTTAATAAAAGGACCGAAGAGAAAACTCTTAGAAACTTGATTAATGAGAATAGGAATAATCAATAAAAATACAAGATATTTAACTGATGTAACTGTTTGATATCTGGAAACTTTAAATGCTTCTATTGCTTCTACTTCTGCATTTGGATCCAATTCTTTTTTAAATTTTTCAAATAGTTTACTGATTGATCTAGGTATGACACCTGCTTTATCTAAAGACGACTGATTAATTTTTTTTAAATTCCAATATTTCATGATTAGTTATAAAATAATATAAATCAATAAGAAATTAATATATAATTAAATTGTACAAATCTTCACAAACTTATATTACTATTAAATAAATTAATCGGATTAGAGACTCAATGCCATTGATTATTTTACATTTACTTTTTATTATTGCCTCTTTATTATCTTATAACTCTAAACAGATGCGTGGTTTAAATTATTATGCAACGGTATCTAATATTCACTTTGAAAGAAAATTAAAACCTACTAAACCCAATTACATACAAATAAAAATAAATCGATGTAATAAATATGCGTTACAAAGAATAAGAAGCTTTAACGTTAAAGCTACAAGTTTAGAAAAATATATAAATATACTAAACGCTTCTGGTTATATTAATAATATTAATAAATATACAATATTATACACAAAATACAAAAAAACTATTTTCAATATAAATATATATCCTATCATAAATCAAATAAATATCCAAAAATATAAAAAATTAAAAATATGTCCTAAGTTTCTAAAAAAATTATTGAAATATCAGTTAGGATTGCCTAAAAACACCTTACTAATTAATTCTATTATTTATAAAATACATAACTGGTATTTATTACATGGTTATAAATGGTCAAGCATTAATATAAAAATTACATCTGAAGTTAATACAATGAATTTTATAATTAACGAAGGTAGAATTTATTCTGTCCATATAGAATGCAAAACAAAACCAATAAAAAAAAACATAAACTTAATAGATTACATGATTTTATTTTAAAAAATTTGACTCTTTTACCTGAACAAATATTAAATTTGCATCAATTAGAATCTAGCATATCGTTTTTAAAAAAAGAAAAAGTAATAAAAGATTGTACTTATAATGTAATTGTTACCCACAAAGGATTAATTATATATATAAAATATAGTTTATATAGTAACCAAGTAAATTACACTTATAATCAGGAAAATATAAATATATTCAAAAACAATGCTTTAGTACTATCAGGTCATATGAATTATGCTATAAAAGGATTTCGATTTAAATACTTAAGAAGTTGGTTAAAAAAATTTGTGCTATTCAAATCTAAACAATTGTATATGTTAGATTTTAAACATCATTGGAATTTCACAGACAATCTACATATTAAACTCAATAGCTCAACAACTTCAACTAAAACTAATATAAAATTATCATTCTTACAAAGAATCAAGGATTATATTAATATTTATTTTTTATATACTTATTATATTATTTATTATTATAAATTCACATATACTTATAATTACATACAAATTCTTAATTCCAATTTTTTTCTTGAAGAAATATCAAATCTAAGAATGATAACAAAGAATTTCAAGGTAGAATTACAATATGATTTTAAAAACTCACCAAACATAATTCAAAAAGTAGTAATACAATCTGAAGAACAACATTTTATCTCAATTTATACTTATTCTTATCAGAATATAGAAACAAATATTCATCATTTTTTATACAGTATACCTAAATTAAAAAACTTACCAGCATTATACTTACTATTTTTAGTAAAACAGACTAAATTTAGATATTCCAATACTACAAATTATCTTGCTTTATACTTGCATTTTTTATTTTACAACAACATTAAAATAAGTAAATGGGTAAATTACATAATTAATTTACATCCATATATAACATTAAACTATATTAAAATATTTAATTTGCCATCAGTTTTACCTTATATTTATAACCATACTATACAACTAGAAGCAACAATAAATATATTTGATATGACTAAAAATTTGATGGTTCCCGACTCATACTGGTATAGGCATGAAAATACTAATAAAAAAATTATATATAATTCTAAATTACTTAATACAGCGAATTATTTATTTAATATAAAATATAAAATATATCCAATAAAATACATATCAATATATTTACTTATCAATCATATAAACAATATATCATATAATATTCTATATTTACCTGATATACACCTATCAGAATTGATATATTGTAATCATAATCGAGTAGGTATTGGGGTAAATTTATATACTCCCTTTAAAGAAAAACCTTTTGTGTTTATTGAATACTTTATAAATGATAGATATAAGAATATGATATATATAGGTACAAGTTTTAGTTAAATTATATTTTATAACAACATGATATACAACAATATTTTAAACTCTTTAGAAGGACAATGGACATGCCAAAAAACGTATTATTTTCTTGCTGACAAGAAAATAAATTATGATCAGAAAGACATAAAACTTAAACAAATATATAATCATAAACTAAATATATCACATCAAGAAGATAATATAATATGTACTTATCAAGTATGTAGCTCCAAAAATCAACAAAAAGTATACTATCTATTTTGTAAAAAAGAACGATCTGAATTCGGTGAATTACATAAAATTACAAATGATCAAATTAAGTATTACAGATTTACAATTTATACATATAATTGTATAAAAATTGAATCTGTAAAAGATAATATAATATATTACGAATATATTTATTTCATTAATCCTAAGTTTAAGATAACTATTTCGGTCTTGAAAGAAAAACAAAAATATTTAGCTACATCTTTTATCTCTGAAATCAAAATCTCTAATTAATTATTATGCACGTTAATTGACATATATTACTCTAAATCTTTTCTGTTTGGATTTCTAGAAGGGTCGTTAGATAAAAAACCAAAAAAGAAAAGAGATACGAAAAAAATAACAGTTGTATAAACAAAGATTTTCAAAGTAAACATAATTAATATCCTATACTAATCTAGTAATTGTAAAAATTTAAAACAAGTCAATAAAATTATTATACATTTAAATAGATAAATTATGAATTTTGTGAATTTTAACAAAGATCATTTTTGATTTTTTTTTACTTTTATCTAAAGTTCTTATTTTTTTAATATAAATAGAACTTTCAATAAGAACACAATGTTTTTGTTTATACAAATCAAAAATTTGCTTAGCTACTTTTCCTTTTGCAAATGCTGTAATTCTAATATTTGAAATATTATTTAAATAATTACCCAAATATAATAATGCATAACACAAGTTTTGATGTTTTAGCTTTGTTAATTTAGGTTGACTTAATAAATAAGCAGTACAAATAAAAATATTCATAATATTAAGGAAATTAAAAATTACTCTTGTTAATCTTCTGGTTTGATTGATTAATTGATGTATAATTGATTTCTTTTAATTTTTTCATCACCTTACCAAAATATTCATTCAAATAATCCTCTAATTTTTCTGTTTCTTTTTCATTAACCTGTAAAAGACTATAAACTTCATTCATAGACGTATCAAAACTATCGCTATTAGCTAAAATTCCAGTAAACGCTAGTCTATCAGATATGTTCCAACTCCACTGAAAAAAATATGTCAATCTACGCAGTAAATTCAAAATCAAAATGGGAATACGAGAAATTTTAGATCTCTGTCCAGAAAGTTTCTGGCATAATTCAATAATTTCTATTGAGCTCCACGATTTAGAGCCAACCATTGGTAAAATTTTATTTCTGGTGTTCACTGTAGATAAACTTCTAATAGTTAGTTTAGCAATATCTTGAGTATCCATATATGCAACTGATTTAATATCATCTGTAATCCAGATTGTCTGACTATCTAAAATCGGTACAGCATATTGGACAATTAATCCTTGAAAAAAACCAGCTAAATTAAAAATTGTATAATCAATACCGGATTTTATCAAAAAATCTTCTATAATTACTTTCATCTGAATTAAAGGTATTTCAGAATATTTATGTGCATTAAGAATAGAAAAGAAAATATACCTTTTAATATGTGCTTTTTTAGCAGCTTCTATTAAAATATATTTACCATATAAATCTATTCTAGCTGTATTATATAAATCAGAAGTTCTTGCAGTAGAAGCATCTATAACTGCGGTGATACCTAACAAAGCTGGAGGTATTGTTTCTGGCAACTTTAAGTCTCCATATATTAATTCTGCACCCCATTCTTTTAAAAATGCAGCCTTACGAAAATTTCTAACAAAACATTTAACTTGAAAACCTTGATCCAAAGCTCGTCTAACAATTTGTCTTCCTAAAGTACCTGTTGCACCTAAGACTAATAAACTCATATAATTATTTTATATTTAATATTATCAAAATTATAGGTAGAAAGGGACTTGAACCCTCATAACTATAAGTTGTCATATTTTGAATATGATGCGTATACCAATTTCGCCATCTACCTTAATATTTACATAATATAGATTATAAAATCAACAATTATTTATATCCATTAATATAAACTTATATGAACTTAATAGAAAACATTGTACTTCATAGATATGTTTACTCACCTAAAAATTGGTTGCATAATTTAAAACCACATTATAAAACTTATTCTTTATTCATATACTTATGTATTATCCAATATAGTCATTCTAAATATATTGCTATAAGTATATGTTTATATTTCATGCTTACTTTACACTTCAAAAATATAAACAATTATTATACAAAAATTCTACTGTATATTTTGTTTATACTACATATATTAGTGTATACAATCTGTTTATCAATAGAATCACAATTTTATACTTATATAATATCGTATATCCATTATGCAATTATTCATATATATAATAAAAATATCTTATATTTAAGAATTTTACTACTTCTTATACACTATTTTCTTAGTATAAATATGATGTTTATGACAACAACATATGAAGATATAATATTTTCTTTTCTTGAGTTATTTAAAAAGTATGAAAGTAATACAACGAACAGAATCATCTTTATTTCTACTTTTGCTTCACAAGTATTAGAAAATCTTGGACTAAAAATAAAACATATACTATTTAGTATCAAAATGAAACAAATTACTAAGTTATTTAGAGTCAAATATTATATTTATTTAATATTAAAATTTATTCAAGATATATATAGTGATATTTATAGAGTATCTACTGTATTATATACGAGAGAATTAAATAATCGTTTACTTTATATAACTAACATTCATGAGTAATTCACAAGATCTGACTCTGAATTTATGTAATAATATAATATAAATAAAAATTTATATAGGCTATAAATATTGAAAATAAAATCAAAAATCTCATATGACTATAGATAATTTCATAAATCAACCATATAAATATGGTTTTTATACTAATATTGAATCCGATAGTTTACCACCTGGTTTAAATAAAAATATTGTTGAAAGTATATCAGCAAAAAAAAATGAACCTACTTATTTAAAAAATTTTCGTCTCAATGCTTATAAAAAATGGAAAAAAATGGATGAACCTCAATGGGGACACTTAAAATATAAAAAAATAGAATATGACAAAATAACTTATTATTCTACACCTAAATATAAAAAGAGTCTTCAGACTTTAGATGAAGTTGATCCAGAAATATTGGATACATTTAATAAATTAGGCATTCCTTTAAGTGAACAAAAACGACTTACAAATGTTGCAGTCGATGCTGTATTCGATAGTACATCTATTACTACAACTTTTCAAAAAGAGTTAGCTGAAGTTGGTGTTATATTCTGCTCTATTACTGAAGCAATATATAAATATCCAAATTTAATTAAAAAATATTTAGGATCTGTTGTTCCGATCGGTGATAATTATTTTGCTGCACTAAATTCTGCTGTATTTAGCGATGGTTCTTTTTGCTATATTCCTCCAAATATACATTGTCCATTAGAACTGTCTACATACTTTAGAATTAATAATAAAGAAGCTGGACAATTTGAAAGGACACTTATTATTGCTGATAAAAACAGTTACGTAAGTTATCTTGAAGGATGTACAGCTCCACAATTTAATAATAATCAATTACATGCAGCTGTAGTAGAATTAATAGCTCTTGAAAATGCTACTATCAAATATTCGACTGTACAAAATTGGTACTCAGGTAATTCACAAGGAGAAGGAGGAGTTTATAATTTTGTTACTAAACGAGGATTATGCGCAGGAGACAAGTCTAAGATTTCATGGACACAGATAGAAACAGGTTCAGCTATTACCTGGAAATATCCTAGCTGTATTTTAACAGGAAATAATTCTGTTGGAGAATTTTCTTCAGTAGCTTTGACAAATAATTATCAACAAGCAGATACAGGAAGTAAAATGATCCATATTGGATTTAATACAAAAAGCAAAATTATATCTAAAGGTATTTCTGCAGGTCATTCTATTAACAACTATAGAGGTTTAGTTAAAATCGGCCCTAAAGCTAATTATTCGCGTAATTATTCTCAATGTGACTCTTTATTATTAGGGAAATTATGTCAAGCTAATACATTTCCTTATATTCAAGTAAGAAATCCTTCAGCAAAAATAGAGCATGAAGCCTCAACTTCAAGAATTGGAGAAGAACAAATATTTTATTTTATACAACGAGGAATTGAAATTGAAGAAGCAATTAGTTTAATGATCAGTGGTTTTTGTAAAGAAGTATTACAAGAACTTCCTATGGAATTTGCAATGGAAGCAGACAAACTATTAAATCTTAAACTAGAAGGAACTGTAGGTTAAATATTAAACACATAAAATAAAATAAAATAGGAAATCAAAATATGTTGAAAATCGAAAATTTACAAGTCACAATTAACACCAAGGATAAACTTTTAAAAGGTATTAATTTATCTATAAATCAAGGAGAAATACATGCAATAATGGGAAAAAATGGCTCAGGTAAAAGTACATTAGCAAAAGTAATTGCTGGACATCCTAAATACAATATTATAGAAGGGAAAATTTTCTTAAATCAACAAGATATAACTTATGAAGAAGCAACAACAAGATCACATAAAGGTATCTTTCTTGCATTTCAATATCCAGTAGAAATTCCAGGCGTAAATAATATAGACTTTTTAAGATTAGCGTATAATTCTAACAGAAAAGCTAATCAACATGAAGAATTAGATCCTTTATCTTTTTTTGAATTAATTAGTACAAAAAGTCAAACTATACAAATGCAATCAAACTTTTTAACAAGGAATGTTAATGAAGGATTTTCAGGTGGAGAAAAGAAAAAAAATGAAATTTTACAAATGGATTTGTTAAATAGCAAACTAGCTATATTGGATGAAATTGATTCAGGATTGGATATAGATGCACTTAAAACTATTGCAACACAAATTAATCAATTTAAAAACAAATGCAATTCAATTCTTATAATTACACATTATCAAAGATTGTTAGATTATATTATTCCTGATTATATACATATAATGGATCAAGGCAATATAGTATATACAGGTAATTCAGAGATAGCTCATAAGCTAGAAAAATATGGTTATGAATATATTAACAGTATAAATAAAATGTAAGCTTACACTTATAAGATTAAGATTTATATTATTTTTAATTGATATTAATTATTCTTATTATTAAGAAGCCATAATTCAAAAATAAATTAGGATATTTGATAATCATAACTATACCAAAACATCCTAATGATCCATTCTAATTAAAGTTACACTGAAAAAGCTTGTTTAACATCTTCAATTGATTGCTTCAATAGCTCTTCTGATGTTTCACTTAATTTTTTTGTAGTACGTATACTTTCTCCAAATTCAGGTTTCGAGTTCCTTAAATCTTCTCTCAAAGCTTGGACAAAATCCTTAACTTGAGTTAAATCAATATCATCTAAATAACCATTAATACCTGTATATATAATAGCTGTTTGTTCTTCAACAGGAATAGGAGAATTTTGTGCTTGCTTTAAAATTTCTCTTAAACGTTGTCCACGAGATAATTGATTTTGTGTTGCTTTATCTAAATCAGAAGCAAACTGAGAAAAAGCTTCTAATTCTGCAAATTGAGCTAATTCTAACTTTAATTTACCTGCGACTTGCTTCATAGCTTTAATTTGAGCTGCTGAACCTACACGAGAAACAGAAATACCAACATTAATAGCTGGTCGAATTCCAGAGTTGAATAAATCTCCAGATAGAAAAATTTGACCGTCTGTAATTGAAATTACATTTGTTGGAATATAGGCAGAAACATCACCTGCCTGAGTTTCAATTATAGGTAAAGCAGTCATACTTCCTCCACCTAGTTCACTATTTAACTTAGCAGCTCTTTCTAAGAGTCGAGAATGCAAATAAAATACATCTCCAGGATAAGCTTCTCGTCCAGGAGGTCTACGTAGTAGTAAAGACATTTGACGATAAGCTTGTGCTTGTTTAGTTAAATCATCATATACTACTAAAGTTGCTTTACCTTTATACATAAAATATTCTGCTAATGCAGCACCTGTATAAGGAGCAATATACTGCAATGTTGCTGGATCATCTGCATTAGCTGCTACAATTATTGTATATTCTAAAGCACCTTTCTCTTGCAAAGTAGATACAACTTGAGCAACTGATGAAGCTTTTTGACCAATAGCAACGTAAATACAAATAACGTCTTGAGCTTTTTGATTAATAATAGTATCCAAAGCTACTGCTGTTTTACCAGTTTGCCTATCACCAATAATTAATTCCCTCTGGCCTCTACCTATTGGAATCATTGAATCGATTGCTGTAATGCCAGTTTGCAATGGTTCACAAACTGATTGTCTACCAATAATACCTGGAGCATAAGATTCGATTAACCTTGTTTCTGAAGAATTTGGTAAACCTTTTGCATCAATTGGTCGTGCCAACGGATCAACAACTCTACCTAAAAAGGAATCACCAACTGGTATTTGAGCAATTTTACCTGTAGCTTTCACAGAACTACCCTCTAGTATATTTCTGCCATCGCCCATTAAAACTACTCCAACATTATCACTCTCTAAATTTAGGGCTATACCAATAGTTTGATCTTCAAATTCTAGTAACTCTCCAGCCATCACTTCATCTAATCCGTATACTCTAGCAATACCATCTCCAACTTGCAAAACAGTACCTATATTCGCTACCTGAATTTCTTGTTCATACTTATCAATTTGTTGACGTATGACATTACTTATTTCATCTGGTCTGATATTTAACATATTAAAATTATAAATTATTATTTACTATAGATCTTATTTTAAATATTGATATTTGAAGCTGCATTCAAATAAGAACTTATCTGTTGTAATCTTCCATATACACTTGTATCAATTGTTTTAGATCCTATCTTTATAATAAAACCAGCTATTAGCATCGGCTTGATTGTAATTACAAGCCTCACTGTTTTACTATTAGTAATATTTTTTATTTTATTTATTAATGCACTTTGTTGTACATCTGTTAAAATAACGGGGGTCAGTACTTCTGCTATTAATATAGATTGTAATTGATATACTAATTCCAAATACTTACTAATAATAAGATCTAATAATGTAATTCTGCGTCTATCTATAAGAACAAGCAAAAATCTAATAACAAGACTATCCACTTGATTAGTAAATAGCCTATTTACAACATTTTTTTTAACCTCTGTTGTAATTAAAGGATTATCAAAGAATCTTTTTAGCTCTTTTGACTCTTTTAGTATTTCAGATATAATAGATAAATCCTGATTCACCTGATCTAATAAAGAAGCAGCACTAGCTGATTCAACAAGAGCTTCTGCATAAGGTATAGCAACCTTAGACATGAATCCTGGACTGCTCATAAATGCCCTCCTAATTGAGCAATATTATTATCGATAATTTTAGTTTGAAGAGCAGGAGTAATTTGATTTTGTAACTGCATAGTAACTCTTTTAATAGCTAAAGATGTAATTTGAAGCTGAATTTGTTGTTTAATTTGAACCTCAGCTGTCCCAATACTTGCTTTACTAGCATATATCAACTTATCTATATCTGCTTTTCCTTGATCTAATATAGATTGTCTTACTTTTTGAGCAGTTAATTCAGCTTCTTTTATAATTTGGGTAATCACTATTTGTGTTTGAGCTAATTGCTTTTCTGACTCATGTAATCTTAAATTAGCTTGCTGTAAACGTTCTTCTGATTCTTGTATAGCTAATAAAACTTTTTCCTGCCTTGCAATAAGAATTGAACCCAAGAACTCTTTTAAGACATATATAAGACCTGATAGTAATAGTACAATATTAATTACATTAGCTTCTAAAAAATTTGTATTAAAACTAATACCTGAATTAACATCTATACCGACATTTGCAATTGTATTAAAAAGTCTCATAAAACTAAAACTTCCATTTTATCTATTTGTATCTATATATCCCAATATGATCTATCCATTGATATTAATATAGTAAAGTAACAAAATTGTACAGCCATTATATTTACTGATCATTTAATAGCTTCATTTTAATCATGTCACTTAAAGTATCAACTTGTGTTTCTAAAGTTCTTAATGCACTCTCTTTTTGAATATTTAACTGCTCATATGCTTCAGAGACTAACTTTTCCGCATCCAGTTGAGCTTCTTTTATCTTTACAGAAACTATCTCTTGTGCCTGCTCTTGAGCAACCTTAATAATATCTTGAGCTTTCTTTCTCGACTCTGCTAACTGATGTTCATATTGTTTTGTTAACTCATCAGCACGTACCAAAGAAGCAGAAGCTGCAGTTAGACTATTACGAATATATTCATCACGTTCATCAAGTACATGACTAACCGGCTTATAAAAAATAAAATTTAACGCAACAGTTAAAGCCAAAAATTGCAATGCCATTAAAGGTAAAGTTGCATTAAAATCAAATAGTCCTCCTTCTGTATCTGTACTTAACATTTGAAATAGTAGAAAGGAAAAGTCCATTACTCACCTATTTATATTGATTTTAGATTTATATTTCGAACACCAATTCCATAATTACAATTTGATAAAACGCTTAGTTTCTGATTCTACAATTAATAATTAATAATAGAAATATAAAAACTAAGCGCAAATAATTAATTTAGCCTATATAAGGATTTGCAAATAAAAGTGATAATGCAACTACTAAACCATATATTGTCAAAGACTCCATAAAAGCCAAACTTAAAAGAAGTGTACCTCTAATTTTGCCTTCAACTTCTGGTTGTCTAGCAATACCTTCTACAGCATTAGCTGCAGCACTACCTTGACCAATCCCAGGCCCAATAGCAGCAAGACCTACAGCAAGACCAGCAGCTATAACCGAAGCAGCAGAAATAATAGAATCCATAAATAGTATTATATAATTAGAATATATAGAAAATTAACAGATTTCAAGTATAACTATTTAGTATATTATGTTGGTATTATGAATTCAGTGATCACCATGACCTTCCATAGCTTCACCTATATAAGCAGCAGATAAAGTAGAAAAAATTAATGCTTGAATAGAACTGGCAAATAAGCCTAAAATCATAACAGGTAATGGCACTAAAACTGGAACCAGTAATGTAAATACTGATACTACCAGCTCATCAGCTAAAATATTACCAAATAATCGAAAACTAAGAGATAAAGGTTTTGTAAAATCTTCCAAAATATTAATTGGTAATAATATAGGTGTTGGTTCAATATAACGTATGAAGTAACCTAAACCATTTTTAGTAAGACCAGCATAAAAATATGCCATTGAAGTTAATAAAGATAAAGCAACAGTTGTATTTATATCATTAGTTGGCGCTGCCAATTCACCTTCCGGTAAATGAATTAATTTCCAAGGAATTAAAGCACCAGCCCAATTACTACCCAAAATGAACAAAAAAATAGTTGCAATATATGGAACCCACGAACGATACTCATGTTCTCCTATTTGGTTTTTTGCTATGTCTTGCAAAAATTCCAGTATGAATTCCATAAAATTTTGCCATTTTTCAGGCACCTTATCTAATTTTCTAGTTCCTACAAAAGCAACAACAATTAATATGACTATCACCAACCATGAAACTATAAAAACTTGTCCATGTACTTTATAACTACCTATTGTCCAATATAAATGTTTACCTACTTCAACTGCAAATACCAAAGCAAATGAAGAAATTTCTGCTAATCTTATACAATCCATAAAAATGATAATTTTAATAAGTAGTATACATAATTTCAATATATTTAAATGTTTATTTTAAATATCTGTTAAAATAAAAACACTATTATAATTAATTATATATTGATATATTAATTATTTAACTTTATTTTCATATTTTAAAGACGTTTTATTATTAAGACACTACTAATTTAGCTTATATCTATCTTTTCACCTAATAAAAATCTTTGAAAACGTCTTACCTTTATATTTTCTCCAAGTAGGGCGATATGTTGTTTTACCAAGTCTTTAATTACAATATTTTGATCTTTTATAAAAGGTTGGTAAATTAAACACATGTCTTTCAACCTTTTATCTATTCTTGCTTTAATAATTTTGTCTTTCATTTCAGGAGTTTTATTAATAATATCTTCCTTACCTGATTCAATCCTGATCTCACGATCAATAATATATTGAGGTATATCATTTATAGATACATAAAATACGCTCTGACAAGCAGCAACTTGCATAGCTAAATTTCTAGCCAACTTTTGAAATTCCACACGTCTAGCAACAAAATCTGTTTCACAATTTAACTCAATCAATACACCTATTCTCGCTCCTATATGAATATAACTATCTATTATACCTTCTGTTACTGATCTTATCGATTTCTTATCAGCCGATGTTAATCCTTTTTTACGCAAATTTTCTACAGCTATTTCTATGTTTCCTTTAGCTGTTTGAAGCGCTCTTTTGCAGTCCATCACGCCAGCACCAGTTTTAATACGCAACTCTTTCACAATATGCGGAGAAATTTGTATTTCCATTTTATATCTACCTCTAATCAATTATTAAAAATAATTAAATTATTATATATAAATCTAATGTAAATTTCAGCTCACAGTCTAATTTTCCGAACTATAATTTGCACCTTCAATTATAGAATCAGCTATTTTGCTGATAATTAATTTAATAGATCTAATTGCATCATCATTTGCTGGTATTGGAATATCTATAATCTCTGGATTGCAATTTGTATCTAATATACAAATAATAGGTATACCTAGCTTAATACATTCTTGAATTGCTGTTGTTTCACGTTTTTGATCGACAACTATAACAAAGTCAGGCAATTTAGTCATGGTTTTAATACCATTCAAATTCTTTCTCAACTTATCTAATTCTCTACGATAAATGGAAGCTTCTTTTTTAGGCAATACATCAATTATACCAGAATCTTCTTCTATTTCTAATTTTTGTAAACGATCAACTCGTGACTTAATTGTCATCCAATTAGTTAACATACCACCCAACCATCTTTGATTAACATAGTAAGAATTAGAACGTATAGCCTGTTCTGCAATTACTCCAGCAGCTTGCCTTTTAGTCCCTAAAAACAAAAATTTTTTTCCCTCACGAGAAGCATCACGAACAAATTTACATGCCTCTGTTAATAACTGAGATGTTTGAACTAAATCTATAATATGTATACCATTTTTTTCCGTATATATATACGGAAACATTTTTGGATTCCATCTCCTAGCTTGATGCCCAAAATGAGCACCAGCTTCTAATAATTCACTTAATGAAATAATTGACATAACTTGTTAAATAACGATATAAATGAAATTGTAAAAAACAAAATAGAATTTATGTTAATATGTAAACCATCATAACATAATGATTTGAATCAAGCCTATAACATAGTTGATATTTGCATTTGACAAATAACTATAAATTATTATTTGTAGAATATATATGAGCATTCCTGTCATCAACAATAATATCGTCAAAATTCAAATCTCTAGAACGATGAGAAAATGACAATATATTTTTTTGATGAGCATTTTGTACATTTTTATAATTCAAATTTGTATTATTATAAAGGTTAAACCCAGTACCTGCAGGTATTAAGCGTCCTATAATTACATTTTCTTTTAGTCCTCTTAACCAATCTAATTTACCTGAAATTGCTGCATCTGTTAATACTTTTGTAGTTTCCTGAAAACTTGCTGCAGATATAAAGCTTTCTGTATTGAGTGACGCTTTAGTAATACCTAATAAAATTGGATGATATAATGCTTCTTCTTTATATCCTAAACGCAAAAAATTATTGACTGACTCTATTTTTTGTAGTTCTATAATTTCACCTGGCAGATAATCAGTATCTCCGCCATTCTCAATTTTCACTTTAGAAGTCATTTGCCTAACAATAACTTCAATATGCTTATCAGCTATTTCTACTCCTTGAGACTGATATACTAATTGTAATTCTTTAACTAAATATAACTGTAATATTAATAAACTTAATCTTGTTGCATCGTATAGACTTAAACCTTGATTCAAGTATTCACGAAATTTAGATTCCAAGACCATATGTGGATTAAAAACTGTATCTACTTTCTTGCGTGCTTCCAAAATTTCTTCTATTCTTGGTAAACCTTGTACAATATCACCTGTTTTGGCTCTTTCAAAAATTAATGTAGCAATGTTTTCTCCTCTTTGAATTAAATCCTTATTATTAACATGCACAAAAGAACCTTTAGATATTAAATACGGCTGACCTAAACGTATGGTTATTTGATTATCTCTAATAGAAATAACTCTTCCAGAAACATATGAAATAACATTAGTAGCAATTTCATCTCTTTCATAAACCCAATCATTTACATTGACCCTAATATTTTGATTATTACTAACAGAAAATATTTTTGTATCTAGTGAAGTAACTAATAAAATTCTTGGATTAGACGCTTTATTTTGTTGAATAGAAACTACTTGTCCTTGATAAGAAGAAAATATTTCCGTTTGAGCTAATATATCACCACTTTCGACATATTGATTATTTTTAACTAGTAAACGTGTTTTTGTATATAAATCATTAGCAGATGTTATATTATTTTTATCTTTCAAAGATAACTGATCTATTGTCACAATTTTCATTCTAGATACAGAATTGTTAATAGAATCAAGATTCAACTGTAAAGTACATTTTAAATGTAAACACTCTTCACGTAAATCAGCGATTAGATAAGTTTTAACAATGTCTACACCTGCGACTGATTTTACTCTTTCACCATCTCTAAAATAAATACGTTTTACCAATTTTAAATTACACATAGTATTATTAAAAGAATCTTGAGAATATCTGAACTCAAGAATTTTGTTAGGAATCGAATAGACTATTACTGGTCTAATTAAAATAAATTGTTCATTTTTAATATAAAAGTTTTCCCAATATACTAACTTATCCGTTTTTACATTATCGGTAATCATTTCACCTGGTCTTAAAAAACCCCTAAATTTATTATTGGACTCTTCATAAGATAAATATAGTATACCTGGCTTAATAACAATTTCTCTAACAATACCATCTTTTTGGATAATATCAATAACTCCACTAATTTTAGTAAAAATGTTTTTTATAATTTCTTTACCTTCATCTACAAATTCTCCATGCTTGACTAAAAGTAAAGATATGTCTTTATTTATTTCATGTGTTTCTTCTGCTATCCATAATATATAACCACCATCGATAATATCATAGTAATCTTTTTTATTCTGAGAGTCTGTTTTTTTATCTGACACAGATAAATCTAAATACTTAATTATTCCTCCAGTGTTTGTACGATAAAGATTAGTAATTAATTCACCTATTAATTGCTTATTTACAATAGATTGATTAGGTAAAGTCTTTAAAATAAATTGATCTTGTTCCTGTGTAACTAAAAAATAATTTTTATATCCGTTGTAAAATTTCGTCACAACATCTAAATTAGTGTATGTAGTAGAAGATGTAATAATAACTATATGCTGTATGAAATCTTGTTTCTTTTTTAGAAGACGAATTTTACCATTATAACGAGCTATCAATTTAGTTGTTGCAATTAAGTTATTATCATGTACAAAATCATTTTCCTTAATCATCAATTGTGCACCATATGGTATAGTAAAAACATGGCCAGAAAGAATCCATATAACCCCTCCTTTAACAACACTTTTGAAAGTATTTTGTTCACTTTGAACTTCATTTAAAAATAAATTTGTTAAATAAATACTTCCAGAAAAATCCGCTAAAACAGCTTTTTGCGCTTTTTCTGTTATAATCCTGTTAGTTATAGGATATTCAGCTATAATTTGCCCAGATTTAATTACCTCTAAATTTTGCACAAACAATAACGAGCCTTTAACTAAAGGTAAACTTGTTTGCCTTCCACTAATACCTATCAATTTTAGTTTGATATCTTTTTCTAGCAAAAAAGCATGATCACCGTGACGAGTACGTGTATCACTTAAAATAATATTACTTGGATATTCAATTTGACATTCAGAAGCACTAATTACAGTTTGAGCTAATTCACCTGTAAAAACACCACCTGTATGAAAAGTTCTCATAGTTAATTGAGTGCCAGGTTCACCAATAGACTGAGCTGCAATAATACCAACAGCTTCTCCTAAATCTACAATCCTGCCGTGAGCTAAATTCCATCCGTAACATGACTGACACACTGATTTTACAGCATTACATGTAATAGGGGATCTAACTAAAACACTAGATATACCCAAACCAATAATCTCATTAGCTAATTCAGGTGATACTTCTTTATTTGCTCTTGCTATTAATCGTCCATTTGCTGGATCAAAAAGATCTTCTGCTAGCACACGACCTATCAAGGCCTGATTTAAAGAAATTAAAGTTTTTCTATTATCTATCATGGCTTCTAATACAATACCTTTAGAAGTATTACAATCTGACTCTCTAATAATAACATCCTGTGCTACATCTACTAAACGACGAGTTAAATAACCTGAATCTGCTGTACGCAAAGCCGTATCGACTAAACCTTTACGAGCCCCATAAGAAGAAATAAAATAATCTGTTACTGTCAAACCTTCTCTAAAATTACTGGATATAGGTAAATCAATAATTTGCCCTTGCGGATCTGCCATCAAGCCTCTCATTCCTACTAATTGTCTGACCTGAGAAATATTAGCCCTAGCTCCAGAAAAAGCCATCATATAAATAGAATTTAAGGGATCTTTTTCTATAAAATATTTAATTACTTGTTTTTTCAAAGTATCACTTGCACTATTCCATGTATCAATAACCTTTTGAAACCGTTCAACAGTTGTTATTTCTCCTCTTTTATATTTACTATCTGTATCACTTATTACTTTAAGGGTCATATCGAGCAAATTATTTTTGATAGGAGGAATTCGTAAATCTTCTAGACTTAAAGATATACCTGCTTTAGTTGCATATAAAAATCCTAAATCTTTTAACGTGTCTGCCATATTAGATGCACGAGCTATACCATAATTTCTAAAAGCCCACATAATCAATTGTCTTAGTTGTGATTTATCTACAACTTTATTTAAAAATAACGGTTCTGTAAATTTTTTTTTTATCATATAATTAAAAATAATAAATGATTAAGCTTGACCTAAATCAATGATTCTTTAATAGATTTATTTAATAAAATACGCCCAGCTGTTGTACGAATATATTGAACCAATATTGTTCCATCATTACTATACTTCACGATTCTATCAGTAAATATTTTAGTCACAGTACCATCAAAATTTAACTTTGATGAAATTATAGATTGATTAAATGAATCATCTACTAAACCATTAAAACGAACCCAAATTAAAGCATGTAAATCAATATTATTATGCTGATAAGCCATTAGTGCATCATCTAAATTAGCAAAATATTGATTAGAGTTATTAAGAGCAGTTGGATTATAGGTTGTTAAATAATAACAACCTAAAACCATGTCTTGACTAGGCATTAGAATAGGCTGGCCTGTTGCTGGAGATAAAAAATTATGTGGTGCTAACATTAATAAACGTGCTTCTGCTTGAGCCTCTAAAGATAGAGGTATATGTACAGCCATTTGATCACCATCAAAGTCGGCATTAAATGCAGGACAAACTAATGGATGTAATTTAATTGCTCTGCCTTCCACCAAAATAGGCTCAAATGCTTGTATACCTAGCCTGTGTAAAGTTGGGGCTCTATTTAATAGAACAGGATGACCATATATTACTTCTTCTAATACACTCCATACAATAGGTTCATTTTTCTGAATAATCTTTTTGGCAGCTTTAATATTATTAACTAATCCTTGCACAATTAGTCTATGAATTACAAAAGGTTGAAATAATTCTAAAGCCATTTCTTTTGGTAAACCACACTGATGCAATTTTAAATTAGGACCAACAACGATAACTGATCTACCAGAATAATCAACCCGTTTTCCTAATAAATTTTGTCTAAACCTTCCTTGTTTCCCCTCAATTATATCAGAAAGAGATTTTAGCGGGCGATTATTTGCTCCAATAACAGTTCGACCGCGGCGCCCATTATCCATTAATGAATCTACTGCTTCTTGTAACATTCTTTTTTCATTCCTAATAATTATTTCCGGAGCTAATATTGCTTTAAGGCGTGCCAAACGATTATTACGATTAATAATTCTTCTGTAAAATTCATTTAAGTCAGCAGTTGCAAATCTGCCACCATCTAACTGAACCATAGGTCTTAAATCAGGTGGTATGACAGGAATTACAGATAGAACCATCCATGAAGGATTTGCTCCTGTCGAAAGAAAATTCTCTAGTAAACGTAACCTCTTCATTTTTTTATTAAATTTTGTAGACGGATTTTTAAATAATTTGGGTGGCTTCAATGATTCTTCTCTTAAAATTTGTATTGTACTACTAAGATCTATATTTTCCAATAATTTATAAATCGCTTCTGCTCCTATACCTACTTCAACATCAAACAGATTAGATGAATAAGAAGATAATTTTTCTTCCAAATTTCTCCATTCATACCCCTCTAATAACTGTTTATAGTTTAATTTATGATAATTACCTGAATTAATAACTACATAGGAATGAAAATATACTATTTTCTCTAATTCTTTTACAGTTAAATCTAAAGCCAAAGCAATATAGCTGGTACTTCCTTTTAAATACCATACATGAGTTACAGGAGCAGCTAACTCAATATAAGCCATTCTGTGTCGTCTAACTTTTGATTCTGTTACCTCAACACCACAACGCTCACATACAACACCCTTATAACGAAATCTTTTATATTTACCGCAATGACATTCCCAATCTTTTACAGGGCCAAAAATTCGTTCACAAAATAGACCATCCATCTCTGGTTTCAAGGTTCTATAATTAATAGTTTCCGGCTTAGTTACTTCTCCAACGATTTGACCATTCGGAAGAACTCTCTCACCCCAACTTCTGATCTTATTGGGAGAAGCTAAACTGATTTTTACATAATCAAAATGATGATCAAATTTAGTCATGAGTATTAAAAAACAATAAAATAAATTATAATTTAGTAACTACATTTTCAAACTTGTACCTAACTGTTAATAATATATCTATATTGTAGAGTACAAACTTTGATATAAAGACAATGTTAACTTATTCAATCAACTTTTTAAATAGTACTTATTCGTTCTACTTGCTCATCAGACATTAAATTAATTTCTACACTAGTTTTATTCCCATCATTAAGCGACTCTACCTTATGTACAGCAATATCAAGTGCTAAAGACTGCAACTCTCTCATAAGAACTTTAAAAGACTCAGGAGTTCCTGGCTTAGGTATTGGTTTACCTTTAACTATTGCATTTAAAGCATCATTTCTTCCTTGCATGTCATCTGACTTAACTGTTAATAACTCTTGTAAAGTATACGCTGCTCCAAAAGCCTCTAAGGCCCATACTTCCATTTCACCTAACCTTTGACCTCCATGCTGAGCACGGCCTCCTAGAGGCTGTTGTGTTACTAAAGAATAAGGACCTGTAGAACGTGCATGAATTTTATCATCTACCAAATGAACAAGCTTTAAAATATAAGCTTTACCAACTGTTACCGGATTATCAAAAAACTCTCCTGTTCTACCATCAATAAGCATTACTTTACCAGGATGTAAAGAATTAAATAGCCAAGAGTGATCAGTAATTAAACTAGCTTGCTGCAATTTATTATTTACTAAAGCACGGGAAGCTTCTGAACCATACATTTCATCAAAAGGTATTATTTTAAAACGTTTATTTAAATATGAGCCTGCTAAACCAAGTAAACACTCAAATAACTGTCCTACATTCATCCTTGAAGGTACACCTAAAGGATTTAGAATAATATCCACAGGTGTACCATCTGGTAAAAAAGGCATATCTTGTAAAGATAAAATTCGTGAAATAATACCTTTATTACCATGACGACCTGCCATTTTATCGCCTACTTGAATTTTTCTCTTCTGAGCTACATAAACTCTTATAATTTCATTTGTTCCTGGTGGAAGCTCATCTCCCTTTTGACGTTTAAAAATTTTTATATTAACAACTCGTCCTTTAGTAGCATTGGGTAATCTTAAAGAAGTATCACGTACATCTCTTGCTTTTTCACCAAATATAGCTCTTAACAATTTACCTTCTGGCAACTGATCAGATTCTCCTTTAGGTGTTACTTTACCTACCAATATATCTCCTGAATCTACCCAAGATCCAATCACAATAATGCCATTTTTATCTAAAAGACTAATTGATGATTCACTCATATTAGGAATATCTCGTGTAATTTCTTCTGAACCTAGCTTTGTTTGTCGACATTCCAATTCATATCTCTCAATATGTACAGAAGTATATAAATCATCGTATACAAGACGCTCACTAATTAGAAAAGCATCTTCATAATTATAACCTTCCCAAGGCATATAAGCAACTACAATATTCCGGCCTAAAGCTATCTCTCCTCCATCTGTTGATGCACCATCTGCAATAGTTTGACCTACACAAATATGTTCCCCCGGCCATACTATAGGTCGTTGATTAATACAAGTATCTTGATTAGACCGATAATATTTTTTTAATCTATAATGAATTGTATATCCTTGTTTGTTTTGTATACCAATTTTTGTTGCCGACACATAACTGACAATACCATTAGTACGGCTAATAATGGTCATCCCCGAATCTTTAGCTATTTTAGCTTCTAAACCTGTACCAACAATAGATTTTTCAGGGAATAGTAAAGGTACTGCTTGTCTCTGCATGTTTGAGCCCATTAATGCTCTATTTGCATCATCATGTTCTAGAAAAGGAATTAAAGAAGTAGCAGCAGATATAAACTGAATAGGAGAAACAGCCATATAATCCACTTGACGAATATTAGCCGTAACAAACTCTTGATTATACCTCACAGCAATTACACTATCTTTTATAAAATTATGACAATCTAAATTTATATCTGCTGGGGCTATACGCAAGTAATCTTCTTGATCAGCAGTTATATAATAAATTTTTTTATTTTTTAAGACTTGGCCATTAATAACTTTATAACATGGAGTTTCTATAAAACCATATCGATTCACTTTAGCATATATACTTAAGGAACCTATTAAACCTGCATTGGGCCCTTCAGGTGTTTCTATTGGACATATACGCCCATAATGACTAGGATGTAAATCTCTAACAGCAAAACCTGCTCTATCTTTATTAAGACCTCCAGGCCCTAAAGCACTTATTCTCCTCTTATGAGTTAACTCAGATAGCGGATTTGTTTGATCCATAAATTGAGATAACTGACTAGAGCTAAAGAATTCTCTAACCGATGCCATTAAAGGCTTAGGATTCACCAAATTAGATAAACTTAGAGAATCAAGATCACAAATCATCATACGTTCACGTATTATTCTTTCTAATCTATTTAAACCTATACGCATTTGATTTTGAAGTAATTCGCCAACTGAGCGTACTCTTCTATTTCCTAAATGATCTATATCATCAAAAGTTCCAATGTTTTGCTCTTTTATATTAAGCAAATAATCTAAAGAAACCAAAATATCTTCTGGAGACAAAACACGAAAATCACTAGGAACTTTTAAATTTAATTTTTGGTTTATTTTATGTCTACCCACTTCACCTAAATCATATCTCTTAGGATCAAAAAAACGAGTATACAACATTTGTTTAGCAACAGTTAAAGTAGCAGGTTCATTAGGACGTAACTTACTATATACTATAACTAAAGCTTCTTCTTCACTTAATTGCTCAATAGAAGTATGATTTATATCTTTACTAATTTCTTTTTTATAATAACTCAATGAAGAATCAATAAGATAATTATATTTTGTTAATCTACTTTGAATATCAGAATTGTTTAAGCCTATAGCTCGTAGGAAAATATATGCATTTACTTTATGATTTTTATCGATTTTAGCCCAAATTTGAGCTTTAGCATCTATCTCGAATTTAAGCCAAGAACCACGATTAGAAATTAGACTACAACTATATATTTGTTTGTTATTTTTATCTAATTCTTTTTTATAATACACGCCTGGACTTCTAACTATCTGATTAATAATTACTCTTTCTGTACCAGAAACAATAAAAGTACCTCTATTAGTCATCAATGGAAGATCACCTATAAATACAGGCCTTTTTCTATATTTTTTATGTAGTTCGCCAGAATTAACTAGACATGAGAAACCTTTAGGAGTTGATATATTCTCTTTAATCAATTCCGTATCTTTTCTAGTTAACTTTGCCGGTATATATATTTGAGCACTATATGTTCTATCTCTGCTTTTTGCTTTTCTTACACTATATCTTGGAAATTTTAATTTATAATCTTTACCAAAAAACTGCAATTCTAATTTACCTGTTGGATCTACTATAAGAGGAAAAGAATCTAATACTTCAGATAATCCCTCTAATAAAAAGTATTTAAAACTTTCTTTTTGAATAGCTGCCAAATCTGGAAATACATACTGAAATATCATCTCTTGTGACATTAAAAACCTCACAATTTTAAAATTGACTGATTATACAATACTAACAGTTAGAGTCTACAATGATGGTAAATGAATACAAATATAATACTTAAAATAGTATCTAAATATATTCCATACATAAGTACCATATTAAGAATTTACTGAAATAAATAATGCCTACATCTTATTAAATATTATTTAGTAATTGAAAATTAATAAGAATTTAGACACTTAAATCATATATATATTATACCTCGTGAGATACACATTTTTTCAGAGCTTTAGCAAGAATAGCTTTTTTACGAGAACCATTATTTTTATGTAAAATTCCTTTACTTACAGCTTTATCTATTTTCTTATAAATAGCTGATAATTGTAAAATATAACCATCTTTCTGATTGATATTCAGTATTTCATTTAAACTTAAAATATATTTTTTAGTTAAAGTCTTAATGACAGACTTATAACTTTTATTTCTACGCTTATTACGTAAAGATACTTGATTTTTTTTAATAGCAGATATATTATTAGACATCTTTAATATGATTATATAATTTTAATTAAAAGCATATAGCTCATCGACAAATAATTTTCAAGCTAATTGGATTATAGCATTAGTTGATATAAATAAACAAGAATATATAAATGCATTATACATTATAGATAAAAGGTGAATTGGAAAGATACAAATATACAATCAATCTAAACTATATTTTTGATTAAAAATAGAGAAATAAAAGTAGTGAATCAGACTTGATAGAATTACTACAATTATGACATAATAGTCTTAAATTATAATTACTGAAAGAAAAACATTATGAGCAAAAATAAAGGAGCACGTATAGTAATAACACTAGAATGCCCCTGTCGAAACTTGATAAACACGAATAAAAGAAAAAAAGGTATATTTCGTTATACTAGTGCAAAAAATAGAAAAAATACACCCGGCAGGATAGAATTAAGGAAATTTTGCCCTATTTGTAACAAGCATAAAAATTTTAAAGAAATTAAATGATTCTATATAAGCAAAAAAATTTCAATATTAAACCAAATGAACAAATTAATTATAAAGATATAGATTTATTACGTAAATTTATCACAGATCAAAGTAAAATTGTTTCTAGACGTTCAAGCGGTTTAACAGTCAAACAACAAAAGCAATTAGCAAAATCTATAAAAAAGGCACGTATTCTAGCATTACTTCCTTTTATCAATAAAGATTGATAAAAATGATACTAAATATTAAGACATATACATAACATCTTAATATTTTTTATAATAATTATGCATTTACAATTTACAATATTTTAGGTTTTTCGTATAATTCATAAACTTTTATTAAATCTTGTGATTGCCATGAATTATAGTTTGCACACATTATGCCACACTCATGATCGAAAATAACTTCATCTACATCATCTTTCATGCGCTTCAAAGAACTAATAACACCTTCATAAATCAATTGATCGCTACGATAAACATTTACTAAAGCATTTTTTTTAAGCTTACCTGATGTAACTATACAACCTGCTACGATTCCCTTATTTATAGAAAAAGTAGTTTGAACTTCAGCTTCACCAATCAACGTTTTTTCATGTTCAGGATCAATTAAATTTAACATGTAGTTTTTAACATAATCTATTAAATCGTAAATAATAACAAATTTACATATCTGAACATTTAATTTCTCTGCTGTGTGTAATATATTAGATGTAATATTTATATTAAAAGCAATAATTAAAGCTTGAGTATTAAAAGCTAAATCAAGATCTGTGTTAGAAACAACTCCTAAATTAGAAATTAGGACATTTAATTTTATTTTATTTTGAGGAATTTGAATAAATGAATTAATTATAGCATCTATAGTTCCTTGTGTATCTGCTTTTATAATTAAATTCAAGTTTTTAATATTTGTTTTATTATTATAACTATATAATTTAATATGTGAATTTAATAAATTTTTCTTATTTTCTGTAAAACTATACGAACTACTTTTGGTAATCAACTTTTTAGCTTCTTTTTCACTTTCCACTACGTTAAAATATCTTCCTGATTGTGGAATAGAATAAAAACCTAATACTTGCAAAATAGATGAAGGTTCTGCTGTCAGTAATTCATGACCCAAATTATTTATAATTTTTTTTACACGCCCATAAGAATTGCCTGATACTATAATATCTCCAGCTTTTAAAGTACCATTTAAAATAATGGTACTAACTACTACACCTTTAGTTTTATCTAAATAAGCTTCTAAAATAATACCTTGAGCTAATCGCTTAGGATCAGCTTTTAAATTAATGGATTCAGCTAATTTACACACAGCTGTTAATAATTTGTCTATATTTATTTTCTTTAATGCACTAAGTTCAATAAACGGAATCTTACCTCCCCAATCTGTACTTAAAATATTATAATTTGCCAATTGTTCAGTAATCCTGTTAAGATTAATACCTATTTTATCAATTTTGTTAATAGCAACAATATACGGAAGCTTTTTAGCTAAAATATAATCAATTGCTTCAATTGTTTGAGGCTTTAAACCATCATCTGCAGCAACTATTAAAATTACTATATCAGTAATTTGAGTACAACGCAATCTCATACTAGAAAAAGCTTCATGACCCGGCGTATCAATAAAGATCAATTTTCGATTTAGTAAATCATATGACCAATTCACTTCATACGCTCTAATAGATTGTGTTATTCCACCCACTTCTTTGCTTGCAAAGTCAGTATTTCGAACAGCATCTAATAAAGTTGTTTTTCCATGATCTACATGACCTAAAATTGTAACTATAGGCGCTCTATTAATACATGTAAAAGAATCCACTTCTTGTAATTTATCCAATTGTTTTAATTGCCATTTATTATTTTGATTCAAAACTGTAAAATTATACTTTTGAGCTACCTGAGTTGCCGTAGATATATCAACTATTTGATTCACAGTAACAGAAATTCCTCGTAAAAATAGACTCGTAATAATTTCTGCTGGTGGTATTTGAAGCTTAATAGATAGTTGTTCAATAGTTAATGGACTGTTTATAATTACAGATTTATTATAACTATTACGATCTACATTAACATTTAGTTTTTGTTTCACTTTATCTTTTTTTCTTTGTTTATTGGATTTTATAGATCCTTCAACCATATTATGTAAATCATCTTGAGTATCATCTATTGGTTTATTTTTATTTTTCTTCTTCAAAAGATTGTATTGATCTTGATCTGAATCAATAATACCTGTCTTTAGTTTTTTCAATTTAGATTTGCTATCTTGCTTAAATATACTTTTTGCTTTCTTGTCAAATTTGAGATTAAAACTTGAATTATCAACAGAACTGTTAACCTCTAAAGTAGGCTGAAGACTTTGATTTGACGGAATATTTATTAATTTCAAATGATTAATAAATTTAGGATTCTTCAGTAAAAAAACATCTTCATTTTTTACAGACATACAAAAAATAAAATCAACGAAAAAATTATAATATAACAATATCTTTCTCCTTATAATTAACAAATAGTAAACTATTATTTAATATTAATACATATTAAATAAATATTTTTTGTCAAAAGCATATAGAGCATAAATTGCAGCTTAGATAATACCCATTATTAAAACATAAGTATCAATTATCATAAAAAAAATATATAATTAAAATTAAATTTAAATAAGGAAAACTATGCCTCGCTTACAAAAAAATGATAATTTCATAGATAAAACTTTTACTGTATTAGCAGATATCATTTTAAAAATATTGCCTACTACAAAAGAAGAAAAACAAGCTTTTTGCTATTATCGAGATGGTATGTCAGCTCAATCAGAAGGAGAATATGCAGAGGCTTTAGAAAATTATTATGAAGCACTAAAATTAGAAGAGGATCCATATGATAGATCATACATAATATATAATATCGGATTAATATATGCAAGCAATGGGGAACACATAAGAGCATTAGAATACTATCATCAAGCTTTAGAATTAAATCCCAGATTACCACAAGCATTTAACAATATTGCTATTATATACCATTATCAAGGTTTAAAAGCAGCAGATAAACAGGATGCAAATATTGCAAAATCTATGTTTGATAAAGCAGCAGAGTATTGGAAACAAGCTATTTATTTAGCACCCAATAATTATATAGAGGCTCAAAACTGGTTAAAAACAACAGGTAGATTAAATAATAGCTAATATTATAATGTTTTATTTTAGAATTCTTGTTAAAAAATTTTATTTTTATTTATAATTAGATTATGATCAGTACTACTATAATATAATATGATCAATTAAGAAAGAAACTAAGTCTATTTACTATAATTAAATTATATTGAAATTTCAAGTGGTAAGTATAAATAATCAAGGATGTGTAACACAAATTATAGGACCTGTATTAGATATAGAATTTCCTAACGGACAATTACCTAAAGTTTTTAATGCATTGAAGGTTAAAGGTGCAGAAAATATAATAACATGTGAAGTTCAACAATTGCTAGGAGATAATAGAGTTCGAGCTGTAGCGATGAGTTCAACTGAAGGTTTAAAAAGAGGTATAGAAGTAACTGATACAGGAGCTCCTATTACTGTTCCTGTTGGTATACCAACACTAGGTAGAATTTTCAATGTACTTGGCGAACCTGTGGATAACTTAGGACAAATTCAATCTGAAGACTCATTACCAATACATAGAGCTGCCCCTTCATTTACTCAATTAGAAACAAAACCTTCTATTTTTGAAACAGGTATTAAAGTAGTAGATTTGCTTGCTCCATATAGAAAAGGAGGTAAGATCGGCTTGTTTGGTGGTGCTGGTGTTGGTAAAACTGTACTAATCATGGAACTAATTAATAATATTGCAAAAGCGCATGGTGGTGTCTCTGTATTTGGAGGAGTTGGAGAAAGAACACGAGAAGGTAATGATTTGTATGAAGAAATGAAAGAATCAAAAGTTATTAATGCAAATAACTTAAAAGAATCAAAAGTAGCACTAGTATATGGACAGATGAATGAACCACCAGGTGCAAGAATGCGAGTAGGTTTAACTGCATTAACTATGGCAGAGTATTTTCGAGATATTAATAAACAAGATGTATTATTATTTATTGACAATATTTTTAGATTTGTACAAGCCGGCTCTGAAGTTTCAGCTTTATTAGGACGTATGCCATCTGCTGTTGGATATCAACCAACATTGGCAACAGAAATGGGAACTTTACAAGAACGAATTACCTCTACAACAGATGGATCAATTACATCCATACAAGCTGTATATGTTCCTGCAGATGATTTAACTGACCCAGCTCCAGCAACAACATTTGCACATTTAGATGCCACAACTGTATTATCAAGAAGTTTAGCAGCTAAAGGCATATATCCTGCAGTAGATCCTTTAGGCTCTACATCAACCATGTTACAACCATCAATAGTAGGACAAAAACACTACTCTACAGCACAACAAATCAAATCAACTTTACAGCGATATAAAGAATTACAAGATATTATAGCGATATTAGGTCTTGATGAATTATCAGAAGACGATAGATTAACTGTTGCTAGAGCAAGAAAAATAGAAAGATTTTTATCACAGCCGTTCTTTGTTGCAGAAGTATTTACAGGATCACCAGGTAAATATGTATCACTACAAGAATCTATAAAAGGCTTTAATATGATATTAAGTGGAGAGCTGGATGATTTACCTGAACAAGCTTTTTACTTAGTAGGTAATATAGAAGAAGCTATAAGTAAAGCAGAAAAGTTAAAATAACAACATTAAAAACATGACACTAAATATACGCGTTATTGCACCAGACAAAACTGTATGGGACGCAAATGCAGAAGAAGTGATTTTACCTAGTAGTACTGGACAAGTAGGAATCTTAAAAGGACATATCCCTTTACTTACAGCAATAGATATCGGAGTTATGCGTGTACGCATTGATAAAGAATGGCAGCCTATTATATTACTTGGAGGATTTGCTGAAGTTAAAGAAAATAATATAACTATATTAGTAAATGGAGCAGAACAAGTATCTGAGATAGACATAAAGGCAGCACAAGAAAATTTAGACAAAGCTACTAAAGTTTTGAACGAAGCTCAAAATAATAAGGATAAAATCGAAGCTACACAAAATTTAAGAAAAGCACGCGCCCGTATACAAGCAGCTAATGTATTAAATAATTAAAAGTCGTTTAGAAATCAAAATCAATTGGTAATGATAATCAATATATTTAACATTACTGATTGATTTTGATCGTTATTCTAACTTAAACCAGAACAAATATAATCAAAATACACTCCCATTTCCTTACCTGCATCTGGCCCTACTAAACTAGAGGTAACTTCTTTCATCGCTTGTATAGCTTGTATAGTGGCACCAATAGGTACACCTAATGAATTGTATGTTTCTTTTAAACCATTTAATACACGCTCATCTAAAATAGATGGATCTCCTGCTAGCATGCCGTAAGTTGCATAACGAAGATAGTAATCCAAATCACGTATGCAAGCAGCATACCTTCTAGTAGTATACATATTACCACCAGGTCTAGTAATATCAGAATATAATAAAGCTTTAGCTACAGCATCTTTAATAATTGTTGCCGCATTAGCAGCTATAGTTGCTGAAGCTCTAACTCTCAATTCACCTGTTTGAAAATATCCTCTCAATTTATCTAATGAATTATCATCTAAATACTTTCCTTGTACATCAGCTGCATTAATTACAGAAGTAATAGCGTCTTGCATAGTTTTTAATTGTCCTTAAATTATTTCTATTTATTTCTATAGATTTTTATGCTCTATTGCATAGCACCCAAAGTGTAATCAAAATAAAATCCTGCTTCAGCTGAATCTTCACCAGATAACAAAGAACAAGCAACGCTCTTCATAGAGCGTACCCCTTCAGCAACTGCAGAAATAGGTGTACCTAAAGAATTATACATCTCTTTCACTCCTACTAAACCGATTTCTTCTATTGGAGTTACATCACCGGCTACAATACCATAAGTTACTAATCTTAAGTAATAATCTAAATCTCGTAGACATGTTGCTGTCATTTCTTCACCATAAGCATTCCCTCCAGGAGATACTACATCCGGACGCTTTTGAAATAATTGCTGACCACCTTGCTTTACAATTAATTCACGATTATCTGTCAAAATTTGTGCTATGCGTAAGCGTCTTTGGCCAGATAGTACAAAACTCTTTATTCTATCTAATTCTCCAGGACTTAAATACCTAGCTTCTGCATCTGCATTAACAATTGATTTAGTAATAATACTCATTAATAAAACTCCAATAATACTATAATCTATAACATTTATACAATAAAATAACGTTTAAACTACTATTTCAAGTTAAACTTAATAATAACATTACAGTTTTTTTATAGGTACAAAAAAAACGTATTTAAGAAGTACTACAGCAAGAAAGTTATAGCACTATATTACAAGTTATAACTTACTGATTACCGTTTCCAGATATAAAGCTAGGTATAATAATAGACCTATTTTGCTTAGTTAGCCTATTATATAACTTTTCTGTATTTGGAAAATTAGCCGCTGGTAAAGTTGGAAAACGACGGTATGGTACAGTATTAATACCAAAAATAATATCATATTCTTTACTATTGATCAAACTAGATATAAAATAAGCTAATCCTTGAGATGCTAAAATTTGGTTATAATACCTGATTTCAGCCTGATTATTAGGTGCTCTACCTAAAAAATGCTTTGTACCTAATTCAATAACTTTTGTATTAGGATATGGTTGATAAAATTCTTTAGCATATAAAGAAGAAGAGCCTAACTTTTCTATTAATTGCTTAACTGTTATTTGTCTATTTATGAAAGCTTTTTCTAAATTAAAAAACTCATCTCCTATAATAAAAGAGTTTAAATCTCTTTCAAAAATTTGGCGATAGATAGCTCTAAGAACTTGCTGCATATCAGAAGTACCCATTGACAAGTCAACTGTAAAAATAACACTTTGCTCTCTTTTTACATTAACACCTTGTTGAATTTTTTGTATAATGCTACCTTGCTGAACAGACCTAAAATTAAGTGATTTCTGCTGAGAAAATTCTGATAAAAAATTCATGCTATACTGTTGATTACTCAATCTAAGATTTCTAGCCGCCAACTCAGAAGGTGTAATATATCGCTCATATGGCACAATATTTTCACCAAAAGTTTCAATATATTCGGGACTATTCATCATAGCATCTATCATTTTATAGTAACCTTGCTTATAAGCTATATTAAAATACTTATTAATTTCTTGTCTCCCATAAGTAGGCCTACCTATTAATCGATTATGTATATACTCTATAGATTTACATATATATAAATTATCCCAATACAATGATCTAAATACCGTGGATTTAGTTAATGTACTAATAAACTCGCGAACAGAAGTTTGACTATCTCTGAATAAATCTTCAAACTTTTTAAGTGTAATTTGTTCAGATTGATAAACAAAACGACCAAAAACTCTTAAGTATACAGCTCTTATAACTTGTTCTATATTTTTCTTTAACTGAACTTGATTAACTTGCAAATTATCAATATTATTAGATATATGCAATTGAAATATTTTAGGACCTAACGAACTTGAAACTTTAGACCGCAAGTTTGGACTGCTAATTTGACTATAAATCCCAGGACCACTTTTAGGTAAAATTCTTCTTGTGTCTTTGCCAAAAGGAGATGACTTTTTACGTAAATTAACACTGTTTTTAGCAAAAATAGCACCAAATTGTATTAATAATGGATCATTACTCAACCCATATGGATGTTGATCTGGAAGATTAGATTTGTAATCACTAAATAAGGTCACAAATTGAGGTATTTTGCGAAAAACTGTACTGTAGTTCAGTAATTCAATTTGAGCTCCCCAATTACGAGCTTCCTGTGCTTCCTCTCCTAGGCTGCGCAAATAAGGTACTGTTTCTTCACTAAAATAATCAGCATATTCAGTGCCATTTACTATACTATCTATCAAACCATCTAAACCTCTAGATGATAAAACAGCAAAATATTTTTTAAATTCTTCTAATGAGCTAATACCTCTACCTAAAAAATTCCTAAATGCCAGTTCAATAACGCGACTGTTAACAAAAGGTTGTACAAATTGTTTACGATAAAGATATGATTTTCCTAAACAACGGACAAATTCTTTAATTGATAAAGTACCATTTTTAACTTGCGATTCTAAGTCTTTGAAATTTAATCCGTATGCCTTGGAAATATCTCTTTGAAAAATTTGTCTATAACAAGCTTTAATAACATTATTCTTTTCTTCTGAAGACAAACTCGTTTTCATAACAAAACGTTGTTTAATAAAGCTAGATTTTGTATATGTTTGAGGTAAACGTAAACCTTGCAAATCACTAGAAGTGCGTTTACGTAACTTATCAGTTAAAGCAGATTGATCAAACTCCGAAATAATAACATTAAAGTATTCTTTTACCAACTCTTGTGCTTTAATATCTTCATTAAAAATACTTAATGCAATTTTACGCATTTCTCTCAATGCAACTATTGCTGCAGCACTAGAACACGCATTATCAATTAAATCTCTCAAACCTCTTATATTAACAGATAAAATATTTGGATCTCCTGCAATAATAGAATAAGTCAAGTATCTTAAGAACCAGTCTAAATCACGTAAAGATTTTTTCATACGATTAGTTCCATAACGTACTATGCTAATAGGTTTGAAACCAGCTGGCAAAGAATCACTTGTACTAAAAGGTGATGAAACTATTGCTGCTAAATTATTTTGAATATCACCTGACAAATTTTGCAGATTTGACTGAGAATTTAATGAACTTGCTGATAAAAACGATGCCTGAGGTCTTTCTAAATAAGAAATAGGTGAACCTCCAACAAATATTTTGTCAGCAGCTTTAGAAACTAATATATTAGCATTTTTAGTTAATATATCAGCGACTTCTAAACGCTTATTACCTGAATTTAAAAATGCAACAAGTTGGTCGAGTTCTCCTGGTTGCAAAAAACGATCTTGTTGTTCTGCTTGCGATATAGCAGACATAGATGCTGTGCGAAAAAGCTGCGGACATACTAATGGACTTCCACTAATTGCTTTAACACTCATATAATATTAATCTCCTAAATACTATATTTTTATCTAGATTATCATAATTCTTAATATCAAAAAATTAGGTCAAAGAGACTTAATTAAAAAATTAATTGTATAAATATATTATTTATTTATAAATTCTAAGCTTATTATATTGTAGCAGTATCTATACTTAGTGTATAAATTTATACTTATAATATATGTAAAATATATAACTACCTTGAATAAATATAAACTTTGTAATACTTATTATCGATGAACTAAACTGTATGAAAAAGTATAAATACTACTCTTATATAAAATTTAAATATACTAAAACTAAATACAGTGAAATTCTGTTTATTTAAATTAATAATATGAATAAAAAAATAAATCCTAACCAAGAAATGTCTATTTTTGAACATTTAGAAGAATTAAGACAACGTATATTGATTGCTTCTATCGCTTTTTTGATGATAACAACAATATGTTTTACACATATGAAAAATATTGCATATATATTACAACAACCAGCTATAGGCATCAAATTCCTACAATTAGCACCAGGAGAATATCTTTTTACATCTATTAAAGTTTCATTATATACAGGTTTTTTATTCAGTAGCCCTTTTATTATTTATCAAATCACATTATTCATTTTACCTGGGCTTACTCAAAAAGAAAGCAAATTTATAATACCTATATTATTTATATCTATTATTTTATTTTTTAGTGGCATTATATTTGGTTATATAATTTTAGCTCCTGCAGCCTTACAATTTTTAATTAACTATGGCAATGAAATTGTAGAACCAATATGGTCATTTGAACAATATTTTAACTTTATACTAATCCTTTTATTTAGTACAGGTATTGCATTTCAAATTCCTATTATTCAAATAGTATTAGGGATGTTACAAATTTTTTCTTCTACAGAAATGTATAAGTATTGGAAATATATTATTTTAGGTGCAACAATAATTGCAGCTATTATTACACCATCTACAGATCCAGTAACACAAATCATTATGTCTTTAGCTATTCTAATTTTATATAGCAGTGGAATTATTATATTAAAAATTTTAAACAAATAAATCTAATAGATAATAAAATAATATCATAGACCTATTAAGCAATATATAAAGAATTAAAACGATAATAACAAAGATTTATGAAAAAATAACAAATATAGAATGTTATTATAAATAAATAAGAGATATAATTATTAAAAATTCAATTTTATGTAATATGACTCACAATTATAATAAATATTTTCAGATGAATATCAAACTTGTATTATTAACTTTCATTAGTATTATAAACCTAATTATAATTCAACCTATCAAAACTTCAGCATTTCCTATATATGCACAACAAGGGTATGAAAACCCCAGAGAGGCAACTGGTAGAATAGTATGTGCAAACTGCCATCTAGCACAAAAACCGGTTGAAATTGAAACCCCTAAAACAATATTGCCTAATAGCATTTTCGAAGCTGTTGTAAAAATACCGTATGACAAGAATAGTAAGCAAATTTTAGGTAATGGACTTAAAGGACCTATCAATACTGGTGCTGTAATTATTTTACCTGAAGGTTTCAAATTAGCTCCAAAGAATTTATTATCTGACGAGTTAAAAGAAAAAACTAAAAATGTTTATATACAACCATATAGTACAACAAAAGACAATATTTTATTGGTTGGTCCTCTAATAGGAGAAAAAAATCAAGAAATCATTTTTCCTATTTTATCACCAGATCCAAGCAAAGACAAAAATATTCATTTTTTGAAATATCCAATTTATATAGGTGCTAATAGAGGAAGAGGGCAAGTATATCCAACTGGAGACAAATCTAATAATAATATTATAGTTTCTACACAGAATGGAAAAGTTACAAATATTACATCACTGGATAAAGGAGGATATTTAATTCAGATTGAAAAGAAAAATGGAGAAACGTATACAGAGAATATTCCACCTGGATTAGATTTAATAATTTCTAAAGGTAGTGAAATAGTTGTTAATCAAAATTTAACTACTGATCCAAATGTTGGAGGATTCGGGCAAACTGAAACAGAAATAGTTCTACAAAGCCCTTCTAGAATTAAAGGTATGATAGTTTTTTTCTTTACTGTAACAATCGCTCAAATATTTTTTGTATTAAAGAAAAAACAATGGGAAAAAGTACAAGCAGCAGAAATTAATTTCTAAAATTTATATAAAGACCTGATAATCAATAAGTAAGTATATTACAACTTACTTATTACTTAATAATTAATAAGTAGATAAAAACTAGACAATACTTTTAACAGCTTCAATAATTTGTTGAGGATAAATAACTGTTGCTTTTTCTAATTTACCATTATAAGGAGTGGGTATATCTTGAGAAGATAGTCTTATTATAGGAGCATCTAGAAAATCAAAATAATAATCATTAATCTGTGCTATTATTTCAGCAGCAATACCTCCTGTTTTCATACATTCTTCTACTATGATCAATTTATGTGTTTTCATTAAAGATTGTCCAATAGAATTTATATCTAAAGGTTTTAATGAGATTAAATCTATTACTTCTGGATTATAACCATAATTAACAAGCTCTTGAACAGCTTGCATAACATGATGACGCATTCGAGAATAAGTCAGAATAGTAACATCTGATCCATCTCTAACTAATTCAGCCTTATCTAAAGGAAGAAAATATTCATAATTTGGCAATCTATCCCTCAAATTATATAGTAAAACATGTTCAAAGAAGATTACAGGATTATTATCTCTAATAGCAGATTTTAATAAACCTTTAGCATTATAGGGGGTTGAACAAGCAACAATTTTCAGACCAGGTATAGCTTGAAAGTAAGCTTCTAATCTTTGCGAATGCTCTGCACCTAATTGCCTACCAACACCACCAGGCCCACGTATTACTATAGGAATTTGAAAATTACCTCCTGAAGTATAACGCAACATACCAGCATTATTAGAAATTTGATTAAAAGCCAGTAATAAAAAACTCATATTCATACCTTCTACTATAGGCCTTAAACCTGTAATTGCTGCTCCAATAGCCATACCCATAAAACTATTTTCAGCAATAGGAGTATCTAAAACTCGCAAATCACCATATTTAGAATGCAAATCTTTAGTAACCTTATAAGAACCACCATAATGACCTACATCTTCTCCTAAAACAAATACAGAAGAATCATTTTGCATTTCTTCATTAGTAGCCTCTCTTAAAGCATCAAACATAAACACTGAACTCATAAGATAAATATCCTAAATTAAAATAAAAAATAATATACTTAATCTGCAAACAAATATTTTTTTAGATCTTGAATATTTGGTTCAGGACTAGATATAGCAAATTCAACAGCTTGATCCACCTCTATTTTGACTTCAGAGTTTAAATTATTGACTTGTTGCTCCGAAAATAAAGAATTATCTAGTATGTAATCTTTCAAACGCTTAATAGGGTCACGAGCGATCCATGCTTCTTTTTCAGTTACCGATCTCAACTCGTCTGGATCAGCTAAAGAATGTCCACGAAAGCGATAGGTTAAAGCTTCTATTAAAGTAGGTCCTTGACCAAACCTTGCTCTTTTAATAGCTGCCATAGCAATTTCTCGAACAGCTAAAACATCCATACCATCAACCTCTATCCCAGGCAATCCAAAAGCTTCTGCTTTTTTATGTATTTCAGGAAATGAAGTAGATCGATGATGAGCCATACCTATTGCCCATTGATTATTTTCAACTATAAAAATAACAGGTAGTCTCCATAAAACAGCCATATTTAAACATTCAAAAAACTGTCCATTATTACTTGTACCATCACCAAAAAAACAAGCTGTTACACGCATTGGTTGTTGATCATTCAAAACTTGTTTTCTATAAATACTTTGGAAGGCAGCACCTATAGCAACTGGAATACCTTCACCAATAAATGCAAAACCACCTAAGAAATTATGAGGAGCGGAAAAAATATGCATTGAACCACCCCGCCCACGACTACAACCTGTTTCTTTACCAAATAACTCTGCCATAACTAGTTTAGCTGGAACCCCCTTGCTTAAGGCATGTACATGATCGCGATATGTACTACAAACATAATCTTCATTATCCAAAGCCTTTATAACTCCAGTTGATACAGCCTCTTGTCCATTATATAAATGAACAAACCCAAACATCTTACCTCTATAATACATTTGAGCACACATATCCTCAAAATAGCGACCAAGTAGCATGTCTTTATAAAGCGATAAGATAATTTGAGAATTTATTTCATATTCACTAAATACGTTTGATGGTAAAGTAATTTTATTCTTCATTTGTCTAATTATTATAATTAATTTCAATATCAAAAACTATAAATTGAAAAACCATATCTATAAATACAGTAAATATATTACTAATAATACATTAGGAATTTTTATATATCAATTATAAGACAAGTTGAAACCATCACTTATTGCAAGTAATATCGTTATAATAAGTTGTTTGAGTCTATATTTTATTAAAATTATATAATTAAAAAACTATGACTATAGTACCAAAAATCTTGCCAAATATCCATAAAGATTTATTGATTTTAGAAACAAACTTAAAAAAAATGGTTAGTGCAAAACATCCCATATTATACGCAGCAGCTGCACACCTTTTCAATGCTGGAGGCAAAAGAATAAGACCTACCATTATATTACTAATAGCATTATCAACAACAAAACTTAATATATTACCAGAACATAAACGACTAGCTGAAATAACAGAAATAATACATACAGCCAGTTTAGTACATGACGATGTTATAGATGAATGTGAAACGAGAAGAGGAGTAAATACAGTACATAACAAATTTAGTACTAAAGTAGCTGTATTAGCGGGCGATTTTCTGTTTGCTCAATCATCTTGGTATTTAGCTAATCTAAACAATCTAGATGTAGTTAAAATTATTTCCAAAGTAATTACCGATTTTGCAGAAGGTGAAGTAAGACAAGGTTTAACTTGTTTTGATGAAATGATATCTATAGATAATTATATAGAAAAATCTTTTTATAAAACTGCATCACTAATAGCATCCAGTTGTAAAGCAACAGCTATATTAAGTCAAACGACCATAAATACACAAAATCAATTTTATATCTATGGAAAACACCTAGGATTAGCTTTTCAGATTGTAGATGATATCTTAGATATAATTGGCTCTAAAGCTTCGCTTGGCAAACCAGCTGGATCAGATTTAAAAAATGGAAATTTAACAGCTCCACTTATTTTTGCTCTACAAGAAGATGCAAAGCTTTATGATTTGATTGAAAGAGAATTTCAACAACAAAATGATATATATCAAGCTATAGAAATAATTAAGAATACACATGGCATCCAGAAATCGTATGACCTAGCTCAAGAACATATACAAGCATCGATACAAGCTATTAATAAAATTGATAATAGACTAGCTCAAGAGAGTTTATCTTATATCAATAACTATATTATAAAAAGATTAAATTAATCAATAAAATTATAGTAATATAACATAAAAATGGTAACTTAATAATCATGATGTTTTATATTAGATTTTAGATCAACATACAAGAAGCCTGATTTATAGATCATCAACATGAATAAGGCAAAAAATATCTATATACTCAAGTAATTTTATTGCAGACTTTAACTAATATAAAATTAATTATTGTAAACTGTATCAAGATTAAAATCACTAAATAATATTTTTCAGTACTAATATAAATATAGTTTTACTAATACTTAACTCAAAAATCTCGATTCTGTATTTAATGCAAAAGACTGTACAAGTTTATTAAATACAACATTATCTAAAATAGCTAATTGTGATAACATTTTGCGATTTAAAGCTATACCGGTTATTTTCAATTGCTTTATAAAACCACTATATGTAATACCATAAGGTCGAACAGCAGCATTAATACGAACTATCCAAAGACTTCTATACTTACGTTTCTTCTCTTTTCTACCTATATAAGAATATTTTAAAGCTTTTAATACTTGTTGTTTAGCTGTACGAAATAAAATTGCATGGGAACCTTGAAAGCCCTTTGCTAACTTTAAGATTTTTTTTCTTCTTTTACGAGCAACATTACCTCTTTTAACTCTCGTCATAAATATAGTATTAATAATTAATATAAATAAGGTATTTTAAATTTTAGATTTAATACATCACATTTTTTTAAATTAAGATTTTTTCTTAATTTCTGTTTCCTTTTAGATGATTTCTTCTGCAATAAATGATTATGCCCAGCCATCCGTCTCAAAAACTTACGTTTCGATTTCAATTTAAACCTTTTCATTATTGATTTGGAATTTTTTAGTTTATACATAAATTATACTGTCGAATTAGTTAATCAAAAAATAAAAAAATTCATTTAGATGAATTAGATCTTAGATAATATATTGATACTATCCAGATCATAAATTAAAATATAATCCAATAAAAAATTGGAATATAAGTATTATAGTTTAAATCACTTTTTTACGTAAACTTGTAATTGCACTCAATAATAACATTCCCATGATCTTAATAAAATTAGAATTTAATTCTTGAAATACTTTCATGTTTAAATTAAAAGCTAGATTAGCCTCAGCAACAATTTGTTCAGTTTGCATTTGATCAATAGGTGCATTATCTAATGCTCGACGGTATATCATCTTAAATCTCTTTTCATCCTTTATATCACGAAAGTTATAAAAAGCTGTTCCATCATCACTTGATAAATTCATAGCTGTTTGAGCAATTTTTTTCAAAATTTGTCCCCCTGATAAATCACCCATATATCTAGTGTAAGCATGAGCTATTAATAATTCAGGTTGATTAATACTAATATTATTAATTCTGTCAACATATATTTGAGTCGCTAAAGAAGGATAAATCTGCTCTTTCCAATTAGAGCCATAATAATACTCAAGATCCTGCTTTAAGCTAAAAGTACGATTTAATTCCGGAAAATATATAGATCGAACGACAAAATGATCTTTATTTCTCTCAATCTGTTCTTCAAGAGCCATATAAACGAAAAACAAATTAGCTATTAATATGCGATAAGACTTTTTATCAACTACACCACCTAAAAATGATTTAACAAAACTAACATTTTCAGCCATACTATGAGCTTTTGTGGTTCCCTCACGTAACTTTTGAGCTAAATTAGTAGACATAACTATTATTCCTATAAATCTATAACCAAAAATAATACAATTCTATCGAAGCTTATTTTATACCGATAACTCCATAATATAGAATAAAACTTTACAACATAAAATTATATTAAATATTTTTAAAGATAAAGCTCATATATTAATCTAGATAGACTGAAAATAGTCTTTCGCTTTTTGAGGGTTATTTATTATAGTAGCTTGTCCTGGCTGCCAATCAGCAGGACAAACTTCATCAGGATGGGACTGAACATACTGAATAGCTTTTAGTATTCTTAAAGTTTCACTAACACTACGACCAAAATCAAGATTATTTACCAAAGAATATTGTATAATACCTTGTGTATCAATAATGAATAAACCTCTTAAAGCTTTTCCTTGTTCTGTTAAAACATTGTATGCAGCACTAATATCTTTAGTTAAATCAGAAACCAATGGATAATTTAAACTTCCTAACCCACCCACATCTCTTTCCATCTGCAGCCATGCTAAATGAGAATACTCACTATCCACAGATATACCCAAAATTTCTGCATTTAAACCTTGAATATTGTCATATGCATCACTAAAAGCAGTAATCTCAGTTGGACATACAAATGTAAAATCTAAAGGATAAAATAGTAGTATAACATATTTACCCAAATAATCAGACAATGTGATGTTCTTAAATTCTTGATCATATACAGCAATAGCAGAAAAATTAGGCGCCTTTTTACCAACTCTGACATAATTATTATTTATTACCATATTAATATTACACTTTTTGTTATAACATTTAGTACTTTTTATATTATCTACTCTATTAAGATGAAAGTAATAAAACAACATAATATCATAAATTAATATAAGTATTACATACAATACTCAACTATTACAATAGCGGAGAATGGATTTGAACCATTGACCTTCGGGTTATGAGCCCGACGAGCTACCAAACTGCTCTACCCCGCGACTAAAATATAATTTTAGTACATTTATTAGATTAAAAGCAATCAAGATACTATCACGTATAAAAATAATAACATAAGACTAATAATTACACCATATTTTGCTCGGAATAAAAAAGGCATCACTTCATAAAGTCCTACCAAACGATCTTTTGTTAAAGCTTCTGGACTTTTAATCCATAACTGACCATCATACCAACCTGATTCTTCATAGAAAATAGTCGCACTAATCAGTCTTTTTACAATATACGACCATCCTAAATATAAACGTATAAAAAGCAATGAAAAAACAGAAGTAGTTGTAAATAAATTCAAAATTATTATTTGCCATATACTATCATTTTTTGAATTTACATACATCACTAAAAACGTAGATACACAGAAGATACATGTAAAAATCTGAAAAAGTTTAATTAAATATTTATTTAGAGGCAAAGTAGACCAAGAAAAAAACCAAGAGGATTTTAGAGCAAAATACTCATTTAGGGGCTGTTGCTCAAAAGGAACAGGACATATTTTTTTAGAAACAGACATAAGTTTTTGTATATATTATATAATATGTTTATATTAATATATATTAGAAGAAAGTATATACAAAATAGTGGATCCTAGAAATAGGCATATATTAATAATAATAACAATTTGTAAATTTTTTTGTGTACTACGGGTGATATTTAAACTATTTGATTTACTCGACAAACCACCTAAACTTGTAAACTTAGGATTATTAACTAAAATTAATACTATTGTAAGAACTCCAATTAAATACCATAAACCTTTCATATAATTCCATATTCAAAATAAAAATTCTAGAAATAAGTAAGAATATAATACTATATCATACTCTTACTACGATTAAATAATCAAATATCAAAAATCATAATTTTGTGCTAACCCCCAAATGTCTCAATCTACTCCCCTTGAATTTTAAGCAATATGAAGCCTAAAACAAGCCCTAATAATATTAATATAAAACTAACAGTACTAGAAATTAGAATTTCTCCCTCCATGTATATTACTCCGTATTAATATATACTATTATTTAATAGTTATAATATTGAAATTAAAAACCATTTCTTCCCCATACAACTAATGCAACTGAGAAACTGAATACAGCTAATAGTGATCCCCAACCAAGACTGATTATATCTAACATTTTAAGTTAACTCCTATAATTATATACCTAATAATAAATTATAAAACAACCATTATATTATAAAGATTAATCTTATAAAACTAATTGTATCAAACACTATATAAGAAAATTATTTATATTGAATAATAATGTTAAATACAAAAATCACGAAATGTAAATTTTTGACAATTATCAGTAAACTAAACGAAAGTTAAGGTTAGTATAAAAATAATAATACATTAGTATACAAAATTAAATCAATTATCTTAATTATGAGCACTACTAAACATTCATCTAAAATCCCTGCAAAAGAGACTTTACTCACTCCACGGTTTTATACAACAGACTTTGATGAAATGTCTAAATTAGATATTTCACCAAATATACATGAGTTTCAAGCTTTACTAGAAGAATTTCGAGCAGATTATAATAGACAACACTTTATTCGAGATGAAGAGTTTGAACAATCTTGGAATAATTTAAATAGCAATACCAAGGCATTATTTATTGAATTTTTAGAAAGATCATGTACAGCAGAATTTTCAGGATTTTTATTATATAAGGAACTATCTAGAAGGTTACAAAGCACTAATCCTATACTTGCAGAATGTTTTCTATTAATGTCAAGAGATGAAGCCAGACATGCTGGTTTTTTAAATAAAGCTATGAATGATTTTAATTTATCATTGGACTTAGGTTTCTTAACCAAGAGCAGAAAATACACCTTCTTCTCTCCCAAATTTATTTTTTACGCAACATATTTATCAGAAAAGATTGGATATTGGAGATATATAACAATCTATAGACATTTAGAACAATATCCTGAACATAGAATATATCCCATTTTTAAATTTTTTGAAAATTGGTGCCAGGATGAAAACCGTCATGGTGATTTTTTTGCTGCATTACTCAAATCACAACCACAATTATTAAATAATTTAGAAGCAAAATTATGGTGTCGATTTTTTTTATTAAGTGTATTTGCTACAATGTACTTAAACGACTTTCAAAGATCAGATTTTTATAAATCCATTGGCCTAGATGCAAGACAATATGATATGCAAGTTATCAGAAAAACAAATGAAAGTGCATCAAGAATTTTTCCAGTTGCTTTGAATGTTGACAAACCCGAATTTTTTCAGTATTTAGATCTATGTGCCTCAGAGCATAAAAAACTGATAGAAATAAATAAAAAATATAACAACTGGTTTCTTAAAGAACTGATTAAAATGCCTACCTATATAAACTTAAGCTACTATTTAGTAAAACTATACTTATTACCAACTATTGCTTCATCATATCTTATATCTACCATCAGATAAGAATAACTTATAAGTAAAAAAATAAAGCTTTATTTTTTATTTAACTTATAAAAATAACAATCGTTTATAATACTATTTTATAAAAACATTACATATCAAGATTTATTATGACTAATACTATAGATTTAAAAATGCCATCACCAACTTTTGGTGGCAGCACAGGTGGATGGCTTAGATCAGCAGAAATAGAAGAAAAATACGCTATTACTTGGACTAGTAAAAAAGAACAAATTTTTGAAATGCCTACAGGAGGAGCTGCAATTATGCAGGAAGGCAATAATCTTCTGTACCTAGCAAGAAAAGAACAATGTCTTGCATTAGGCACACAACTAAAAACACAATTTAAAATTACAGATTTTAAAATTTATAGAATTTTTCCTAATAGTGAAGTTCAATATTTACATCCAAAAGATGGCGTATTTCCAGAAAAAGTTAATGCTGGTAGAGTTGGTATAGGAAATATTGATCATTCAATAGGAGAAAATGACAATCCAGTGAACAAAAAATTTACAGTAAAAGCAACATATGAATAATTTATAAAAGCTATGATATAAAAAGGGATATATATTATAGGCATATAAGTAAGATGTTAAATACAATATTGTATTTAACATCTTACTTATGCTATAATCTAGACTCAAATGTTAAATAACTTGGGAGAGGTGGTAGAGTTGGTTTATTGCGTCTGATTTGAAATCAGATGAACCATTAGGTTCCGTGGGTTCGAATCCCACCCTCTCCTTACATAGTCTTAATTCTTGTCTACCTTATCTGTTTTTGTGCTGTTTATCTTATTTTCTATAAACTCTACAGCTTGATCGAACTTTTCTATGTTTTCAGCATCTTTATCAGGTATCTCTATAGAAAACTCTTCTTCAAGAGCCATTACCAACTCAACTGTATCTAAAGAATCAGCACCTAACTCAGAAAACTTAACATCTTGTGTAACTTGCTGAGCATTAACATTTAATTGTTCAACAACAACATTTTGTACCCTTTCAAAAACAGATAATGTTGATTGAGGCGATGACATAAAAACTCCTTAATTAATCAATAAAATATATTTTTATTAAAATAACCTGTATCTATAATGACTAAAAATATAATAATATGTTTAAACAACACAACTTTATGTAATCCTAATCAGGATAAATTTTCAACCTTCTATTAGGTTCTTCACCAAAACTACGACACCTTAAATTATAAAAATTGATTAATTCATGCTGTAATTTACGTAAATTCACATTTCTAGGCAATAATTCTACTGATTGTTTTTTTCCATTAACAATTTTTTCTATAGCCATTCTAGTTTCTATCAAAGTTTGCACCTCTATTAATTTCTTATTTTGACATATAACATTCCAACTATAATTAGATACTTTACTAATATTTAACATTTTGGTTAAGGCACGTTTAATATTAGCAGAAGTACTACTGTAAATTGTATATATTGTTATTTGTCTTGCTTTAGCTATTTGTTTTAACTTTGTATTATATTTGAAGTTTGATCTTAAAGCTAGAATTATATCCGCTTGTGTAATATCTCTTGTAATAAGAATAGGTAAATATAAAGCATTAACTATCATTTGTACTTGAGCAATATTAATATAGTATACATAAAGACGTATACTAAAGAAATCTTGCATAACATCTTCAGAAAAATTAGGTACAGAAGATATTGTTTGCCATTTTGCTATGATTTGTTTTTGAGAAAAACCTGAAGATGTCTGTGAAGTGATTAGATTTATACTATCACTATAATGATTAGATTTTAGATGCTTACTATTAACTTTAGGGTAATAAAAACCAGTATTAGCGACAAAATTAATCGGTATATATTTTTCACATTGAATAATAATAGAACCATTAGATACTAGTTTACGTCGCTGAACCCATAAATTGATACCTTGTAATAACTGATCAACAGCTTGGCCAACTGATTCATGTACAATCCAACTCTGACGATCATGAATCTCTATGGCTACTTGAAATGCAGGCGATGCTTTTCGTTCTAAAATACTTTTTTGCGAACCTCTACGTTTAGCTTCATCATCCCCAAGAGTCACATACTGTATACCGCCGATTAAATCAGACAAAACTGGGTTTTTTATTAAGCTGTCCAAATAATTACCATGTGCTGTACCTACTAGCTGAACGCCTCTTTCAGCAATCGTGCGAGCAGCTAGAGCCTCTAATTCTGTTCCTATTTCATCAATTATGACAACTTCTGGCATATGATTTTCTACAGCTTCAATCATCACTTGATGCTGTAACTCTGGTCTTGATACTTGCATTCTTCTTGCTCTACCAATAGCAGGATGAGGTATATCACCGTCACCAGCTATCTCATTTGATGTATCAATTATAACAACTCTCTTTTCCATTTCATCAGCTAATACCCTTGCAATTTCTCTAATTGCTGTAGTTTTACCAACACCTGGCTTACCTAATAATAATATAGAAGGATTTTTATCTAATAAATCTCTAATAATACTTATAGTACCTAAAATAGCTCTACCTACTCGGCATGTCAAACCAATGATACTACCTTGTCTATTTTTAATAGAACTAATTCTATGTAGCGTCCTTTCAATACCAGAACGATTATCACCACTAAAATTTCCTATACGCTTAATAGAATAATCTAAATCTTGCCAAGTTACAATTTTACTTGATAAATATTCAGGCCCTTTAGGAAAGCGTGCTTCTGGTTTTCTACCTAAATCCATAACAATTTCAATTAACAACTTCCTATCGGAATGAATTTCTAAAGGATACCTAATAAAATCAGGTAAAATTTCCAATAGTTGACCTAAATCATCTGAGATTAACATTATTGATTTATCAATTAATTATAATATTAATACTATCTAAAAACAGAATATTCATATAATAATTTTATAATAGTCTATAAATATATTTATATTGTAAAATATACAAAAATATTAAAAAATCAACTACAATAATAAAAATATATATCATGATTTGAACATATTAACAAATATAATACAGGAGAACATATATCAAATATGAATTTTCAAGTAAAAGATTTAAGAAAAATACTATATTCCATTAAAACAAATAGAATTTGTCGTCTTAATATAGTAAGTCAACAATTTGAATTATTTATCAATAAAAATAATATCATTTTTAATACAAATTCTGTAATTACGAAATCTAAATATGCAGATATTCCTATCGAAAATACAATAAAAATTCAAGAAGATCAAAACAAAATGAACTACACTAATGCCCGTAGTACAGAAATACATTCTAATGAAGCCAAAAGCTACTCTACAATAGTATCACCCATGGTTGGCACTTTTTATAGATCTCCAGCACCACATGAACCTCCATTTATAGAGAAAAATGACATAGTCAATAAAAAACAAATAGTCTGTATAATCGAAGCTATGAAATTAATGAATGAAATAGAAGCTGAGGTAAATGGTAAAATTGTTGAAATATTGGTTAAAGATGGCGAAATTGTTGATTGTGGTCAAGCTCTAATGAAAGTACAAAAAATATAATAATAACATACAATTCATACCATGAAAAAATCTTAGATTTTAACTATTGTTAACAGATCTTAGGTAAGATATAGGTTATATTTATAATATAAATTAGTAATAAAAACTCAGTTGTAAAAATTGTATAGATTAATATTAAGTAAAAATAGATCTAGAAATGCAAAAATATTAACATGATGAGTGTTTTATTAAATTGTCTCATTGTATTTTATTAGAATAAACAGGAGAATCTCAATGGCAATTAGCTCACAAGAGCAAGAGACAAAAAAGGTTAAAGTTACTGTAGACAAAAATCCTGTTGCTACATCATTTGAAAAATGGGCAAAACCTGGTCATTTTTCAAGAAAGCTAGCTAAAGGTCCTAAAACAACTACATGGATCTGGAATTTGCATGCAGACGCTCACGACTTTGACAGTCATACAAGTTCTCTAGAAGAAATTTCACGCAAAATCTTTAGTGCACATTTTGGTCAATTAGCAATTATCTTTTTATGGCTTAGTGGAATGTACTTTCATGGTGCAAAGTTTTCAAACTATGTAGCATGGCTTAGCAATCCTACTACAATTAAACCGAGTGCTCAAATTGTATGGCCTATCGTAGGTCAAGAAATTTTAAATGGTGATGTTGGGGGGGGATTTCAAGGAGTTCAAATTACATCTGGTTTTTTCCAACTATGGCGTGCATCTGGAATAACAACAGAATTTGAACTTTATGCAACAGCAATAGGTGGACTATTTATGGCATGTTTGATGGTTTTTGCCGGCTGGTTTCATTATCATAAAGCTGCTCCAAAACTAGAATGGTTTCAAAATGTTGAATCTATGATGAATCACCACTTAGCTGGATTACTAGGATTAGGTTGCTTAGGATGGGCAGGACATCAAATTCATATTTCTATACCAATAAATAAACTTCTAGATTCTGGTATATCTCCACAAGAATTACCCCTACCACATGAGTTTTTAGTAAACCGAGAGCTAGTAAGTCAATTATATCCCAGCTTTAGTAAAGGAATAGTTCCTTTCTTCACCTTAGATTGGAATGAGTACTCAGATTTTCTAACATTTAAGGGAGGCTTAAATCCTGTTACCGGTGGTTTATGGTTAACTGACACAGCTCACCATCATTTAGCTTTAGCTGTGCTATTTTTAGTAGCAGGTCACATGTATAGAACAAATTGGGGCATTGGACATAGTATGAAAGAAATCCTAGAAGCTCATAAAGGTCCATTTACTGGAGAAGGACACAAAGGTCTCTATGAAATTCTAACAACTTCTTGGCATGCACAGTTAGCTATTAATCTAGCTATGATGGGTTCACTAAGCATTATTGTAGCTCATCATATGTATGCCATGCCTCCATATCCTTATATTGCTACTGATTATCCGACACAATTATCTCTATTTACACATCATATGTGGATAGGAGGTTTTTGCATTGTAGGAGCAGGAGCACATGCGTCCATATTCATGGTAAGAGATTATAACCCAGCACAAAATTATAATAATGTACTAGACAGAGTTATAAGACATAGAGATGCGATCATATCTCATTTAAACTGGGTATGTATCTTTTTAGGATTTCATTCATTTGGTCTCTATATACATAATGATACTATGAGAGCTTTGGGTAGATCTCAAGATATGTTCTCAGATACAGCTATACAATTACAACCGATATTTGCACAATGGATACAAAATATTCATAGTCTTGCTCCAAGCAATACAAGTCCAAATGCATTAGCAACAGCAAGTTATGCATTTGGAGGCGATATAGTTGCAATTAATAATAAAATTGCTATGATGCCTATAAAATTAGGAACAGCTGATTTCATGGTGCATCATATCCATGCATTTACTATTCATGTAACAGTACTGATATTGGTCAAAGGATTTTTATTCTCACGTAATTCCAGATTAATACCTGATAAATCTAATCTAGGATTCCGTTTTCCTTGCGATGGTCCTGGAAGAGGTGGTACATGCCAAGTATCTGGATGGGATCATGTATTTTTGGGACTTTTTTGGATGTACAATTCATTATCTATAGCAATATTTCATTTTAGCTGGAAAATGCAATCTGATGTATGGGGAAGTGTTACAGGAACAGGCACAGTATCTCATATTACAGGCGGTAATTTCGCTCAAAGCTCCATTACTATTAATGGTTGGCTACGTGATTTCTTGTGGGCACAAGCTTCACAAGTAATACAATCATATGGATCTGCTTTATCTGCATATGGACTAATTTTCTTAGGAGCTCATTTTGTTTGGGCATTTAGCTTAATGTTCTTATTTAGTGGACGTGGATATTGGCAAGAACTTATAGAATCTATTGTATGGGCTCACAATAAGGTAAAAGTAGCACCATCTATTCAGCCTAGAGCATTAAGTATTACACAAGGAAGAGCTGTAGGTGTAGCTCATTATTTACTAGGAGGAATTGGAACAACTTGGGCTTTCTTCTTAGCAAGAATTATATCAGTAGGATAAATATAAAATTAGGAATACAATACAATGGCAACAAAATTTCCAAAATTTAGCCAAGCATTATCACAGGACCCCACAACAAGAAGAATTTGGTACGGGATAGCAACGGCACACGATTTTGAAAGCCACGATGGAATGACAGAAGAAAATTTATACCAAAAAATTTTCTCTTCTCATTTCGGTCATATAGCTATAATTTTTCTATGGACATCAGGGAACTTATTTCATGTTGCTTGGCAGGGTAACTTTGAACAATGGGTAACACAACCCATGAAAATTAAACCTATTGCCCACGCTATATGGGATCCTCATTTCGGACAGCCAGCTATAAAAGCATTTACTAAAGGTGGTGTATCATACCCAGTTGACATAACTTTTTCAGGCGTATATCATTGGTGGTATACTATAGGAATGAGAACTAATAACGACTTATACAATGCTTCATTATTTTTGCTTGTACTATCTGCAATTATGCTTTTTGCTGGATGGTTACATTTACAACCTAAATTTAAGCCTGGTTTATCATGGTTCAAAAATAATGAATCAAGATTAAATCATCACTTATCAGGTTTATTTGGGTTAAGTTCATTAGCATGGACAGGCCATCTAGTTCATGTAGCCATTCCAGAATCTCGTGGACAACATATAGGATGGGATAACTTCACATATACGTTACCACATCCTTCTGGACTACAGCCATTTTTTACAGGAAATTGGAATGTCTACGCTGCAAATCCAGATACATCAAACCATATATTTGGTACAAGTCAAGGAGCAGGAACAGCTATCTTAACTTTTTTAGGTGGATTTCATCCACAAAGTCAGTCTTTATGGCTAACTGATATAGCTCACCACCATTTAGCAATTGCTATAATATTTATAATTGCTGGTCATATGTATAAAACTAACTGGGGCATTGGACATAATATTAAAGACATAATTGATGCACACCGTCCACCAAGTGGAAAACTTGGTAAAGGACATATAGGACTATATGAAACCATTACAAATTCACTACATATACAATTAGGATTAGCTTTAGCATCTTTAGGTGTAATTACATCATTAGTTGCTCAGCATATGTATGCCATGCCGCCATATGCATTTATGGCTAAGGACTTTACAACACAAGCTGCTTTATACACACATCATCAATATATAGCAGGTTTTCTAATGGTCGGCGCATTTGCTCATGGTGCTATTTTTTTCATCAGAGACTATGACCCAGAAGAAAATAAAAATAATGTACTTGCTAGAATGTTAGACCACAAAGAAGCAATAATTTCACACTTAAGTTGGGTATGCTTATTTCTGGGATTTCATACACTAGGATTATATATCCATAATGATACAATGATTGCTTTTGGAACACCAGAAAAACAAATATTAATAGAACCAGTTTTTGCACAATGGATACAAGCAAGTTCAGGAAAAGCACTTTATGGTTTTGATACTTTACTATCTTCATCATCAAATATTGCAACTAAAGCAAGCGGTAATATATGGTTACCAGGATGGTTAGAAGCTATAAACAGTAATACAAATTCTTTATTTTTAACCATAGGCCCAGGAGACTTCTTGGTTCACCATGCAATTGCATTAGGACTACATACTACAACATTAATATTAGTTAAAGGTGCATTAGATGCTAGAGGCTCTAAATTAATGCCTGATAAAAAAGATTTCGGTTATAGCTTTCCTTGTGACGGCCCTGGAAGAGGTGGTACGTGCGATATATCTGCATGGGATGCATTCTATTTATCTGTATTTTGGATGCTTAATACCATTGGATGGGTCACATTCTACTGGCATTGGAAACATATGACAATTTGGCAGGGTAATGTCAACCAGTTTAACGAATCTTCAACTTACTTAATGGGATGGCTAAGGGATTATCTGTGGCTAAATTCATCTCCATTAATAAATGGATACAACCCTTATGGTATGAACAACTTATCTGTATGGGCATGGATGTTCTTATTTGGACATTTAATATGGGCAACTGGATTTATGTTCTTAATATCTTGGCGTGGTTATTGGCAAGAACTTATAGAAACATTAGCTTGGGCTCATGAGAGAACACCTTTAGCAAACTTAATTAGATGGAAAGATAAACCCGTAGCATTATCTATAGTGCAAGCTAGACTTGTTGGATTAGTACATTTTTCTGTAGGATATATATTGACATATGCAGCCTTTGTAATAGCATCTACATCCGGAAAGTTTGGGTAATAAATAAATAAATAATAAATAAATTACAACACTTAAGTTACTACTTAGATATTAATATCTGGTGGTAATTTTTTATTGCAATATAAATCCGTTTCAATTAAAATAAAAATTATTTTAAATTTTCACTGCAATATAAAAAATGGCTAAAAAAAGTATGATTGAAAGAGAGAAAAAAAGAACTAAACTGATTCAAAAATATAATACAACAAGACAAAAACTTAAGAACAAACTTAATAATAAACTAACTTTTATAGAACAAATAGATTTACAAAGACAATTACAAAAGCTACCTAGGAACAGCTCACCTTGCCGTAAGAGAAATAGATGCTGGAAAACTGGGCGGGGTCGTGGATTTTATAGAGATTTTGGATTATCAAGACATGTTTTACGAGAAATGTCACATAATTGCTTACTGCCTGGTATTAAAAAAGCCAGTTGGTAATAAAATTTCAGACTTTTATTATTATATTTACATAAATGCTGTAACAAAACATTTATATAAATATAATATTAAGTACTATATTTATATACTATAATCCAAATTGATTACCTCTGCGATACTGTAAATAAGCCGCTACTAACAAACCAAATAAAGTTACAGGAATTAATCCTAAAACTATACCAGATAAAAGAGGTTCTACCATAATAAAAATTCAAAAACTTGTTAAAAATAAATTTAAATAATATTTCTTACTTTATCTTAAAATCATCTAAAACCAATTGCTGCTTGCCATACAAATGCTAATAACAAGAAAAAAACAGGAATTACCGGTAATATATCAACTAAAGGTCGAAAAATTGAGTAAGCTTCTGGTAATTTTGTTAATACGATTGCTGTAGTCATAATATAAACCTCTTTATAATTAATTTATATATTGATTTATGTACATACTAATATAAATTATTAAATGTAAGCATCAAAAACAATATTTTATGTATTTATTTCTTAATAAATTTAATATGATAATTATATCAATATAAATACTAAAATGTTGGTATTGTAAAAAAAAATATATATAAAAAAGAAAACAGTTTACAATAATAAATAAATTATGTATCACAATATATAATTATATATTATATATAAATCCATCTTTAAAGTCATACAACTCAAAGATTAAGAAATGTAAAAGGATAACAAATATGACAATTATTATTCAACTTTTAGTATTCGCATTAGTAATATTTTCTATTCTTCTCGTAGTAGGTATCCCTGTAACTTTTGCATCTCCTGGACAATGGGAAAAATCTAAAGGCTTAATTTATACTGGTGCTGGCATATGGACTGCATTAGTATTAGTTACAGGACTCTTTAATTCTTTTATTAATTAAATACTATATATTGCTATGTATATAAAATATTAACATTTATTTAATATACATAGTATATATCTAATATATCAACAATTTGACAAAATAAAATTTTTTTGTAATCATATTATATGAGCGGGTATAGCTCAGAGGTAGAGCGCAACCTTGCCAAGGTTGATGTCGCGCGTTCGAATCGCGTTACCCGCTTATATTTTTTATACTCACGCTTCTTTAGAATTAGTATCGATAACAGAATCATCTACCGATTCTTGTCTATTTTGCTGATTAGAACTGTAAACTTGTTTACCTATATTCATCATTGTTTGCTTCAATTGATTTTGTATATTTCTAATTTGTTCATAATCATCTTCTTTAATAAACAATTTCAAACTATCAATAAGACGTTGAACATTTCTTTTTTCATCTTCACTAATTTTATCTTGCAGCTCATCTAGCTGATTTTGAGATTGATAGCAAAGAGAATCAGCTTGATTTTTTAAATCTATTTGTTCACGTTTCTGTTTATCAAGTTCTGAATTTTCTTCCGCTTCTTTAACTAACTTCTCAACTTCTTCTTTAGGTAATGTAGATGCACCTGTTATAGTAATAGATTGTTCTTTACCAGTACCTTTATCTCTGGCTTTTACAGATAATATACCATTAGCATCTATATCGAATATAACTTCTATTTGCGGAACACCGCGAGGTGCAGGCATAATACCATCTAATCTAAAAGTCCCTAAACTTTTATTATCTTTAGTAAACTCTCTCTCTCCTTGTAAAACATGGATTTCAACATTGGGTTGATTATCAACAGCTGTTGAAAAGATTTCAGATTTCTTTGTAGGTACTGTTGTATTACGAGCTATTATTTTTGTCATCACTCCTCCAAGAGTCTCCACACCCAAAGACAAAGGAGTTACATCAAGCAATAATATATCCTTAACCTCACCAGCTAAAACACCTGCCTGGACAGCTGCTCCAATTGCGACTACTTCATCAGGATTTACGCTTTGATTTGCATCTTTACCTATCATTTTCTTAACTAATTGTTGAATAGCAGGCATTCTAGTAGAACCACCAACCAAAACAATTTCATCTATATCACTAGATGATAATTGAGCATCTCTTAAAGCATTATTCACAGGTACCTCACAACGGTTAATTAAATCCTGACATAAGTATTCAAATTTAGCTCTAGTTATATTCTTTTCTAAATGCTTAGGCCCTGTATCAGTAGAAGTAATAAAAGGCAAATTAATATCTGTTTGGGCTAAACTAGATAATTCCATTTTAGCCTTTTCAGCTGCTTCTGTCAGTCTTTGTAAGGCCTGCCTATCTTTACCTAAATTAATTCCTTCATCGTTATTAAATTCATAAATTAGCCATTCAACAATTTTTCTATCAAAATCATCACCACCTAAATGCGTATCACCAGATGTTGATAAAACTTCAAAAACACCATCACCTACTTCTAAAATAGAAACATCAAATGTACCTCCACCAAGATCAAATACTAATATAGTTTCATTATTCTTTTTGTCCAAACCATATGACAAAGATGCTGCTGTAGGCTCATTAATAATCCTTAAAACATCTAAACCAGCAATCTGTCCAGCATCTTTAGTAGCTTGACGTTGTGAATCATTAAAATAAGCTGGCACAGTTATAACTGCCTGAGTTACTTGTTGCCCTAAATAAGTACTAGCATCTTCAACCAACTTACGTAAAACCTGAGCAGAAATTTCTTCAGGTGCAAAATCCTTACCCAATGCTGGACATTCTAATTTAATATTAGAATTACTATCTGTTTTCACATTATAAGATGACTGCTGTAGTTCATTGCCTAGCTCATCTTTTTTACGACCAATAAACCTTTTAACAGAATAAAACGTATTTTCTGGATTCATTACTGCTTGTCTTTTAGCGATCTGTCCCACCAATTTATCTTGTTTTTTCGTATAAGCAACAACAGATGGTGTTGTTCTTATTCCTTCTTTGTTAGGAATTACCGTAGGTTTACCTCCTTCCATAACAGCAATTACAGAATTTGTAGTTCCTAAATCAATTCCAACAACTTTAGCCATAAATTTACCTCTTAAAAATCAACTTAATATATTAATCTCATCTATACATTTATATGAACATAGTTATATATTGCATTAAATTAAACAATGAGTAAAGTAGTAATTACCGAACTTATTATAAATTTGAAATTATATATGAGAAACAAAATCGACCAAAATCTATACTATAATTTTAGTCACATATTAAAGAAATCTTAAAACATATAAAAAAATAAATTACTCATACAATTATAAAAAGTTAAACAAAAGCTGATATGATCTACACTAATAAACTTGAAAATTTTAAGAATTTAACAGATAATAAACATATGCTATTAAAAGATATATAATTAAAAACTATGTACAATTAAGGAAATTAAATATAAAATGAAAATCGGGCTATTAGGAAAAAAAATTGGCATGACTCAAATTTTTGACCAACAAGGGAAAGCATTGCCCGTAACTATTTTAGAGCTAGGACCATGTTTAGTAACGGACATAAAAAATTTAAAATCTCATGGTTATAAAGCTATTCAAATAGGATATACAGAAGTCAAATCTAATAAACTTAACAAAGCCGAAATAGGGCATTTAAGCAAAAATAAGATACCTCCTTTAAAGCATTTAAAAGAATATAGACTCAATTCATTAGACAATTTTGAAATAGGAAAATGGATTACAGTACAAGATTTTAAAATCAATCAAAATGTTTCTGTTTCCGGCAAAAGTATTGGAAAAGGATTTATCGGCTGTACTAAAAGACATAATTTTAGTAGAGGTCCTATGTCTCATGGATCTAAAAATCACAAGCAACCAGGATCAATTGGCGCAGGCACAACACCAGGAAAAGTTTTTGCTGGAAAAAAAATGGCTGGTCGTATGGGAGGAAAAGAAGTCACAATTCAAAATCTTAAAATTATAGATATTAAAACTGATCATAATATTATTATAGTTAAAGGCTCTGTACCTGGAAAACCTGGCAATATTATTAGCATTCATCAAAACTAGATCTATGAATATTCAAAAAAGATTAATCTATTCGATAATATCTTCTCAAGATAAAAACCTCATATATAATCAAGAATTGATAATCAGATTATGTAAGCAGGATAATAGTAATATGTATGTACTTCACCGAGCACTTACACAACAATTAATTAAAAACCGTAATGCGCACACAAAAACGCGTAGCGAGGTAAAAGGAGGAGGGAAAAAACCATGGAAACAAAAAGGAACTGGTAGAGCAAGAGCTGGCTCCAATAGATCTCCGCTATGGAGAGGAGGAGGAGTAATATTTGGACCACGTACTAAAAAACATAAAAAGAAAATCAACAAAAAAGAAAAACAACTAGCATTACGTATCTTAATAGAAAATAAATTTAAAAATACAATAGTGACAGAGAATTTTATGGACAAACTAACAAAACCTAGCACTAAAGTATTAATCAATAACTTAAAAAGTTATAATTTAGATACAAATAGATATAACAATATTTTAATTATAGTAAGTGAAAAATCAGATAATTTATATCTTTCTACTCGTAACTTAAAAAATGTAGAACTATTAAATGCAAATCATCTCAATATCGTATCTTTACTAAAAGCAAATCAAATCATAATAAATAAAAATGCTTTAAACATTATCAATAAAACATATAATGAGTAATAATAAAAATACATTAGCTTTAATGAATATAATTAAACGTCCAATATTAACAGACAAAACAACAAAAATGGTAGAGGACAATAAATATTATTTTGCGGTTGAAATTAAAACTAAGAAATCAGAAATCAAGCAAGCTGTGGAAAAATTATTTAATGTAAAAGTTGAGAAAATCAATACACTAATTATAAGGCCACAAAAAAAACGCATAGGGAAACACACAGGTTACAAAAGTCAATATAAAAAAGCTATTGTCAAGCTTAATAATAAATATCGAATAAATTTATTTTCAGATAATTAATTTAACCTATAATAATATGTATAACTAATCAAATGGCCATTCGTTTATATAAAGCATATACACCTGGAACAAGAAATAGAACTATATCTACATTCGATGAAATAACAAGTAATAAACCAGAAAAATCATTAATAAAAAAAAATCATCGTTGTCAAGGACATAATAATAGAGGAATCATTACATCACGTCATAAAGGTAAAGGGCATAAAAGACGTTATAGAATAATTGACTTCAAGCGCAATAAATACAATATTGAAGCTAAGATTGCAAGTATAGAATATGATCCAAATAGAAATGCAAGAATAGCACTTTTACATTATTCAGATGGTGATAAAAGATATATTTTACATCCAAGATCACTCAATGTCGGTCAAAAAGTCATGTCAGGTATGAATGTTCCTGTAGAAGTTGGTAACTCACTACCATTAGAATCGATTCCTTTAGGCACAGCTGTACATAATATAGAACTAACCCCATATAAAGGAGGGCAAATTGTTAGAGCAGCTGGAACATACGCACAAATAGTAGCTAAAGAAGGCGCTTTTGCAACATTAAAACTACCATCAAATGAAGTTAGATTGATTCGAAAAGAATGCTTCGCTACTATAGGTCAAGTTGGTAATATTGATGCTAGTAATATCAGCATAGGAAAAGCTGGACGCAATAGATGGCTTAGCAAACGACCTAAAGTTAGAGGAGTAGTTATGAATCCTATAGATCACCCTCATGGCGGTGGAGAAGGACGTTCACCAATCGGCAAACCTCACCCAGTTACCCCATGGGGTAAACCTGCTTTAGGAAGAAAAACGCGTAAAAAACCTAAATATAGCAATCGTTATATACTCAAAAAAAGAAAATAAACAATATATAAAATGAAATTATTATGTCTAGATCTCTCAAAAAAGGTCCTTATATAGAATTTAAACTACTAAAAAAAATAGAAAAATTAAACGAACAAGAATTCAAAAAAACTTTAAAAACTTGGTCAAGATCTTCAACTATTATTCCACAAATGATAGGTCATACAATTGCTGTTTATAATGGAAAACAATTTTTTCCGATTTTTATATCTGATCAAATGGTAGGCCATAAGCTTGGTGAATTTGTGCCAACTAGAAACTTTAGAAGCCATATAAAAACTGACAGAAAAACTAAAAAATAATTATAATATAACATGAATGAAATTAAACAAATTCAGGCAAAAGGCAAATATATACGTTTATCAACACAAAAAACAAGAAGAATTTTGAATCAAATTAGAGGAAAAAAATATCAAGACGCATCACTAATACTTGAATTTATGCCATATAAACCATCAAAAGTTATTAAAAAAATTTTAGAAGCAGCTGGAAATACTGCATCAAATCTAAAATATGAAAAACAGCATCTAATTATCCGACAAGCTTTCGCAAACGAAGGCCCAAGGTTAAAAAGATTCCAACCAAGAGCACAAGGAAGAGCATTCAAAATACAAAAACCAACATGTCATATTACGATCCAATTAACACTTCAATAATTTTACTGAAAATATAAATATAACAACAATATAATAATGGGACAAAAAACACATCCACTAGGATTCAGGATAGGTATTACACAAACACATAGTTCTTATTGGTTTTCGAAGATGAAATCATATGCAAAACTAGCTCAAGAAGATTATAAAATAAGAAATTCAATAGAAAAACAAATACATAATGCAAGCATTACATTAATTCATATAGATCGCAAAGTTGATCAAATACAAGTACAAATACATACAGCTCGACCAGGTATTGTATTAGGCAAAATGGGTAATGGTATAGAAGATATAAGAAAAAATTTAGAAAAGATATTACAACAAGATGCACAAATTAGAATTAATCTTATAGAGATCAAAGATCCAGATAAAGAAGCAACATTAATAGCTGAATTCATAGTACAACAACTTGAAAAAAGAATAGCCTTTAGAAGAGTAATCAGACAAGCTGTACAAAGATCTCAAAAGGCGAAAAATCAAGGCATTAAAATTCAGGTTTCTGGTCGACTAAATGGTGCTGAAATAGCAAGGAGTGAATGGATTAGAGAAGGACGTGTACCATTACAAACACTAAGAGCACATATCGATTATTCATATAAAACTGCACAAACTATATATGGAATATTAGGTGTAAAAGTATGGTTATTTAAAGGAGAAAAAATACCAACATATCCATCTGAAAGTTAAACCATATATTATAAATAATATACTACTGAAACACAATTCATTAATAATATGCTAAGTCCCAAAAGAACAAAATTTCGTAAACAGCATCGTGGTCGTATGAATGGCAAAGCAAATAAAGGAAATTATATCGCATTCGGTGACTATGCATTACAGACTTTAGAACCTGTATGGCTAACATCAAGACAAATTGAAGCTACAAGAAGAACAATTACAAGATATGTAAAACGAGGTGGAAAACTATGGATAAGAGTTTTTCCAGATAAACCAATTACAGCAAGACCAGCAGAAACAAGAATGGGATCCGGAAAAGGAGCTACAGAATATTGGGTTGCAGTTGTAAAACCCGGTCATATACTATTTGAAATAGCAGGTGTGCCTCAACAAATTGCTGAACAAGCCATGAAACGAGCATCATATAAATTACCTGTAAAAACTAAATTCATAACTAATAAATAATCACATATGTCTTTACCCAAATTTAACAATATCAAAGATCTAAAACAGAATGAAATTCAAGAAAAAATAATAGAACTAAAAAAAGAAATATTTGAATTAAAATTAAAACAAGCAACTAAGCAAAATATAAAAACACATTTATTTAAACATAAAAAGCACCAAATAGCTCAACTATTAACAATATCACAAAATTAATATTATGCATCCCAAATATACAATTGGAATAGTAATCAGTAATAAAATGGATAAGACAATCACTGTAGCAGTCAAAAATAAAATATCACATGCAAAATATAAAAAAATAATTACAACAACTAATAAATATTATGCACATGATGAAAAGAATGAATGTAATGCAGGGGATATTGTAAAAATACAACCTCATAGACCTATAAGCAAGAAAAAACGTTGGATATTAATACAAAAAATACTATAAACAATGATACAAACACAAAGTTATTTAAATATTGCTGATAATAGCGGTGCACGCAAAATCATGTGCATTCAAGTCTTGGGAAGTAATAATCCTTCTTATGCAAGACTAGGAGATATTATAATCGGAGTTGTAAAAGATGCATTACCGAATATGCCAATAAAAAAATCTGACATTATTAGAGCTGTTATAGTAAGAACCAAAAAAACTGTACGACGAGATGATGGAATGAGTATACGATTTGATGATAACGCAGCAGTTATAATTAATCAAGAAAATAATCCAAGAGGCACTAGAGTATTTGGGCCTATAGCTAAAGAATTGAGAGATAAAAACTTTACCAAAATTATATCATTAGCACCAGAGGTTGTATAATGAGAACTAAAAAGATAATTAAAAAAATGCATGTAAAAACAGGGGATACTGTACAAATTATATCTGGTAGTGAAAAAGGCAAAGTAGGTAAAATAATTAAAGTTTCACCTAAGAATAATAAAATTATTATTGAGAATTTAAATATAGCTACAAAACACCTAAAAACAGAAAGAAATAGCAAGAGCGGTAAAATTGTCAAAATTGAAAAACCTATTAATAGCTCTAAAGTCATATTATACAATAAATAACTGAAGCCTATATTGAAGAAAATATCTCAAAATTGAATGCCATTTAAAATAAACATTATATCATAATATAGATATAGTAACAGTAAAAATACATTCATCATAGATTATATATTATATTAACCAATGAAAAACGCATTAAAACAACTTTATAAAAACAAAATTTGTCACGATTTACAGAAAAAATTCAATTACAAAAACATTCATGAAATACCTAAAATTGTCAAAATTACAATTAATCGAGGTTTAGGAGAAGCTGCAAACAATAATAAAATACTTGAAAAAAGTATAAATGAAATAACTACAATTACTGGTCAAAAACCTAAAATTACCAAGTCTAAAAAAGCCATAGCCGGCTTTAAAATACGCGAAAACGTAGCTATTGGCCTAATGGTTACTTTGCGAAGAGATAAAATGTATGATTTTCTTAATAAACTAATCAATTTAGCTTTACCAAGAGTTAGAGATTTCAGAGGAATTAGTTATAAAAATTTTGATGGAAGAGGAAACTATAACTTAGGTCTAAAAGAACAAATCATTTTCCCGGAAATTGAATATGATGACATTGATAAAATAAGAGGACTAAATATTACAATAGTCACAACAGCTAAAAGCGATGAAGAAAGCTTTGCACTGTTAAAACAATTTGGTATGCCTTTCATAGTATAAAATCAAGACGATAAAAGAATAGATGAAAAAATTAATGGAGTTTCAAAAGTGATTAATGACACAATTGCAGATATGCTAACTCGTATTCGGAATGCAAACTTAGCAAAACATCAAATTGTTCAAGTATATTCAACTAAAATGACTCGCAATATAGTTAAAGTTTTAAAAGAAGAAGGTTTTATTTATAAATTTGAAGAAATAGGACAAAACAAGAAGAAGTACCTACTTATATCATTAAAATACAAAGGAAAGCGCAAAAAACCTGTTATTACTTCTTTAAAAAGGATAAGTAAACCTGGCTTACGAGTATATGCTAACTACAAAGAGCTTCCGAAAGTTTTAGGAGGCATTGGAATAGCTATTATTTCAACATCAAAAGGAATTATGTCTGACCATAATGCAAGGCATTATGGCTTAGGTGGAGAAATTTTATGTTATATATGGTAAAACTAATAGAAAAATGTAATGTCTAGAATAGGAAAAAAAATCATCAACTTACCGCAAAATACTGATATTCAAATCATAGATAATAATGTTTATATTATAGGTCCAAAAGGAAAATTATCATATCAGTTACCAAAAGTAATAACAATTAAGTACAATAAGGAAAATCAAACATTAAACTTATATAAAGTACATGAAAACAAAGAAGCACAGAAATTATATGGATTATCAAGAACTCTAATACATAATATGATTATAGGTGTCTCTAAAGGATTCGAGAAAAAACTACACATCCAAGGTGTTGGCTATAGATCTCAAATACAAGGAAGAAACTTAATACTAAATGTTGGATATAGTCATCCAGTAGTAATAGAACCACCAGAAGATATCCTAATATCAGTAGAAAACAATACACATATAACTATAAAAGGAATAAAAAAAGAAAAAGTCGGAGAGATAGCTGCTCAAATCAGAAGAATCAGACCACCTGAACCATATAAAGGGAAGGGCATCAGATATTTAAATGAAAAAATTCATCTAAAAGTAGGTAAAGCTGGCAAATAAAAGTTTAGTAATCATTAAATAAAAAAGTTAAATGAAAAGAAAAATCAGAGGAACTCAAAACCGTCCACGCCTGTGTGTATTTAGATCAAACAAACATATTTATGCACAAATTATAGATGATACCAATAAACAAATCATTACAAGCAGTTCTACATTAACAAAAGAAATTAAAAAAAATATAACACTATCAAATAATTGTAGTGCTGCACAAATTGTAGGCAAAAATATAGCCCAAAAATCAAAAAAATTAGGTATAGACAAAATTATATTTGATCGTCAAAATAAAATATATCATGGCAGAATTCAAGCTTTAGCAGAGGCTGTCAGAGAAGAAGGTATTAAGTTTTAATTTAGCAAATCATGAAAAAAAAATCCGTTAGAAATAAAGAGCTAGAATATAAATGGGAAGAAAAAGTTGTGCAAGTTAAAAGAGTTACAAAAGTAGTCAAAGGTGGTAAAAAATTAAGTTTTAGGGCTATCTTAGTTGTTGGTAACGAACAAGGACAAATAGGAGTAGGAATTGGTAAAGCAAGTGATGTTATAGGAGCCGTTAAAAGGGGTGTAACTGATGCTAAAAAACATATCGTTAATATACCCATAACAAAATCATATTCTATACCTCACCCAACAGAAGGAATATCAGGAGCTGCTAAAGTCGTTTTGAGACCGTCAGCTATAGGTTCAGGCGTTATTGCAGGTGGTTCTACACGTATAGTTTTAGAACTTGCTGGAATTAAAAATATTTTAGCTAAACAACTAAGATCTAGCAATACTTTAAATAATGCAAGAGCTGTTTTAAATGCCTTAAGCCAATTAAGAACATTTCAAGACACAGCAAAAAACAGAGACATAAATATAGAACAACTTTATAACATACCTAAAATAAATGGTGTAAATATGACATGAAGGCTACAAAACAATTACAACAAAAACTATTAATTACATTAATACTTTTAGTTCTAGCTCGATTGGGCATATTTATTCCAATACCAGGCATAGATCATAACTCATTAAATAATAATATTAATAATAATGGATTAATAAATTTTTTAAATATTTTCTCAGGGGGAGGTTTTTCAACGATAGGAATCTTTGCTTTAGGAATAGTGCCTTATATAAATGCATCCATTATGATGCAATTATTAATCAAATTAGTACCAGAATTTGAGAATTTACAAAAAGAGGAGGGTGACTCTGGAAGACAAAAATTAACACAAATAACACGTTATTTTACACTAATATGGAGCATAATACAAAGTATAGGTATATCACTATGGCTTAAACCTTACGTATTCAATTGGAACTACTATTTTATATTAGATTGTATTATTGCATTAAGCACAGGTTCCTTAATTATTATGTGGTGTGCCGAAATTATTACAGAATACGGTATAGGGAATGGAGCTTCGTTATTAATTTTTCAGAATATTATCTCAGGTATACCTAAAAATTTACAAAATTATAGAATTAATATTTATGATAGAAACACAATTATTAATGGATGTTTCTTTTTTATATTACTCATAATAATTTTAATCATCAATATTCTAATTCAAGAATGTAAACGAAAAATCATAATTGTATCAGCAAAACAATTGAGTAAAATCAATATATTAAATCCTCAAAGTTATATACCATTAAAACTAAATCAAGGTGGTGTTATGCCCATTGTATTTGCCTCTGCAACCATGACATTACCTATATACTTTTCAGATAATCAAAAGATATCTAAAATTCATAGTATCATTGATTTATTTTTACCTGGACGTATTTTATATTTACCCACATACGGTTTACTAATAATTGCTTTTAGTTATTTTTATACATCATTAGTTTTAAACCCAGAAGATATAGCAAAAAACTTAAATAAAATGGGTGCTAGTATACCTTCAATCAGACCTGGATCTGATACAATCAAATATATAAAACAAATACTCAATAAAATGACACTAGTAGGAGGAATCTTTTTATTTATAATAGCTCTAATTCCTTCTTTGATAAATAAAACAACAAATACAAGTGTATTACAAGGTTTAGGAACTACATCATTATTAATACTAGTAGGTGTAGCTATTGACACTGCAAAACAGATTCAAACATATATAATATCACAGCAATATGATAATATAATGGAATAAAAAAGAGCCGAAGTTATAGGTTATAAATTATAAATAAGGACATTTAATTAATTAATGAAAGTTAGACCATCCGTCAAAAAAATTTGTGATAAATGTAGAGTTATACGTAGACATAGAAAAATAATAGTAATTTGTGAAAATGCAAAACATAAACAAAGACAAGGATAATCAGAATAATAGGACAAAACAATGACAAGAATAGTAGGAGTGGATTTACCTAAAAATAAACGTATAGAAGTTGCATTAACATATATTTATGGTATAGGTAAATCAAAAGCTGTCGAAATTTTACAAGAACTAAATATTAACCGTAACATTAAAACGAATGAACTTAATGATGAACAAATTGCTCTTATTAGACAAATACTAAGCAATAATTATCAAGTAGAAGGAGATTTAAAAAGAGTAGAATCAATAAATATTAAAAGACTGATGACAATAGGCTCATATAAAGGTAGAAGACATCAATTGGGTCTACCTTTAAGGGGACAAAATACTAGAACCAATGCTCGTACAAAGCGCGGCATCAAGAAAACAATGGCTGGCAAGAAAAAAGCTCCGCGTAAATAAAAACAAAATCATAATTTCATACTATATGGCTAGACAAATAAGAAAAACACAGATAAAACAGAAACAGCACATTATTAATGGGATAGCTCATATAAAATCAACATTTAATAATACTATTATAACAATTACAGATCTTAAGGGAGCAACTTTATCTTGGTGTTCATCTGGTGCAAGTGGATTTAAAGGAACTAAAAAAGGAACACCTTTTGCTGCACAAATAGCTGCAGAAAAAGCGGCTAAACAAGCAATGGAACAAGGAATAAGACAAACAGAAGTGCTAGTAAATGGGCCAGGAGCAGGACGTGAAACAGCAATAAGAGCACTACAAGCAACTGGAATTAACATAACATTAATTAAAGACATTACACCTACGCCTCATAATGGTTGTAGACCTCCGAAAAAGAGACGTGTTTAACACCAAAGCATTTATTAGACACTGCAAATGATATATCTTGAATAATCTTGTATGACTCATTTTCAAATAGAATGTATAGAATCAAAAATAGAAAATAACCGTCAACAATACGGTCGTTTCATTTTAGAACCACTGAATAAAGGACAAGGTATTACTTTAGGTAATTCTTTAAGGAGAACAATTCTATCAGATTTACAGGGTGCTGCAATTGTAGCTGTACGAATTGCTGGTATAAACCATGAATTCTCAACAATTACAGGAGTAAGAGAAGATGTATTAGAAATTTTACTTAATCTTAAAGAAGTAGTATTAAAAAGCTATAGCAATACACCCCAAATCGGTAGAATACGAGTACAAGGACCAGCTATTATTACTACAGGTTTATTCGAACTGCCACCAGAAATTCATATAATTGATCCACAACAATATATAGCGACCATTTGTAATAACACAATCTTTGAAATGGAATTTCGTATTGAACAAGGAAGTGGATATCAACTTGTAAACAAAGGATTTGATAAAAAATCTATAGACTTTTTACAAATAGATGCAATATTCATGCCAGCAACTAAGTTTAATTATATAGTAGAAGAAAAAAAAGTTAGCCCAACACTTACTCAAGAAAAGCTATATTTAGAAGTTTGGACAAATGGTAGCCTATCACCACAAGAAGCTATTAGCCAGGGTGCTCAAGTTTTAACCAATCTCTTTTACCCTCTCACCAATCTAAGTTTTAAAAGCATTGATAACGTAGTAAATGAATATGACGAAGAAATTAATCAAGTTTTAATAGAAGAACTACAACTATCTGTTAGAGCTTATAACTGTCTGAAAAGAGCTCAAATACATTCTATATCGGATTTACTAGATTATTCACAAGATGAACTTTTAGAAATTAAAAATTTCGGCCAAAAGTCTGCAGAAGAAGTAATTGAAGCATTACAAAATAAACTTGGAATCAAATTAACAAAAGAAAAAAAGATTAAATAAGATATAAAAATTAAATATGCAACTTAGAACATATGCAATAATAGTCTAAAACAAAAAATCCATATATCTGTAAATCATGAATAAAACACATATTGCGCAACAACCACTTTATAGTAAATGGTATCTTATTGATGCTAAAGATAAAAACTTAGGCCGACTTAGTAGCAAAATAGCTAAACTATTAAAAGGCAAAAATTCTACTGCATATACACCATATATTAACAATAAAATATATATAATAATAATCAATTCAAAATTAATTAAAGTAACAGGTAAAAAATTATTTCAGAAAACATATAAACAACATTCTGGTTATCCTGGAGGATTAAAAATTAACACATTCTATGATCTGTTATCTAAAAAACCAAATACAATTTTGGAAAAATCTATAAAAGGTATGCTACCTAAAGGCATTTTAGGTAGACAATTATTTAAACAATTAAAAATCTATCCAGATAATCAACATCCTCATAAACCGCAAAAACCAGAAGCAATTACATTAATTTAATAATATATATAAAATGACTATCTTAACAAAAAATTCCAAAATAATTTACTTAGGTACAGGAAGACGTAAAACATCTATCGCAAGAGTAAAACTAGTACCAGGATCAGGAAAATTAATTATTAATGGATTACCAGGTGAATCATATTTACAATTTAGTCCTAATTACTTACGAGTCTCATGTGCACCTCTTAAAATACTCGGATTAAACAAAGAATATGATATATATGTTAATACCGAAGGAGGTGGATTAACAGGACAAGCTAACGCAATACGATTAGGATTAGCAAGAGCATTATGCAGAATGAATCCTGAAAATCGTATTACTTTAAAAGCTGAAGGATTTTTAACAAGAGATGCAAGAATAAAAGAAAGAAAGAAATATGGATTGCGAAAAGCACGAAAAGCTCCACAATACTCAAAACGATAATACATCACAAAAATCTTTATAATTTTGATTATCTCGAAACATAAAATATATGACCAAAAATATTCATCCAAAATGGTATAATGAAGCTAAAGTATATTGCGATGGAAAACATATTATGACAGTAGGTTCAACTAAACCTGAATTACACGTAGATATATGGTCAGGAAACCATCCATTCTTTACAGGATCACAAAGAATTATAGATACAGAAGGACGAGTTGAAAAGTTTATGCGTAAGTATAATTTAAAATCAAACAATAATAAATAAATCAATACTTATTGAATAAATATACAGTTTGACAGGGTATATGACAATATTTATAATATTAAGAATATTTATCAAAATATAAATATACAAATTACAAATGCCAACCATTCAACAACTTGTAAGATCAGAAAGACATAAATCAAGTAAACAAACTAAATCCCCTGCTTTAAGGGGGTGTCCACAAAGACGAGGAGTGTGTACTAGAGTTTATACAACTACACCGAAAAAACCAAATTCTGCCTTAAGAAAAGTTGCTAGAGTCAGATTAACTTCAGGATTTGAAGTGACTGCATATATACCAGGCATAGGACACAATATACAAGAACACTCTGTTGTACTTATAAGAGGAGGTCGTGTAAAAGATTTACCTGGTGTACGCTACCATATAGTAAGAGGTATTCTTGATGCCTCTGGGGTAAAAGACAGAAAAAAAAGTCGCTCTAAATATGGAGCAAAAAAACCAAAAACATAAATTTTAAAAACCTATAATATGAAATTAAGCTATAAATATGTCTCGTCGCAATCAATCTAAGAAAAGATTAATTCATCCAGATCCTGTGCACAATAGTAAGCTCATAAGTATGTTAACTGTAAGAATACTAAAAAATGGTAAGAAGGGATTAGCACACAAAATAGTTTATCAAGCATTAGACATAATTCATAAAAAAACATCCAACGATCCCTTAAAAATATTAGAACAAGCCATACGCAATGCAACACCATTAGTAGAAGTTAAAAGTAGAAGAATTGGAGGATCAACATATCAAGTTCCAATGGAGGTTAGAGCATACCGCGGAACCAATTTGGCTCTCAGATGGATTACGAGGTTTGCGCACGTAAGATCAGGTAAAAGCATGGCTTTTAAATTAGCAAACGAAATCATCGATGCATCTAATGAAAATGGTAACACGATTAGGAAAAAAGAAGAAACGCATCGTATGGCTGAGGCTAATAAAGCATTTGCTCACTACCGTTATTAACAACTGTGCTGATCACAATAATTATTACATAAAAGAAAGAAGGAGAATGAAAATTATGGCACGTGCAAAATTTGAACGAAAAAAACCCCATGTTAATATTGGAACAATAGGACATGTTGATCATGGAAAAACAACTCTTACAGCAGCAATATCAGCAACTTTAGCTGCTGCGAACGATACAAAAGCCAAAAAATTTGATGAAATTGATGCTGCTCCAGAAGAAAAAGCAAGAGGAATAACAATTAATACTGCCCATGTCGAGTATGAAACACAAAATCGCCATTATGCACACGTAGATTGTCCAGGTCATGCTGATTACGTAAAAAATATGATTACAGGTGCAGCTCAAATGGATGGAGCTATTCTGGTTGTTTCAGCCGCAGATGGACCAATGCCACAAACAAGGGAGCATATATTATTAGCTAAACAGGTAGGAGTTCCTAATATTGTTGTTTTTTTAAACAAGCAAGATCAAGTGGATGATGAAGAGTTATTAGAGCTAGTAGAATTAGAAGTGCAAGAATTATTAGTACAATACGATTTTCCAGGCGAAGATATTCCATTTGTAGCAGGTTCTGCCTTATTAGCTTTAGAAGAAGTAACAAAAAATAATGCCATTCAAAGAGGAGAAAACGAATGGGTTGATAAAATTCATTCACTTATGGATGCAGTAGACGAATACATTCCAACACCTATAAGAGATGTAGAAAAAACATTTTTGATGGCAGTAGAAGATGTATTCTCAATTACTGGAAGAGGTACAGTAGCAACCGGAAGAATTGAGAGAGGTATAATTAAAGTAGGTGATACAATAGAAATAGTAGGCTTAAGAGAAACTGCTACTACTACAATTACAGGCTTAGAAATGTTTCAGAAAACTTTAGACGAAGGTATGGCAGGAGATAATATAGGTATATTATTACGAGGAATACAAAAAAAAGATATCGAAAGAGGAATGGTTTTAGCACAACCAGGAACAATTACACCTCATACTCAATTTGAAGCAGAAGTATATATACTAACTAAAGAAGAAGGTGGAAGACATACTCCTTTTTTCTCAGGATACCGTCCACAATTTTATGTAAGAACTACAGATGTAACAGGAACAATTACACAATTTACTGCAGATGATGGTTCTGCTGCGGAGATGGTTATGCCAGGAGATAGGATTAAAATGAGTGCTGAATTAATTAATCCTATCGCAATCGAACAAGGAATGAGATTTGCAATACGTGAAGGAGGCAAAACTGTGGGAGCTGGTGTAGTATCTAAAATTCTTGAGTAAAACAACAAATATATGAAAATTCATGATCACAACAAAATACGTATTAAATTACAAGCTTACGATCATACTTTATTAGCTTCATCATGCAAAACAATACTTGATACAGCTATTAGAACAAAAGTTAAAGTAAAAGGACCAATAGCATTACCAGCAAAACGAAAAATTTATTGTGTTTTACGATCACCACATGTAGATAAAGACTCTAGAGAACATTTTGAAATAAGATCACATATAAAAATCATCGATATATATGAACCATCTTCACAAACAATTGATTCTTTAATGAAACTAAATATTCCTTCTGGTGTAGATATAGAGGTCAAATTGTAAAATTGTTGGTAGAATGTATTCTACCAACAATTTTACAGCTGTAGACCCCAAAAATTAATATAATTCATCTTCCTGACCTGTCAAAATAGTACAATCGCTTTTAGGATAAGCTACACAAGTTAAAATATAACCATCTGCTATTTGGTCATCATCTAAAAAACTTTGATCCGCTTGATCAACTTCACCAGACTCTAACTTACCAGCACAACTAGAACAAGCACCTGCTCGACAAGAATAGGGTAAATCAAGATTTGCTTCTTCAGCAGCATCTAAAATATACTCATCTTCTTTACACTCTAGCGTTATTTTTTCTTTATCTGGAGTAATTAAAGTAATTGTATAAGACATTTTTTTCTCCTATAATAATCATTATTATATTGTAAAATTATCAAAACTATTAAATATAGATTACTTCAATCAATTGAATAATATAATAGCTACGTCTTAGTAAATCATAAAATAAAATAAATAACCATATTATATTTAAATATAATCATGATATATAATAAAAATATTATAATTATGAATAAAAATCTCTAAATAAATTTACAAACTTAATATAATGATAAATACCTCAAGAGATAATTTAAAGTATAACTACATAAAAATCAAACCCAAAAAAAATATTCAAACTAAGATATATATAAATAACATATATCAAGAAACTTTTTGTTTAATTAAAAGATATTATATACAAACACAAAGAAGACCTTCCAGCTTATTATCAGGTATCTTACAGCCGTTATTATGGCTTATTTTGTTTGGAGCATTATTTCAGAATGCTCCAGTCAATTTATTAACACAAAACAAAAATTATCATCAATTTTTGAGTCCAGGAATTATCGTTTTTTCATCTTTTACAGGAGCTATTAATTCAGGTCTACCATTGATGTTTGATAGAGAATTTGGCTTCCTCAATAGATTACTTGTAGCACCATTAAAATCACGCAACTCACTCTTAACCTCGTCAATGATTTTTATTGCAACAATCACGACACTACAAACAAGCCTTATTATAATGTCCAGTCTGCTAATTGAATATAATAACTTACATGTTCAACAAATTATTAATATATTTATAATACTTTTTTTAATTACATTAAGTATAGGAAGCATCAGCATTTGCTTAGCATTTATTCTTCCTGGTCATATCGAGTTTCTCGCATTCATATTAATCGTAAATCTACCAACTTTATTCTCAAGTACAGCATTAGCTCCATTGTCTTTTATGCCATACTGGTTACAAATAATTGCCAGTATTAATCCACTTACTTATGCAATAGAAAGTATTAGATGTCTTTATTCAATACCCATAAACTATGAAAATCATATCATCAAAACAGTCTGGCTAAGTTTAAATATACAAAATAGTATATTGCTTTTAATGTTTATAACTTTTACATGCTTATATCTTGTAAAAAACATTATTCTATACAAATGCGAATAAAAACTCATTAATTGATCTGAAGAATGTTATAATAAATTACTATGTAGTTAGTATATAAATATAGTAAGAAAAGCAACAATTTTATATCTCTTAACTAGGAGGATTGTAGTTCAATGGGACTACCATGGTATCGTGTACATACAGTTGTATTAAATGATCCTGGACGTTTAATATCTGTTCATTTAATGCATACAGCTTTAGTAGCAGGATGGGCTGGTTCTATGGCCCTTTATGAGTTAGCTGTTTTTGATCCATCTGATCCAGTTTTAAATCCAATGTGGAGACAGGGTATGTTCGTTATGCCTTTTATGGCAAGACTTGGAGTAACCGATTCATGGGGTGGATGGAGTATAACAGGAGAAAGTGTTTCTAATCCAGGATTATGGAGTTTTGAAGGTGTTGCTATAACCCATATAGTTTTATCAGGTATGTTATTTTTAGCATCTATATGGCATTGGGTTTACTGGGATTTAGAATTATTCAGAGATCCAAGAACAGGTGAACCTGCACTAGATTTACCCAAAATATTCGGGATTCATTTACTACTATCGAGTTTACTATGCTTTGGTTTTGGTGCATTTCATACAACAGGATTATTTGGACCAGGAATATGGATCTCAGATGGATATGGTATAACAGGTAAAGTACAACCTGTTGCACCAGCCTGGGGTCCAGATGGCTTTAACCCATTCAATCCTGGTGGAATAGCATCACATCATATAGCAGCAGGAACTGTAGGAATACTAGCCGGCTTATTCCATCTTACTGTAAGACCTCCACAACGCTTATATAGAGCATTAAGAATGGGAAATATAGAAACTGTACTATCAAGTAGTATATCTGCTGTCTTTTTTAGTGCTTTCGTAACCTGCGGAACTATGTGGTATGGTTCAGCAACAACGCCTATCGAACTGTTTGGACCAACAAGATATCAATGGGATAGTGGGTATTTTCAACAAGAAATTGAAAGAAGAGTAGAAAATTCACTAAATGAAGGAGCTACACCTGAAGAAGCATGGTCTAAAATACCAGACAAATTAGCATTTTATGATTATATAGGCAACAATCCTGCAAAGGGTGGCTTATTCAGAGCAGGGCCTATGGATAAAGGAGATGGTATAGCAGAAGCATGGTTAGGACATCCTATATTTCAAGATAAAGAAGGAAGAGAATTAACCGTTAGAAGAATGCCTGCATTTTTTGAAACTTTTCCAGTAATACTTGTTGATAAAGATGGTATTATAAGAGCAGATATACCATTTAGAAGAGCTGAATCAAAATATAGTATTGAACAAGTAGGCGTGACAGTAAGTTTTTACGGCGGCAAACTTAATGGAAAAGTATTTACCGATGCTCCTAGCGTCAAAAAATATGCACGTAAAGCTCAATTAGGAGAAGTCTTTGAATTTGATCGTACTACTTTAGAATCAGATGGCGTATTTAGAAGTAGTCCTAGAGGATGGTTCACTTTTGGACATGCAAACTTTGCACTTATTTTCTTCTTTGGCCACTTATGGCATGGATCAAGAACTATATTCAGAGATGTATTTGCAGGTATTGGTGCAGAAGTAACAGAACAAGTAGAATTTGGTGCATTCCAAAAATTAGGTGATAGAAGCAGTAAAAAACAAGGCGCTGTATAATATCAATATAATTATATATCTATATAAGGAAGTAAATATGGAAGCTCTAGTATATGTTTTTCTATTAGTAGGAACATTAATGGTTATTTTCTTTGCTATATTCTTTAGAGATCCTCCAAGAATAGCAAAATAAATACAAATTGAATCCCAAGAAGACTGAATTACATCTATTCTTAACTCAAATAGATTTTATTTCAGTCTATCTATTAAATTTAAGTAGCTATAAATCTAGAATAGTTTAAATAATTTATAGTATTTACTCTTCATGCTCTTCAAAAGGATCTCGAAGCTCCTTAGATACAGGACCAAAAGAAATATATATAGAATACATTGTTATTCCTAATAACAAACTAGAAATAAAAATGCTAAGAACTGTTGCAGTTTCCATAACAAAATATAGATTCAAGTAATTAATTTTTATAATTATAGTATTAATATTATAATTATAAAGATAAAAATTATACAATATACAAATTAGATTAAAACATTATGGCATTAAGAACAAGATTAGGAGAAATATTAAGACCTTTAAATTCTGAATATGGCAAAGTGGCTCCAGGTTGGGGTACTACTCCAATTATGGGAATATTTATGCTCTTATTCTTTTTATTTTTATTAATAATCTTACAGATATATAACTCATCTTTAATTTTAGAAAATGTAGATGTAGACTGGGCAGCTCTAGGAAGCTAAATAACACTATCTTAGAGCACAAAATGAATAATTTCAGATAAAAGCAACTGCTTTTATCTAAAAATTATATGATCTCATATTCACTAAGACTCAACTAATAACAATTCACTTTCAGAAAAGTTATTACTATTAACTCCACTATAAGTTTCTCTAATAAAACGTACAAGAACTGCATATTTAATATCTTTCTCAATTTTAACAACAGTTCCAACGTCTTGATACCAATAAGATTCTTTACGTAAAATTTTAACAACTGATCCTTTTTTTATCATAAACAATAATTATAAATAATTCAATATGTACTTATATTATTATACAATCAAATTAAATGCAAACAATTAACTTATATAAACAATAAAAAAGATTTTCACATAATATAGTTGCCTAAAAAATATTGAAGATGTTAAATTCATTTAAATATAATTAACATAAGAGGCTTAAAACAATGAAATTATCTTGGAAAACTTTACTATTATTATCTTTACCAATAATAGTAATTGGATTCTTTTTGTGGCAAGGATTTTTGGCTCCCACAACAAATGAATTAAATACAAATATAGCACGTTCCCGAATGACATATGGGCGTTTTTTAGAATATTTAGATATGGGTTGGATCAAAAAAGTTGATTTATACGATAACGGACATACTGCAATAGTAGAAGCAATTGGTCCTGAATTAGGTAATAGAATTCAAAAGATTAGAGTTGAACTACCAGCAACGGCTCCAGAATTAATCACAAAATTGAAAAAGGCCTATATAGACTTAGATGCACATCCAACAAAAAATACTAGTGCTATCTGGAATTTAATAGGAAATTTATTATTCCCTATTTTACTAATCCTAGGTTTAGCATTTTTATTCCGCCGTTCCAATAATTCTTCTGGCGGACCAGGACAAGCAATGTCATTTAGCAAATCCAAGGCTTTATTTCAAATGGAAGCTAAAACTGGTATAGCTTTTAAAGACGTTGCAGGAATCGATGAAGCCAAAGAAGAATTTGAAGAAGTAGTTACATTCTTAAAGAAACCAGAAAAATTTACTGCTGTAGGAGCTAAAATACCTAAAGGTGTTTTATTGATAGGCCCTCCTGGTACAGGAAAAACATTGTTAGCTAAGGCAATAGCTGGAGAAGCCAATGTACCTTTTTTCAGTATCTCCGGATCTGAATTTGTTGAAATGTTTGTAGGCGTAGGAGCTTCACGTGTCAGAGACTTATTTAAAAAAGCAAAAGAAAATGCTCCATGCATAGTGTTTATAGATGAAATAGATGCTGTTGGTAGACAAAGAGGAACAGGTATTGGTGGCGGCAATGATGAAAGAGAACAAACATTAAATCAATTACTAACTGAAATGGATGGCTTTGAAGGCAACACAGGAGTTATAGTAATTGCGGCAACAAACCGAGCTGATATACTTGATTCTGCCTTATTAAGACCAGGTCGCTTTGATCGCCAAGTAGCTGTAGAAATACCAGATTTTAAAGGTAGACTGGATATATTAAAAGTACATGCAAAAAATAAAAAGATGGAAAACAGTATATCACTATCAATAATAGCAAGAAGAACCCCTGGGTTTTCGGGAGCAGATTTAGCAAACTTATTAAATGAAGCTGCGATATTAACAGCTCGACGAAGAAAAAAGTATATTACTCTGAATGAAATAGATGCTTCTATAGATCGTATAGTAGCAGGAATGGAAGGAACAGCATTAATTGATAGCAAAAGCAAACGCTTAATTGCATACCATGAAGTTGGACATGCAATAGTTGGAACACTTCTTAAAGATCATGATCCAGTACAAAAAGTAACTTTAATTCCTCGTGGTCAAGCTAAAGGATTAACCTGGTTTACACCCGGAGAAGATCAAAATTTAATATCGAGATCTCAAATTATATCACGTATTATGGGAGCTTTAGGTGGTCGAGCTGCTGAAGAGGTAGTATTTGGAGATACAGAAGTTACTACCGGAGCTAGTAACGACTTACAACAAGTTACATCTATGGCTCGTCAAATGGTTACACGCTTTGGCATGTCAAACATAGGTCCATTATGCTTAGAAAGTGAAGAAGCAAATCCATTTTTAGGTAGAAGTATGGGAAGTGGATCAGAATATTCTGATGAGATTGCAATAAAAATTGATAAACAAATTTACAATATAGTAGAAGAATGCTATCAAGCAACAATCAAGATTATCCAAGATAATAGAATTGTTATTGATAGATTAGTAGATTTACTAATTGAAAAAGAAACAATTGATGGAGAAGAGTTTCAAGAAATTATAAACGAATATACACCTGTACCGGAAAAAGGAGTATATATAAAATAATATAGAATATTAGTCCAACGAGATTGACGGGACTCGAACCCGCAACTTCCGCCGTGACAGGGCGGTGCTCTAACCAATTGAACTACAATCCCAGCCTATACCAGATATCATCTCATATTTATTAAACCGTTGTCAAACTATATAAAATACAAACAAAATATTAAGCAAAAAAAGGAGAGGAAGGGATTCGAACCCTCGGTATGATTTAAACATACAACAGATTAGCAATCTGGCGCTTTCAACCACTCAGCCACCTCTCCATTAATACTTTATAAATGTAATGGCTCAGGCGGGACTTGAACCTGCGACCTTGGGCTTATGAGTCCCTTGCTCTAACCAACTGAGCTACTGAGCCTTTATAACCTCTGTAAAGTATAACATAAAAATAAAAACAAATACATATACATATAATTTAAGCTACCAACTTCGAACCTATACCACTTGATGTTAAAATTTCCAATAATAAAGCATGTTTTATATTACCATTAATAATATGAGCTGAAATAACATTTTTTTTCAAAGCTTTAATACAACAGTCGACCTTGGGTATCATACCACCTACGATTATTTGCTGATTTTTTAGATGCTCTAACTGTTTTATATTTAAATGCTTTATTAAAGTCGAAGTATTATTAACATTTGACATAATACCAGGCGTATCTGTTAATAAAATAAGCTTATCTGCATTTAAGTACTCAGCAATAGAACCAGCTACAGAATCAGCATTAATATTATAAGTTTGCCCATTTTCATCTGAAGCGACACTAGCAATAACAGGAATATACCCGTGAGAAAGTAGAAAAAGGATAATATCAAGATTGATTTGTTGGACTCGACCTGTATAATTATTTGGCTGATCAGCAAACAAACCAGATGCAGTAATTAAATTCGCATCTTTACCAGACAAACCAACTGCTCTATTAGACGAACGATTAAATAAAGCAATCAAATCTTTGTTAACTTTACCTACCAGAACCATCTCTACTAACTCCATAGTTTTTTTATCCGTAACACGAACACCGTTACAAAACTTAGGTTCTATATTCATTTGCTTTAACCAATAATTAATTATTGGCCCACCGCCATGCACAACAACAACTTTAATACCTATATGATATAAAAATAAAATATCTTCTATAATTTTAGATTTTAAATCAGGGTCTTTCATAGCAGAACCACCATATTTAATAACTATAGTAGATCCATAAAAACGCTGTATAAAAGGCAACATATCACTTAATACTTGTACATACTGAAAATTATTTAACATTTCTTCCCCTATTAATTAAATCTAAAATAAAAATATTGCCAAAATAAATTTACAAAAACAATACTATTAACTTATTTTAGTTCTTAGTTAAAACAATATATAAACATAAAAATATTAACATATGACAAAATTTTGGAACAATATAAGTAAATTTCCGAGGTTTTTATTCTCAGTAATTGCAGGATTTTTCTTGACAACTTTTTACACAATTTTTGAGCTATTAAAAGAGAAAAATAAACGACTGATAACAAGTATTATAATTATAATATTTACCTGTATCATGGGGCTTATTTTAAGGCAGATGCTAGGTATAAAATAAAAAAATCGCATATAAGATTTTCAAAATCTATAATAAAAAATTCGACATATATAATATTATATATACAATTAAAAGAAAAATAGATACTAATAAACAAGAAATCTTCCAATTTAGACTTGATTAAATCAACAAATACTAATATTACAAATTAAGAAATATTTGCTTGCCAAATAACAATATTATATTAACCTTCAATCATACTCTATTAAGGTTTATTTATAATTGATAAAATACTTTAAAAAAATCCATGAATATAAATTGTGATTCTCATTTCAAAGAAGTTACAGGTGCTTTTGCTCTTATAGATAGTTTGATCATGAATAATGTCAAGTATGTTTTCGGTTATCCTGGTGGTGCTATTTTACCAATTTATGATGAATTGTATAAATGGGAAATTAAGGGTTTAATTACACATATACTATGTCGTCATGAACAAGGTGCATCTCATGCTGCTGATGGTTATGCTAGAGCTACGGGAAAAGTTGGTGTTTGTTTTGCGACATCTGGTCCAGGAGCTACCAATCTTGTGTCTGGTATTGCTACCGCACAATTAGATTCTATCCCTTTAGTATTGATAACGGGTCAAGTAGCAAGGCCTTTCATAGGTACAGATGCTTTCCAAGAGGTTGATATTTTTGGTATTACCTTGCCTATAGTTAAACATTCTTACGTGGTTAGAGACCCTCGTGATATGTCAAGAATAGTTTCTGAAGCTTTTTATATTGCTCAACATGGACGACCTGGACCTGTTTTAATTGATGTTCCCAAAGATGTTGGCTTGGAGAAATTTCTTTACAAACCTATTGACCCAGGTAATGTTAAATTATTAGGTTGCCGTCCAATTAGGCAACCTAAGGATAGTCAGATCGTTAAAATTTTGAATCTTTTATATGAATCTAGTCAACCTCTACTTTATATTGGAGGCGGTTCTATTATTTCTGGTGCTCATCAGGTGATTAAGGAATTATCTTATCGTTTTCAGATACCTATATGTACTACATTGATGGGTAAAGGCATTATAGACGAAAATGATAGTTTATGTTTAGGTATGTTAGGTATGCATGGTACAGCTTATGCTAATTTTGCAGTTAGTGAGTGTGATTTATTAATTGCTCTTGGAGCTAGGTTTGATGATCGAGTTACTGGTAAGTTGGATGAATTTGCATGTAATGCTAAAGTTATACATATTGACATTGATCCTGCTGAAATAAGCAAAAATCGTGTTCCTCAAGTTGCTGTTTTAGGAGATGTTAAAGATGTTATAAGTCGTGTTTTAGACTATCTTGATAATAAGTCAGAGTTAATGTTTAATTCTCAACAAACTTGCTCTTGGAAAAATAGAATAGCTATGTGGAAAAATCATTATCCTTTACTAATTCCTAAACATATTGGTAGCTTATCTCCTCAAGAAGTTATTTTTTCTCTATCTCGTATTCAACCAAATGCTTATTTTACTACTGATGTTGGTCAGCATCAAATGTGGGCAGCTCAGTTTGTCAATGTATTGCCGAGGCATTGGATGTCTAGCTCTGGTCTAGGAACTATGGGTTATGGATTACCTGCTGCTATTGGTGTTCAGGTAGCTTATCCATCTGATAGTGTTATATGTATTAGTGGAGATGCGAGTTTTCAGATGAATTGTCAGGAGCTTGCTACAATTGCTCAGTATGATTTGCCTATCAAAATTATCATTATAAATAATAAATGGCAAGGTATGGTTAGGCAGTGGCAACAGGCTTTTTATGGGGAGAGATACTCTCATTCTAATATGGAAAAAGGTGCTCCTGATTTTGTTCTATTAGCTCAGTCTTTTGGTATTCTAGGTTTACATTTGGAACACAGGCATGAAATGAATAAAATTTTGCATCGTTTTATAAATCATAATGGTCCATGTGTATTAAATTGTAAAGTTGAAGAAGAAGAGAATTGCTACCCTATGGTAGCACCTGGTAAAAGTAATTCACAAATGATAGGCATATCTAAGTTAGTAAAAAATAAAAATATACCGTTAACTAAAATAAAAGTTGATAGCCTTTAATGGGAATTGAACCCATAACTTTTTCCTTACCAAGGAAATACTCTACCTTTGAGTTATAAAGGCTTGTTTGATTCTAGTATTTTGCTAATTTTTTTATTGGGCCGGGTTGGATTTGAACCAACGTAGGTAAAACCAGCGGATTTACAGTCCGCCCCCATTAACCACTCGGGCACCGACCCATATAAATGATAAAGTTTTGCTAATTAATATAGTAATTCAAATTTCTTTGGATACAACTGGACTCGAACCAGTGACTTTCACGATGTCAACGTGATACTCTAACCAACTGAGCTATGCATCCTAGCATTATGCATATATATTATCATATTTTTAGTTGGTACCAATAAAGAAAAGATTTCAATTAAATTTTGTTTTTAATCTCGTGGCTTTACCTGATCTTGATCTTAAATAGTATAATTTGGCTTGTCTTACTTTCGCTTTTCTAATTATCTTAATATTTTGTATTAAAGGAGAATGTATGAGATAAACTCTTTCAACGCCTATATTTTGTAATGTTTTTCTTACAGTAATTGTTGTACTAAGTTGTGATTTATTTTTTGATATTATTACTCCTTCTACAGTTTGAATTCTCTGTTTATTACCTTCTTGTATAAGAATACACATGTTTATAGTATCTCCTATATCAATAATAGGTATTGTATTTTTTTTAAACTTTTGTTCTACTAAATTGATAAAAAAATCTTTTTTATAAGGTTTTAGATGCATCTTTATTGTTTATTTTCTTTTTTTCTTATATAAATGTTCGATATATGTATAAATAATATAGTACCATATTGTAATATACAGATTTGTTATTTTTATGTATTTTTATCAAAAATTTCAGTTTAGTTCTAGTGACTATTACTTTTTTAGTTTTCAATTCAGTGGCATACTAATATTTTCTTTTTTTTCATATAAAATTATATCTAATGATTGTCTTTACTTCTATAGAATAGATAATTATAATATCTTAATGTCTTCTAAGCTTTTCACAAAAGTATTAATTTTTATTATCATGTTAAATAATTTAAATATACTTCTTGAGGTAAAAATTAATAATTTTAGAGCTTTAAGTTTATATTATTGGTTAGGTTTTTCTATTGTGCATATAAGATTTTATTACTATGTGTTAAGTAATTCTATGTTTTCTGCTTATTCTTTATTTAATACAAAATCTATAAGTCTAAATTTATTTAGACGTTATCTTATTTTGAATATTTATTAGGTAATTTCCTAATTTATCTATTATTTAGTTTGTGAAAGTTATTTTATTATGCAGAATATTATTATAGATCCTGTGCTTCCTCATAATTATATTGCTGAAGAAATTTTACTGGGCACTATATTAATTAATCCAACAATCTTCCCGCAACTTATGCCTTTTTTGAAATCAGATTCTTTTTTTGTCGAATCTCATCAGTTGATCTATAATAGCTTAGTTAAGCTTCATAAAGACAAAAAAATAGATATTTTGCAACTATTTTATTTTTTGAATGATTCAAAAATACTAAGTAATGTAGGTGGAGTTTTTAAAATCATTGAATTAATGAGACAAAGCCATATTTTTATGCCATCTATTAACCTATATGTATATGTACAAGAATTGATGATTTTAATCAATAATAGTTATATGAGACGTTTGGTAATTCAGTATGGTTATAATGTTATTAAACTAGCGAAAATTAATGATTTGCATTGTCATCAAATATATAATAAGGTATCTGAATACTTAGAGTCTACGGTCCATAAAATACCTAAAGAGAATTTAATGACTTTTAAAGAGTTAATTGGTGATTTACTTGTAAAGTTGAAGTATCAAAATTGGGATTTAGTTCAGCCTACTATATATCAAAACATCATTTTATCTGGTTTTCAAAAATTAGATGAATTAATACAAGGTTTTCAAGGTGGTGATCTAATTGTAATTGCTGGACGTCCCTCAGTCGGTAAAACTTCTTTTGTCATTAATTTAGCATTTAATATTTTATCTTCTATTTCATTAGGTTTATGTTTTTTTAGCCTCGAAATGTCAAAAGTACAAATAGTGAGTAAATTTATTGCCATTGCATCTGGAGTTTCTGCTCAAAATATTTCTTTTAGTAAACTTACAATTAATGAATGGTATATTTTAAATCAAATTTGTCGTAAGTTAATAAAATATAAAATTTATATTAATGATACGCCAAATATGTCGATTGATTATATTGAGTATACAGCTAAATTACTTTATCAAGAAACGGATACTATTCAATTAGTTATTATTGATTATTTGCAGTTAGTACAAGTAGAAAGTTTTAATAAGAGTCTTAGAACGCAAGAATTAGGGTATATAACAAGAAAATTAAAGTTATTAGCACAATATTTAAATATACCAGTAATTGTTTTATCTCAATTGAATAGAAGTATTGAGGTTAGACTTAATAAACAGCCCCTATTATCTGATCTTAGAGAAAGTGGATGTTTAGTAAATTATTATTCCTTGAATTTAGATATAATGAATAATTTGCATATACACAGTTTTTACAAATATAAAATGTCCATTAAAAACAGTATAATGAAATATTTTAATAAAAATCGTTTATGCAATGTATTGTCGTATGCTTTATATTTTAATTTTTCTTTACAGTATTCTTTCAGTATTTTTTTGTTGTATCGTTTATTTAGTTTAACGCATAATCATAAATTGTATTTAAAAAAAATATGGTTTAAGCTGAGTGTTTATTTGGAAAATACTATTTGTGTTCTAAATTATTCTTATAAATTATTTATATATACTTTGGAGTACATTTATATTCCATTTATTATTTATTTTGATTATTTTCCAGTTTTTGACCTTGAAGAGCCAAATTATACTCTGTTATTTCTTGGTAATTTTATTTTGCATAATTCAATTGAACAAGATGCAGATATTGTTATTATATTATCACAGGGTGATAACTATTTAAATTTGTCCAAGATTATAGATGTTTCATTATGTAAAAATCGCAATGGTGCAACTGGTTTATGTCAGCTGTTATTTACACCGCAAAATAATAAATTTTGCGATATTGATTCATAAGATTATATATATTTTTGAGATGGATTTATTTTTATTTTTCTTGCAATATATATAAAAAATATGTTATATTTTATAGAAATTTTATGGATAGCCGGGATAGCTCAGTTGGTAGAGCAGTGGACTGAAAATCCTCGTGTCACCAGTTCAAATCTGGTTCCTGGCATAAAACTAAAACTTAATCAAAACTGACAACAATAATTTATTATTGTTGTCAGTTTTGATTAAGTTTGTAACATTTCTATTTGTTCACCTAGTAATACAGTTACTTTACCTTCATCAGTTACATCTACAACAGCACTATCGCCAGCTTTAATTTTACCTGATAAAACTTCTTCTGCTAAGCTATCTTCTAGCAACCTCATGACTGCTCTACGTAGTGGCCTTGCTCCATAGCTAGGATTATATCCTTCATCTACTAATCGATTTTTAAATCTTTCAGTTACTTCTAGTTCTATTTTTTGTTGTCTTATACGTTCGAATACTTCTTTTAGCATTATTTCTGCTATCTCACGTACTTCGTCTTTAGTTAATTGTCTGAATACTATGATTTCATCTAATCTGTTTAAAAATTCAGGGCGGAAATATTGTTTTAATTCTTCATTAACTAATGATCTAATACGATTATATTGTGATTCTGTTTGTGATTCTTCTAGTTCAAATCCTAAGCTTCCCCCTCCTTTCTCTATAACTTTTGATCCTATATTAGATGTCATGATTAATAAAGTATTCTTAAAATCTATTGTTCTACCTTTGGCATCAGTTAGTCTACCATCTTCTAAAATTTGTAATAAAAGATTAAAAATATCTGGATGAGCTTTCTCAATTTCATCAAATAAAATAACGGTATAAGGACGCTTTCTAACAGCTTCTGTTAAGTATCCACCTTCGCTGTAACCTACATAACCAGGTGGTGAACCAATTAGCTTAGAAACAGTATGTCTCTCCATATATTCAGACATATCTAATCTGACCATTGCTTCTTGTGAACCAAAAAAATAAGATGCTAGTGCTTTAGTTAATTCTGTCTTCCCAACTCCTGTAGGCCCAGAAAATATAAAGCTTGCAATAGGTCGGTTGGGATTCTTTAATCCAACTCTTGCTCTTCGAATTGCTCGAGAAACAGCTACTACCGCTTCATCTTGCCCAATAATGCGACTATGTAAAGTTTCTTCCATATGCATTAATTTTTCTGATTCACTTTTTGTCAATTTGGTTACTGGTATACCTGTCCAAAATGCAACTATTTCTGCGATATCATCTTCTGTTACTACAGGATCTTCGATTTGTAAATTAGGTTCATTTTTCTTACTTTGCGCAATAGCTGCAATTTGAGCTTTAATTTCCATTTCTCTTGTTCTATATTGTTCTGCTTTTTCATATTTTTGTGCTCTGATTGCTTCATCTTTTGTTTTTAATACATTTCTCAGCTCTTTATCTAATTCCCTAGCAGCAGGAGGTAGTTGAGAGTTTAATAGTCTAACTCTTGAGCCAGCTTCATCAATTAAATCAATAGCTTTGTCAGGTAAAAAACGGTCGGAAATATATTGATTAGCATATTTAGCAGCAGCAGCTAAAGCAGCATCAGACATTTTTAGCTGGTGGTGTTTTTCATATCTATCTCTTAAACCAAATAAAATCTCGATAGTTTCTTCTACACTTGGTTCTCCAACTAGTACAGGTTGAAATCTTCTTTCTAGTGCTGCATCTTTTTCTATATGCTTACGATATTCTTCTAGTGTGGTTGCTCCTATGCATTGTAATTCTCCTCTAGCCAATGCTGGTTTCAATAAATTTGCTGCATCTATAGCCCCTTCAGCTGCACCAGCTCCAATTAAAGTATGTACTTCATCGATGACTAGTATAATATTATTAGCTGATTTGATTTCATCCATAATTCTTTTAAGTCTCTCTTCAAATTCTCCTCTATATTTTGTACCAGCAACTAAGAGACCGACATCTAATGTTACAACTAATTTATCTTCTAGTATAGAAGGTATATCTTTATTTGCAATTCTTTGTGCTAAACCTTCTGCTATAGCTGTTTTCCCGACTCCTGGTTCTCCAATTAGTACAGGATTATTTTTTGTTCTTCTTCCTAATATTTGTATTACTCGTTCAATTTCTTTTTGTCTCCCAACTACAGGATCCAAGATGCCTTCTATTGCTAACTCTGTTAGATTGGATCCAAATTCTTCGAGTGTAGGCGTTTTACTTCTCGTTTGTGTATTATTGTTTCCGTTTGTATTGGCTTCTGTATTATCACCTAGCATTTGAATGACTTCTGTTCTAATAGATGCTACATTAACGGCTAGATTTTCTAATACTCTTGCAGCCACACCTTCACCTTCACGTACTAAGCCCATGAGTAAATGTTCTGTACCTATATAATTATGTCCTAATTGTCTAGCTTCTTCTAGAGAAAGTTCTAGAACTCTTTTAGCTCTTGGAGTGAAAGGTATTTCAACTGCTACAAATCCAGATCCTCTACCAATAATTTTTTCCACTTCTATGCGTGCATCTTTCAAATTTACATTCATAGATTTTAATACTTGTGCAGCAATTCCCGTGCCTTCACCTATTAAACCTAATAAGATTTGTTCTGTGCCAACAAAATTATGACCTAGACGTCTTGCTTCTTCTTGAGCTAGCATAATAACTTTTATTGCCTTTTCTGTAAAGCGTTCAAACATTTAATTAAAGCAAATGAATTTATATATTACCTTTGATACTAAATAATAATAACACACTTGAAAATATAACTTAATACCTGTATAGAAAAGTTTTTGAGATATGTTATAAATTTTTATTTAGTATTTAAGCATCATTTATTATATATCATTATATGATTTACGACTAGATTGGTTGGATAGAAATTTGTTATCATTTATAATAGTTACTAAATTGATATATTAGGTCAATATTTAGCTTATGTAATTTTTTATATATTTTTTTTAATAAGGAAAATCATTATGGCTGTTATTCAGTTTATTCAAGGAATTAATGAAACAGTTGTTGCTGATGTTTCTTTAACACGTTCTAGAGATGGGAGTAAAGGTACAGCAACATTTAGATTTAATAATCCTGATATCTTAAGGTCTGGTATGGAAAGTAAAGGTGATATTACAGGTATGTATTTAAAAGATGATGAAGGTGAACTTGTGACTAGGGATGTTAGTGCTAAATTTATTAATGGTAAACCACAAGCTATAGAAGCTATATATATAATAAAAAGTCCACAAGAATGGGATCGCTTTATGCGTTTTATGGAAAAATATGCTAATAAAAATAAGCTTTCTTTTACTAAAGCTAAGTAAGAACTAATTTGAATTTTCTGAAATGATATATAGGTAATATTAAATTATTAATGTTTATTACATTCAATATTTTTATATATGAAATTTTCTTTAAGATGGCTTCAAGAAATTGTAGATTTAAATGGTATAAACTTTAATGTGTTAGCGGAAAAATTAAATATAGCAGGTTTTGAAATAGAAAATATTGTTCGTGATTCATCTGCTAATGATATAATATTTGATTTAACTACAACTGCTAATAGACAAGATGTCTTAAGTGTAGTAGGTTTAGCTAGAGAAATTAGCTGTCTGTGTAATAGACCTTTAAGGTATAAATTATATAAAGATTCTATGAGCACCGATATTAATGGTTTTAATTTGTCAGAAAAGGTATCTTTATTAGATTTTTCTCTAGTTCATATTAATTATTTAAATAATACTATGTCTCCTTCATGGCTGCAATACTATTTAAACAGCCAAAATATTAAACCATTAAATTTGTTGATCGATATTTCTGAATATATATGTTTAAAGTGGGGACAGTGTATACACGTATTTGATAAAAAAAAAATTACGACTTTACAATTGAATTATTCTTTGTTTAGTTTACAAAAAACGGATAATAATTTATTTAGTAAATCAAATGTTGAATTAGAGGTTTTAAAATATAATGATTTGATATTATCTGTTATAGGTTTTTATATAAATCCTGATATTTGTTGTGATTTTTTAACAAATTCTATAGTTATTTTTGCTCAAGTATGTAATAAAAAATATATCAAAGATAAGCAAAAATTATTAAATATTAGTACAGATTTATCAAAGAAGTCTTTGAATCAGGGCTTGAGATCTGATTTTGTGAATGCACTATACGAAGCAATTCAGTTAGTTGGATCATTTGCATATGGTACATTAGGTAAATTTTATGGCTATCATAATTTATGTTATTTGCCAGAAATTATAGTTTTGGAAAAAAGTAAAATCAATAATATATTAGGATCTGTTAGAACAAATTTGTATGTTTATCTAACTGTGCAAGAGATTATTCAGTTATTAGAAAGTTCCAATTTTGTTGTAGCTTATGATCAGTTGAAAGGTATATTCAAAATACAAGTACCTATTACTAGGCAAAATGATATTAAAAGACCTATTGATATAATTGAAGAGATAGGACGTATTTATGGTTTTGATAAATTTGTTAGCAAGTTGCCCATTATTATTAATGGTAATACATTTATTAATCGTAGTTTTATAAATAAAATATTTCAAGTTCGTTATTTATTGCGTTATTTGGGTTTACATGAAGTTCATAATTATTCTTTTTATGGTAGTTGTGTTCCTCATAATCATAATAAAACACAAGTTAAAGTTTTTAATCCTTTAGTTCAAGATCAATCTTTTTTGAGAAGTAGTTTAATAGATCATTTAATTATAAATCAACAAAGTAATCTTAAACAAGGTAATAAAAATATTGAAATTTTTGAAATAGGAAAAATATTTAAGTTAAATCTATCAAGTGAAAAGTGTAATCATACTTTAAGTTCATTTGAATTTTTATGTCTTTCTGGTTTAATTACAAACTCTACTTTTTTACGAAGATCATGGTCCCATAAACCAGAATCACTTAGTTGGTTCCATGCTAAAGGTATATTAGAAGAGTTTTTGGATCGATTACAAGTTGTAGCGTTATGGAAAAAAATAAATGGTTTAAATGAAGATTCTATATTTTGCAATTTGATGAAATGGTTAAAGGTTGACCGTACAGCAATTATTTATAATATAAATCATCAAGAAATGGGTCTATTTAGTCAATTACGTGATTGTTATGGAATATCTACTTATATATTTGAATTTGATTTAATAAAATTAATAAATTCTGTTAAATCTTTAAATCATGTTGATTCTCTTATTTTGCCTTATTCTTGTTATCCTAGTTTAACTAGAGATATATCTTTGACTTTAGATAGTTTTCACACTATACATTCGGTTAAACGTCAAATACATGATTATAATAATTCTTTAGTTGAATCAGTAGAAGTATTTAATCATTATAAAAGTAAGTCTAGCAACTGTTATAATGTTGGTTTAAGAATTATTTATAGAGCTTTTAATAGAACTTTAAATTATGATGATATAAATCGTATTGATAAAGACATAGAAGATTTATTAAAGAAGTATAGATTGCATTAATCTATATATTTTATTGGAGTGATATATGAAGTAAAGCATAAGCCGGATTTTGTTCTTAATAGTTTTAAGATTTATTTGTTTTTTACAAAACTTAAATGTATTAAGGGTAGTTATTAATCTTTGTTTTATATTTACATATAAACTTCTTTGCAGTAATGAATATAAACCATAAAATACAATTACTTATTTGATGATAGATATAATAAATGTAAAGTTTATTACTTTGCTCTTAGATGGGGTTTGCCTAGCAAGTATTGTCATTTATACTTCTGGTACGCTTTTACTGCACCTTTGCACCCTTACCTTTATATGTATTACAATAAATTAGGCGGTTTTTTTCTGTGGCACTTTCCTTATAGTCGCCTATACTGTTGTTTATACAGCTATACTTTATACTAATTAGAGCCCGGACTTTCCTCAAATTTGTGTTAAAATTTGCAACTACCTATGTTTACTTATGTATATTTATATGATACATGGTTTGTATGAAAAGTACAATTATATCTAAGTTACATCATTTGTAATAACCAAAACAAAAATGAACAAAATGAGTTTAACAGGTTTTTCAGAAAAAGATTTCGGAGCTATATTAACTCAATATAAATATAATTTGCATTCAGGTGATATTATAGCTGGAACTATTTTTCATCAAGAATCACAAGGTTTTTTAGTAGATGTCGGAGTAAATATAGCGGGTTATTTACCAGTAGATGAAATTTTATTAGGCTTTAGTAATAATTTGTATGATTTTAGATATTTGGTTAATAATACAAGAGAATTTTTTATTTTGGCTTATAATAAGGATAGACAGCAGTTATTATTATCTATTAAAAGATTAGATTATATACGCGCTTGGAAGCGTATTAAACAGCTTGAATCAGAAAATATAATTTTAAATGTTCCTATGTATAGTTTGAATAAAGGAGGAATTGTAACTGTTTTAGAAGGTTTACACAGCTTTATACCTAGATCTCATTTGATTACATTTACTAATTATGAATTCATGTTACAATATTGTTTGCCATGTAAGCTTTTATTAGCTGATGAAAAAAATAATAAGATTATATTAAGTCATAAACTAGCTTTACTTGATCTTTATTCTGATTTATTGAAAGTGGGTACATTAGTTTATGGTCAAATTACCCAAATTAAGCAATATGGTATTTTTATTACTATTTATGGTATACCTGCATTACTGCATATATCAGAAATAGGTTATGAGTATATCAAAAATGTACATCATAAATTTCAGATTGGAAATAAAATTAAAGTTAAAATTATTCATGTTGATATGAAACAAGCTAGATTATCTGTCTCTAGACGAGAACTTATTTAACCTCCTCCAACAATTGTAATGATTTCTATTTTATCTTGTGACTTAAAGAAAGTTGTATCAAATTCTGTAAAATGAATAATACAATTATTGTGTTCTACAACAATTGAATTTAATTCAAATTCTAGATAGAGTAATAATTCTTTAAGAGACATATGTCTATAGTAGTTAAATGCTTGTCCATTGATAAAAATCGTGTTGTATACTGGATTCATTTGAGATATTTGGTTAAAATTAAATTTGTAAAAAATGTAGACTTATTACTTAAAAAGTATTATACTGCATTATTATCTTTGTATAAAATTTTGGCGGGTGTAGCCAAGAGGTTAAGGCAGTGGATTGTGGCTCCACTATTCGCGGGTTCGAATCCCGTCATTCGCCCTCTAGTTTACTTAAGCTATTTAATAAAGTTAATTTAGCTAGCTCTGTACGGTTTCTTGTTTTTGTTTTATTTAATAAGCGACTTACATATTTTTCTATATTTCTTACACTTGAGTTAAGTTGACTAGCGATTTCTTTATTTGTATATCCTCTTGCTACTAATAAAAGAACTTTATATTCTTTGTTTGTGAAAGATTTAAAAATGGAATTGTTCTTTTTATGTTCGGTTTTTGGGATATTATTTCTAATATTGTGTTTCCAAAATTCAAGTTGTTTAAATATATTATTTATTATAGATATTAATTCTTCTGGATAAAATGGTTTAGTAAGGTATGCATTGCAACCTGAATTATATCCTAAAATACGATCTTGTGTCATACCTTTAGCAGTCAAAAAAATTACAGGAATTCTATGCCAATTTTTTTGAGAGCGTATTTTTTTTATTAGTTCATAACCATCTATATGTGGCATCATGATATCGGTAATAATTAAATCAGGTTGGATAACTTCTAAGTTTTGTAGTGCATTATATCCATATGTAGTAATGTGTACTATAAAACCTTCAGAGATCAGATAAGAGGCTATTACATTTAATAAATTTATATCATCATCTATAAGAAGTATTGTTTTTTTCATGATCAAGCTAGATTAAAATAAATATATATTAAAAACGGATTTTTTCTATAAGATCCTGGATCCTAATAAAATTATAAGTAATCATGAATAATAAATGGATGCAATTATTCTTTGAATCAGAAGTTCCTTTTTATGTTTATAAATTGTATAAAGCAGAAGCTTTAATATTTAAATATAGGACAAATCATAAGCCCCTGCTAATAGTTTTTTATGGTACGGTGTATATTATGAAAATATTCCCAAATGGTGAGTCGCTTTTTTTAGCTATATTAACTAATAATAGTATAATTGATATTAATTTTAATTTGTCTGATTCTGATTATAGTTATTATCAAGTAGTTGCTTTAGAAAATACTTACTTTATTAAATTTTCTTGGTTGGATTATGTTACTCATTTTAAATATTTATCGACTTCAGTTAAATTGCTCGATTTATTTCGTGATACTTTAAGACAATATGAAAATTCATCGTATATTTTAGTACATAAGTCAATTCGATATAGAGTAATTCAGTTGTTGCTATTGTTGTGTAAAGAATTTGGGATATTAAATAATAATTATATTATTATTCCTTTTGAGCTATCACAAAAAACGATTGGTTATATTACGGGAAGTAATCCAGTTACAGTCAATAAAGTTATCAATTTTTTAATAAGTAAACTTTTCATTAAGTATATTGTGAAGAAAAAAATTTTAATATGCTATTTTTCTTTTTTTAGTCATTTATGTGATAGTAAACTTACTTAATGTACAAAAAAGCAAATAATAAATGTTATAATTATATTGATTTAATAAGAAATTAAAGTAAATTGTAGTTTAAATGCACAATTTTTATATTTTACTAAAAAATTAATATGGGAAAGGTTTATGATTGGTTTGAAGAAAGGTTAGAAATTCAAGCTATTGCTGATGATATAACAAGTAAATATGTTCCACCTCATGTCAATATTTTTTATTGTATTGGCGGTATAGTATTTACATCCTTCTTGATTCAAGTTGCTAGTGGTTTTGCTATGACTTTTTATTATAGACCGACTGTAGCTGAAGCTTTTTCTTCTGTTGAATATATTATGACAGATGTTAATTTTGGTTGGTTAATAAGATCAATTCATAGATGGTCTGCTAGTATGATGGTACTTATGCTTATACTTCATATGTTTCGAGTGTATTTAACAGGTGGTTTTAAAAAGCCGCGTGAATTAACTTGGGTAACAGGTGTTATATTAGCTGTTCTAACAGTTTCTTTTGGTGTAACTGGTTATTCTTTGCCGTGGGACCAAATAGGATACTGGGCTGTTAAGATTGTAACAGGTGTTCCTGAAGCTATACCTATAGTAGGATCAAATATAGTAGAATTATTAAGAGGTGGAGTAAGTGTAGGGCAAGGTACACTGACAAGATTTTATAGTCTGCATACTTTTGTTTTACCTCTTTTAACGGCTGTATTTATGTTAATGCATTTTTTAATGATCCGTAAACAAGGAATTTCAGGTCCTTTGTAGTTGTATAATATTAATATTGTTATTTATAAACACGTTTATAATTTAGATTTAGTATTGAGGAAGTGTTGTATGTCAATTATAAAAAAACCCGATTTAACTGATCCCAAGTTACGTGCTAAATTAGCTAAAGGTATGGGGCATCATTATTATGGAGAGCCAGCTTGGCCGAATGATATTTTATACATGTTTCCTGTTGTTATTTTAGGTATATTAGCTTGTGATGTTGGATTATCAGTTTTAGAGCCTTCTGCAATAGGAGAGCCAGCTAATCCGTTTGCTACGCCTTTAGAAATATTGCCAGAATGGTACTTTTTTCCTACCTTTAATTTATTAAGAGTAATACCTAATAAGTTAATTGGTGTGCTTTCTATGGCATCTGTACCGGCTGGTTTAATTACTGTTCCATTTATTGAAAGTGTTAATAAATTTCAGAATCCTTTTAGACGTCCTGTAGCCACGACAGTATTTCTAATTGGAACTTTAGTTGCTGTTTGGTTGGGTATTGGTGCAACCATGCCGTTATCTAAAGCAATTACTCTGGGAATATTGTAATAAATATTCAAATGTATGAATCATAACAATAGTATTATGATTCATATATTATTATTTAATTGAAATTTTAGCTCCAGCTTCTTCAAGTTGTTTTTTTAATTCTTCAGAGTTTTCTTTTGTTGCATTTTCTTTTATAGTTTGAGGTGCTGATTCTACTAATGCTTTTGCTTCTTTTAAACCTAAGCCAGTTATGGATCTGACAACTTTTAATATGGCAATTTTTTTAGCTGCTGGTACTTCTTCTAATATAATATTAAATTCTGTTTTTTCTTCTGTTTCACTTGTAGTAGAATTGTCTGTTGTTGTAGGCATCATAATTGCTGGGCTTTGAGATGCAATAGAGGCATCAATATTAAATGTTTTTTCTATCTGTTTTATTAATTCAGCTGCTTCTAATAATGTTAATGATTTTAGATCACTGATAATATTATCGATTTTTGTATTCATATAAATAAGTGGTTCATTTTGCATGTAAATAAAGTAAACGTTTTAAATGCTTATTGTATCATAAATGGCTATCGCGTAAAAGATTAATGTCTAAAGCTATTGCAGGTCCCATTGTACTTGTAATATATACAGATTTCCAGTATCTACCTTTAGAGCCTTGGGGTCGGTTTTTATCTATAGATTTTTGTAAAGTAATTAAGTTGTTATATAAGTCTTTTGCACTAAAATTCAGTTTCCCAAATGGGATATGTAATATTCCACTACGATCGATTTTATACTCTAATTTACCAGCTTTGAATTCTTGTATGGTTTTTACTAAGTCATTAGTTACTGTGCCAGCTTTAGGGGATGGCATTAGTCCTTTAGGTCCTAATATTTTGCCGAGTTTTGCAACTGACATCATAATATCTGGGGTAGCTATAAGTTTATCAAAATCTGAACGACCTTTTTTAATTTCATCAATTAGATCTTCTCCTCCTATTATATCTGCAGCAGCTAATTCAGCTTGTTGAATTTTATTATGTGTAGTAATAACAGCTATACGATTTTTTTTGCCTGTTCCTTTAGGAAGTATAACTGCTGCTCTCAATTGCTGATCCGCATATTTAGGATCTAATTCTAGTGCGATATGTACTTCTGCTGTTTCTACAAACTTTACATTAGATAATTTTTTCATTAAATATAAAGCATCGATAGGTGCGTAAAGCTTATTTTTTTCTACTTGTTTTAATAGTGTGTTAAAGCGTCGCGAATGTTTTACCATAGTTCATTTTTATGCTTAATTTAATTAATATTAGTCGTTAATTTGTATACCCATATTTTTTGCTGTACCTTGTACAATTTTCATCGCTTTTTTGATATCTTGGGTATTTAAATCTTGTAATTTTGTTTTAGCTATTTCTTGTAATTGTGTTACAGAAATTGACCCAATTTTTTGAATATTTGGTTTTCCTGATCCACTTTGTATTTTAGCAGCTTTTTTTAGTAGTACAGAGGCTGGTGGTGTTTTTAAAATAAATGAGAAACTACGGTCTTCATATATTGAAATCTCAACAGGTATAACTAAGCCAATTTTATCTGTTGTTTTTGCATTATATTCTTTACAAAACATTACAATATTAGCTCCATATTGCCCTAATGCTGGGCCTACTGGCGGAGCAGGGGTAGCTTTGCCTGCATTTAAAGCTAGTTTAACAAGCCCTATAATTTTTTTAGCCATAAAATTTTGATTATCTTCCTATTAATTTTATTTGTCTATTATAGATCATCGGGGTTGTTAATGTAAAATTAATAAAGTTACTATACATTTTATGTTTGTTTTTTATAGTATTTAGTTTTAGATATAGTGTATATTTTGATTAGTTATATATGGTTATTCTATTACACGCCTTGAAGGACTTGAACCCTCGACATCAGATTTTGGAAACCTGCGTTCTACCAACTGAACTAAAGGCGTAATAACTAATAACATACATCAAAATATAGAAAAAGTAAAAAACGAAGTAAATGAAAAAGTTCGAAAATTTTACTGTTGAATATAAGTTGATTACATCATACTTATTTGTGTATATTATCAAATATATAGTATGAAATTATAAAATAATATTAATTGTATTGTTTGTTATTTACATATTTTATGTTTTATCCTCTATCTAATAGTTCCCTTTCAGCATCAGAGTATAAAAGATACGCTCGTCATTTAGTTTTAGATAACATTGGTAATAATGGACAAAAAAGATTAAAAGCAGCTAAAATTTTGTTTATTGGTGCCGGTGGATTAGCTGCATCTAGTATCATTTATTTAGCCGCTTCTGGGGTAGGCTCCTTAGGTATTGTAGACAATGATACAGTGTCTTATTCTAATTTACATAGACAAATTTTATATAAAGATGAAGATATTGGAAAATTAAAAGTTCATGTAGTGCGTGATAGAATTAAAGATATTAATGCACAGTGTTTTATTAATATCTATTCATGTATAGTGGATGAGAATAATTGCATAGATATTATCAAAAATTATGATATAGTTATAGATACAACTGATAACTTTAAATCAAGATATATAATTAGTAGATCGTGTTATTTACAACATAAAGTACATATTTATGGGGCTGTACAAGCTTTTGAAGGCCATATGAGCGTTTTTAATTATAAAAGTGGTCCTTTATATTCTGACTTATATCCTAAAGAATTAAATTTACACAGTAAAAAATGTGATACATTAGGTATGTTAGGTATATTAACTGGTGTGATTGGTATGTTTCAAGCAGTAGAAGCAATAAAAATCATTTTAGGGATAGGAAATATTTTTAGTGGTTATTTGTTGGTATATAATCTACTGGATACATCTTTCAAAAAAGTGAAGATAATACCAAAAATAAATTCTAATTTGATAGATTGTTATTATAACAATAAATGTACACATTCTAATTTAATTCGTCAGGGCGACTTATATTTTATAATTAATAAATTTGCTGTAATTTTAATTGATGTTCGTCAACCAGAAGAGTTTGATAAATATCATTTATCTAAAGCCATTAATATTCCTTTAAAAAATATTAAGTCCAGAAAAACAATTAGTTTTATACGTCGCTATTTAATAAATAAAAAAATAGTTATATATTGTTATGATAATTTGCGATCGTGCCTTGCATCACAGATTTTGTATAAAAATCAAATTCAACATTGTCTGTTAAGTTAATAGTTTTGTGTTGCATTATATATTTTATTATTAATAATAATTATAGAATTAAATATTTAAATTTAGGTATGAAAAAAAAGATAAAAATTATTTTGAAGAAAAATTTAGCTAATCTTGGATCAGTAGGAAGTATAGTACAAGTGAATTCTGGTTATGCGTTTAATTATTTAATTCCTTATAATTTTGCTACTTTAGCAACTACTGGAAGACTAAAGCACTATAAAATGTTTTTAAATATAAAACAAAACAAATTAAAAGAAATTCAACGAAAATTACAGGTAGTCACTGAAAAATTAAATAAAGTTGCAAAAATAAGTATTAAGAAAAAAGTAGGGAATACGAATCATATTTTTGGTAGGGTGAGTGATAAAGAAATAATATCAAATCTTTTATACTTTACAGGAGAAAGATTTGATAAAAAAAATTTACAGATACCTTTTATTAAAGAAATAGGTATTTATAGTTTAGATATTAAACTTGCAAATGAACTCAAATTACATATAAAATTACAAATTCTACCAGTGTTTGTTTGATTATAAGATTTTAGATTAGACAACTTATAATTTGACTGGGGTGGGAGGATTCGAACCTGCGAATGGCGGAGTCAAAGTCCGCTGCCTTACCACTTGGCTACACCCCATATAGCTCCATTAAACAATTAATGCATATTCATTGTCAACTAAGCTTCAATGTTTTAATTTATTGATTTCTTGTAAAAAGATTGAATAAGGAACTGTATATTGTTTATGTTCATCTAGTTTTCTAGTAGTAATACAGTTATTATTCACTTCTTGATCTCCTAAAATAATGCAAAATTTAGCTCCTAGCTTGTCAGCTCTCTTAATTTGTTTTGGAAAACTTTTGTTGGATAAGTCTAATTCAAATTTTATATTTTCCTTTTCTAAATTGCGTATTATTTCCCAAATTTTTTTTTGCGCTGCTAATCCTTGTGTAGCTATATATACATTGATTTTTTGTTGATGAAGTATTAATTCTGTTTGAATGCTTTTTAAGAGTCTTTCTAATCCAATTGCCCAGCCTACTGCTGGTGTTGTTGGACCTCCAAGTTGTTTTATTAGATTATTATAACGTCCGCCTCCACATATAGTGTTTTGATTATCTTCAGAATGAGTTTTAATTTCAAAAGTTGTTTGATTGTAGTAATCTAAGCCTCTTACCAGTTGATAATTGATTTTATATGGTATGTTCAAATTATCTAGATATGTGCAAACTAAATAGAAATGTTCAGTAGATATTTTATTTAAGTATTTATTTAAGTTTGGAGCATATTGTAAAATTTCTTGAGTTTTAGCATTTTTGCTATCTAAGATCCTTAAAGGATTTGAGTAGAGTCGATTTTGAGAATCTGCATCTAAATCTTTTTTGTACTTTAACAAATATTTTACTAAATCTGTTTTGTATAATTGTCTTTCTTCTAAATTGCCAATAGAATTAATTTCTAATATATACTCTTTTAATTTGAGTTGATGCAGTAATTCATTTGCTAAATGGATTACTTCTGCATCTGCCATTGGGCTAAAACTACCAATGCATTCTATGCCTAATTGATGGAATTGTCTTTGTCTTCCACTTTGTGGTCTTTCATATCTAAACATTGGCCCTAAATACCAAAATTTTTGTAATTGGTTTTGATACAGTTTATTGTTTACGAATGCTCTGGCTATGCTTGCTGTTGCTTCTGGTCTTAAAGTTATATATCTATTACTTTGATCAATAAATGTATACATTTCTTTGTTAATAATATCAGTTGTTTCTCCTATAGTACGTTGAAATAAGTTAGTTGATTCTATAATCGGTGTTCTAATTTCTGAATAATTATGTAAAGATAGTATTGCTGAAGCCTTAGTATATATATGTTGCCAATATATAATTTCGTAAGGTAATATATCTTTAGTTCCTCTGAGTGGTTGCATAAAATATGATTTCAATATTATTATATGTATTAAGTATTATGATAGAAAATATAATTTTTTATATGTTTTTATAAATTTATCGGGCGAGGAGGGATTCGAACCCCCGACACCGTGGTTCGTAGCCACGTGCTCTAATCCACTGAGCTACAGGCCCTTATAGAATATAAGTATATCAGGTTTTTAATCAAAAATTTGTTTTTCTATTTGTTAATTGGTTTTATTTATACAACTATTTTTAATTTATTTTAATACATATGTATTTATATGTTTTTTTGTAATATAAGGATAATAAAGTGGCGAAAAAAATTTTATATCAAGATAATGCCCGTAAAGCTTTAGAAAAAGGAATGGATACTTTAGTTGAAGCTGTTGCTATAACACTTGGGCCTAAAGGTAGGAATGTTGTGTTAGAAAGAAAGTTCGGTGCTCCTCAAATTATTAACGATGGAGTAACTATTGCTAAAGAAATAGAGCTGAAAGATGTAGTGGAAAATACGGGTGTTGCATTGATTAGGCAAGCTGCATCGAAAACAAATGATGTTGCTGGTGATGGTACAACTACGGCTACTGTATTAGCTCATGCGATAGTTAAGCAAGGTCTTAAAAATGTAGCAGCTGGTGCTAATCCTATTATTTTGAAAAAAGGTATAGAAAAAGCAGTTAAGTTTATTGTTGCCAAGATTGCAGAGTATTCTAAACCTATTTACAATATGCAGGATATTATTCATGTTGGTTCTATATCTTCTGGTAATGATATTCAGGTTGGAACTATGATAGCTAATGCCATTCAACAAGTTGGTAAAGAAGGAATTATTTCCTTAGAAGAAGGTCAGTCAACAACTATAGAATTAGATATTAAAGAAGGGATGAAATTTGATAAAGGCTTTATTTCTCCATATTTTGTTACAGATACATCACGAATGGAAGTAGTACAAGATAATCCATATATATTAATAACAGATAAGAAAATTACACTTATTCAACAAGAATTATTGCCTATATTAGAAAAAGTTACTAAAACGGGTCGCCCATTACTTATTATAGCTGAAGATATTGAAAAAGAAGCTTTAGCTACAATTATTGTTAATAAGCTAAGAGGTATTATTAATGTAGTGGCTGTAAGAGCACCTGGTTTTGGGGATAGAAGAAAGTTATTACTAGAAGATATAGCAATTTTAACTTCAGGAGAGGTTATTACGCAGGATATGGGATTAACTTTAGATAATGTGATTTTGAGTCAGTTAGGTTCTGCTAGACGGATTCAAATTACAAAAGATTCTACTACAATTGTAGCAGATGTAGATAAAAGTGTTATTCAAGCACGCTGTGATCAAATTCGGAGGCAATTAGAAACTAGTACTAATAGTTATGAAAAAGAAAAGTTGCAAGAGAGACTTGCTAAACTATCTGGAGGTGTTGCTGTTATTAAAGTAGGTGCTGCAACTGAAACAGAAATGAGAGATAAAAAACTACGCTTAGAAGATGCTATTAATGCCACTAAAGCAGCTATTGAGGAAGGTATAGTCCCTGGAGGAGGTTCTACTTTTGTACATTTATCTCAATATTTGCGAGATTGGGCTGTAAATAGTTTGTTTGAAGAAGAATTAATAGGTGCTTTAATTATAGTGGATGCTTTATTATATCCAATTAAAAGAATAGTAGAAAATGCTGGTAATCATGGTGCTATAATTATAGAAAAAATCCAAGGTAGTGATTTTTCTATAGGCTATAATGCTGATTTAGGTCAACTTGTTGATATGTATAAGGATGGTATTGTTGATCCAGCTAAAGTGACCCGTTCTGCTTTACAAAATGCAGCTTCGATAGCTTCAATGATTTTAACAACAGAATGTCTGATAGCAGACCAAACAGATAGTTGATAACTAAATTGATTTTATTCTTTTCTATATATTTTTATATATGTAAAATGGTGATTTTAGGTATTTAACAAGAAAGTAAATACCATCTTTATTACCTATTATATGCATGATATATAAATTACATATAGCTATTTCTATTATATATTTATCGTAGAGGTAGATGTTGCTTTTAGCATTATAGTAGTTTTGTGTTTTATAGTATATATATTTGAATCTTTCTAAATATTTTTTTATATAACTTAATTGATTATTATGGTATATTGCTTTTAATATTTTATTTATCCTTTTTTGCATTCTTGAATCATGAACAGATTTATGTATATAATATATAGCTTTTATTATTTCTGTGAAATTATATAATGCATAAGATTTTGGATGTCTGAGTGGATTACCACATCGTATCAAAAATAAAATATTCAGATGAGTATTCGTTTTTAGCGAATTTATTTTATACGTATGATTTTCGTCTAAATTGTATAAGTTTATTGCCTCAATACTAATTAATAAAAAATCGATTTTTTTTTATATAATATGTTGTTCATAATTTTATAATATAGTTTAATCTTTTATGATATTTTTCAATATATTAAAATATATTAAGATGTTTAGTTTAATTTATAAATTATCACTAATCATCTAATCTAATGGAACTTGAATTAATTTGTGCCAATAAAATTAAATTCGGGAAACGTCTCTTGAGCTTGTCTTAAAGATATATTTTTACCTTTCTCTTGCCAAAAATTTATAATTTCAGTAGTTTTGTTTAGTAAATCTACTCGTTCATGTTCATTTATCCATGGTTTTGATTCTAATTCTGTTTTTAATTCTTCCCATGCATCGTTACGTGGCCAAAAAAAATAAGATGTTAATGGGCTTTTATTTTGACCTATAATATAATCAACTGCTATAGCAATATTATTTTCAAGCCATAAAATTTTAAATGTAAATTTCGACAATATAGTCTCCTTAGATTTTATTGATCATTTTTTTCTTCAAGTTGCTTTATAATTTGTTGAACTTTTTTAGTAGCTTGAGCACCTTGATGTATTCTTATTGTAGCTTTTTTGAGGTTGATTTGTGATTTATTGGTTATCGGATTGTAAAATCCTATCTCTTCAATAGGTCTTCCATCTCTTGGCTTTTTACTGTCTATAACTATAACTCTATAGCTAGGTTGTTTTTTTCTTCCAAATCTTTTTAATCTGATTTTTAACATGATAATGTAATTAAGTATATTTTCTGTATTTTTAAGTTTATATTTAACATTAAATAATTCTTTATTTGATTAATCAACTGCTTGTATATAAAAATTATTAATTCTTAATTCATAGATTCTAGTTGTATATTGTTAAATATAACTGTTAGACATTGTAGAAAAATAATTCCAAGCATGGGTGACATATCCATACCAAATATCATAGGTATTGTTCCTCGAAATAATTTAAGATATGGATCTGTTAGTCTATTGAGAGAACAAAAAGGCTCATTATACCAATTTACTGTTGGAAACCAAGCTAAAGATAATTTCAATAAAATAGATATAAGATATATTTCAGAAAAATTAGCTATAGATGTAAATACTAAATTAAAAGAGTGTAGTATAATGTTCATTATTTTATAGTATTATCGTTGAATGGTGTATAAATTAACATAAGTTTTGTTGTATGTTAAATAATTTTTATGGTGTATATATTTAATTGTGGATATTTTTGGGCTATATATTTTAATATATTGCTATTAGATGTAATGCAAATAATTTTTACATGATTTAAATTAATTTTATTATTTTTGTGCAAGTAATTGATAAGTTCAATTATTGTGTAATTTTTTAAAAATTTTTCAAATATAATTATTTTGTATTCTTGTAATCGTTCATTATAATCAAAGATATTATTTACGCTATCAAAGTCTATATGTTGTAAGTAAGATTGGGGTAGTATTTTATGTACATCTGCAAGAATATTATAACATTTTATAATATTAGTTATAATTAAATATTTATCTAAGTGATTTAGTAAATAGCTCTCTTTTAAAATATCAACTTTTTTTATATATATATTATCTATTTTTAACCACTTTCTTAAAGTTTCATAAAAAATCAGCATTCCTAATATTTTTTCATTATCTGTATTTTGAAGTTGTTTATGCGATTTTTGATAAATAATTTCATATGCTAATTTTTGTATGGATGGATGCATTAATGTATGTATATTTAGTTTCATTGAACTTGAAATAAACTCAATACTCTTGAATAGTTTTTTATTTATAATATAGTATATTAATATATCTAATTCTGAAAAAATAGAGGTAATTGGATTATATGAAAATTTATCATCAACGTAACAGATGGATTTGGGGTTTTTCTGTAGGTTCTGAAAGTTGGAATGGTAGATTAGCTATGATAGCATTTGTGATAATTTTTTGTATAGAATTTATTTTTTCTTTACCTATAATAGAACTACTTGGTATCTAGTATATGAGATGTAATTTTACTATTTTAGTTGATGTAAAAAACTATTCTTAAACTTAGTAGTTAAGAATAGTTTTCTAGTTTAAATGTATGAATAATATATTTAATCTAATGGTCTCATAGATAGTACAGCTTCGTTTTCTCTATTAATACCTTTTTCAAATCCTGCTGCTGCAGCTCTTGCACGCCCTGCATGCCATAAATGTCCAATAAATAGGAAGAAACCTAAAAAGAAGTGAGATGTTGTTAACCAACTTCTAGGTGAAACATAGTTCACTGAATTTATTTCTGTTGCAACACCGCCAACAGAATTTAATGATCCTAATGGTGCGTGTGTCATATATTCTGCAGCTCTTCTTTCTTGCCATGGCTGTATATCGTTTTTAATTTTATTGAGGTCTAATCCATTAGGTCCTCTTAATGGTTCTACCCAAGGGGCTCTTAAGTCCCAAAAACGCATTGTTTCTCCTCCAAATATTATTTCTCCACTTGGCGATCTCATTAAGTATTTTCCTAATCCTGTAGGGCCTTGTGCGGATGCCACATTTGCCCCTAATCTTTGATCTCTTACAAGGAATGTGAAAGCTTGTGCTTGAGATGCTTCTGGTCCTGTAGGTCCATAAAATTCGCTAGGGTATGCTGTGTTATTATACCATACGTAGTTAGATGCAGTTAATCCCATTATAGATAAAGCTCCTAAACTATAAGATAAATAAGCTTCACCAGACCATACAAATGCTCTTCTTGCCCAAGCAAATGGCTTAGTTAGAATATGCCATATTCCTCCTGCGATGCAAATTACTCCAATCCAAACATGTCCGCCAATTAAATCTTCCATATTATTGACGCTAACTATCCAACCGTCGCCTCCAAATGGGGATTTAAGCACATATCCAAATATAATGGCAGGGTTCAAAGTTGGATTGCTAATTAATCTGACATCTCCACCTCCGGGAGCCCATGTATCGTATACTCCACCGAAGAATAGAGCTTTAATGACAAGTAAAAATGATCCTATGCCTAGAAGTACAAGATGTATACCAAGTATTGTTGTCATTTTATTTTTATCTCTCCAATCATAGCCAAAGAAAGGAAAAGACTCTTCTAGTGTATCTGGTCCAATCAAAGCATGGTATAATCCTCCAAAACCCAGCACTGCAGAAGAGATTAAATGTACAATTCCTACTACAAAGTATGGATATATATTAGTTATCTCTCCGCCAGGACCAACACCCCATCCTAAAGTGGCTAAATGAGGTATTAGTATAAATCCTTGTTCATATAAAGGTTTTTCTGGAATAAAATGAGCAACTTCAAAGAGAGTCATTGCTCCTGTCCAAAAAACCATTATGCCTGCATGTGCAACATGAGCACCTAAGAGCTTGCCTGATACATTGATCAATCTTGCATTGCCAGACCACCATGCAAATCCTGTAGATTCAATATCTCTGCCGCTTACGATGTTTTGATTAAAGGGCGTTTCCACGTGGTAAAACCTCCTCAGGGAATATAAAGTTTTCGTGTGGTTGATCTTGTGCTGCCATCCATGCACGAATACCTTCATTTAGTAAGATATTTTTAGTGTAAAATGTCTCGAATTCTGGGTCTTCAGCTGCTCTTAATTCTTGTGACACAAAATCATACGCTCTTAAATTTAATGCTAAACCTACTATACCAAATGCACTGGTCCACATTCCTGTAACTGGTACGAATAGCATAAAGAAATGTAACCATCTTTTGTTAGAGAAAGCTACACCAAAAATTTGTGACCAGAAACGATTAGCTGTTACCATTGAATAGGTTTCTTCAGATTGTGTAGGTGTGAATGCTCTAAATGTATCTGCAGCATCTCCATCTTCAAATAGAGTATTCTGAACTGTAGCTCCATGAATTGCGCATAATAAAGCTCCTCCAAGTATTCCAGCTACACCCATCATATGAAATGGATTTAATGTCCAGTTATGAAATCCTTGTAGAAACAATAAGAATCTAAAGATTGCAGCTACACCAAAGCTAGGTGCAAAGAACCAACTTGCTTGTCCAAGTGGATACATTAAAAATACTGATACAAATACAGCAATTGGGCCTGAAAATGCAATGGCATTGTATGGCCGAATTCCAACCAATCTGGCAATTTCAAATTGTCTTAAACAAAAGCCAATTAATCCGAATGATCCATGTAAAGCAATGAATGTCCAAAGACCTCCAATTTGACACCATCGAGTAAAATCACCTTGTGCTTCAGGACCCCATAGAAGCAATAATGAGTGCCCCATGCTATTAGCTGGTGTTGATACAGCTGAAGTTAGGAAGTTGCAGCCTTCTAAATATGAGCTTGCTAATCCATGTGTATACCAAGATGTAACAAACGTTGTTCCTGTTAACCATCCTCCTAATGCTAAATAAGAACATGGAAAAAGAAGTAAACCAGACCAACCTACAAATACAAAGCGGTCTCTTTTAACCCAGTCGTCGATTAAGTCGAATCTACCGCGGGTTTTTTCTTGTCCAATTGCTACGGTCATAAAATAAGTCTCCAGAGTAAACTAATTAAGTAAATAAGTTGTAAGCTTATTTATACATTGCACTTTTCTATGTGTAATGTCTAGTAATGCTTATATGAGTTTGTAAAGTCAATTTACTTGTCTTTACGCTTATAATAATATTATAAACCTATTAAATAGCAAAGTTAGTGGCTAATTTAAAAGGATTTAATTAGTTCTCTAAGTTCACAATTTATTTTAAATAAAAATTTTCATATAATACAAATATAGTATAGCAAATATTATATTTTCTTGTTGTATTTTTTTGTGTAAAAGATATTGTAGTTTTAAATCTAAAGATAGCAAGTCATTATATGATTAAAAGAAAAACAGAATAATTTAATAGCTTACAATTTGTCAGTAGTTTTAGCGATTATATTGATTAGAGCTAATATTGTTATTGAATTGATTATGTATTAATTTATTTAATTGTTTATTACACTTTTTATTCAGTATTTAATATTTGTAAATATTAAAACAGTAAATAACAGTAAATAAAGTCCAAGTTTACTGACTATTTGAATATATGTTTCATTTAAATTATAAGGTTTGTGTTTAATGACTTATAAGTATTTCAACAGTGATATGAAAAGAATTCAAGATTCGATATTGAAATCTGAAAATTCTAAATCCTATTTTTTTTATAAGTCTAATACATTAATCTTGCACTCATCATCAGAAGATGATTGGAATTACTGTTTATTAATATCAAAATATATAAATCCTAAGCAAGATATTAAATTAATTGGTTATTTTCTACGTTCTTTTCTCATGTTTGATAGGTATCTTAGTAAATCTGCTCAAAATACTACTTATTTAGATACTACGATTGGTAAATTAATATGGTATGTTTTTAAAAGTGATATAATTGGTTCTCTGTATAATTCTGAGTTAGATCAATTAGATCAAATTGATAGTTTTTCAACTAAAATGCAGTCTCATAATCAAGATATTATAAGATATTATAGAAAATAATTCGATTCCCTTTTAAGCAAGCTGTAGATTATATTATGTCTTGAAAGTTTTGAATTTATTTTCTATTTTTTATCTGAAATGTTGTTCTTACATTAATTCTTTAATTTAAATATATTATATAATCATTCGATTACTGATAAAGTTTAGATAATGACTGATTCTATCTATCGTACGCAATATTTGTTATATTTCGATTAAATTTTATTTATATCTTTTTAAGTATGGGCAATTATAAATTAAGTAGTACTATTAGATTTAGCAATGATAATTATAAATAATTATACAGGGTTAAGCATGTTAGCTAGTACAATAAAATAAAGTAAATTTAATAAGAGCTTATATTAACATTGTCATATTCAGCAAATTATTAAAATATTATTGTTACTTTCAATTATTCTGTGTTTTCAATGATTCTTTGAAATAAATAACCTGTTCCTCTAGCTGTTAAAATGAGATCTGGATTACTTGGATCATCTTCCAATTTAGCTCTAAGTCTAGAGATATGTACATCTACTACCCGTGTATCCACATGTCTTTCTGGAGTATATCCCCAAACTTCTTGTAAAATAGCAGACCTTGAAAAAGCTTCTCCAGCTTTACTAACTAATAATTCTAAAAGACTAAATTCCATACCAGTTAGTCTGACTCTATTATTTTTTTTGTATACTTGTCTTTTATTAGTGTCAATCTTTAGAAAGCCTATATTTAAAATACCTGAGCTAGGGATTCCAGAATTTATAGTTATTTTATCTATTCTTCTGAGAACACATCGAATGCGTGCTTCTAGCTCTTTTGGTGAAAAAGGTTTGATGACATAGTCATCTGCTCCTAATTCTAAGCCAGTAATTCTATCTGATACATCTCCGAGAGCAGTTAACATTATAATTGGTACATCTGATTCTTTTCTAATTTCTTGGCATACTCCATACCCATCTAATTTGGGCATCATTACATCTAGTATTACTAAGTTTGGGTACTCTTTTCGGAATATATATAAAGCTTCTTCTCCATCTGCTGCGCTAATAACTTCATAGCCAATCATTGATAATCGAGTTTCTAGAATTGTTCTTATACTAGTTTCATCATCTACAATTAAAATTTTTTCTTTAGAACTATGCAAATCCTACCTCTCCTTTATATTTTTAATTTAATGCATCATAATAAGTTATTATTAATTTTGATAAATATTTTTTTATTATAAGTTACTATGAACATGGTAATTTTATTAAATAATTATAAATCTATTTATCAAATTTTATCAGATGTCTATATTTTAAATTATCTTAACCATTAAGGTGAACAATATAAGCAAAGTGGTTGACTTTCATTCAATAATGTTTTTTATTTATAAATTTTTATATTCTTGAATAATAAAATTTTTAGTAGCGTAATTTTGGATTATTTATTATTAGGGCTTGACAAGATTATATA